GCAATATGTAATTAATAATGATATAGAATTATACTTATTTGAGGTATTTTATGAATAAAGTTGTAGGAATTGATTTAGGTACAACGAATTCAGTTGTAGCTGTTATGGAAGGTGGAAAACCAACGGTAATTCCTAATAAAGAGGGGCTAAGAACTACTCCATCTGTTGTAGCTTATACAAAAAAACAGGATAAGTTAGTAGGTCATATTGCTAAGAGACAAGCTGTAATGAATCCGGAAAATACTTTTTATTCAGTTAAAAGATTTATCGGTCGTAAAAAAGATGAATTGATTAGTGAATTACAGCAATCATCTTATAATATAAAGACTGATATTAATTCTAATATTAAGTTAGAGTGTCCTGCTTTAAACAAGGATTTTGCTCCTGAGGAAATTTCTGCACAGGTTTTACGTAAATTGGTAGAAGATGCAAGTACTTATTTAGGTCAACAAGTTACTCAGGCTGTTATAACTGTTCCAGCTTATTTTAATGATTCTCAGCGTCAAGCAACTAAAGATGCTGGTCAGATAGCTGGATTAGATGTATTAAGAATTATTAATGAACCAACAGCAGCATCTTTATCATATGGTTTAGATAAAAAACATAATGAGACAATTTTGGTTTTTGATTTAGGTGGAGGTACTTTTGACGTTTCTATTTTAGAAGTCGGAGATGGTGTTTTTGAAGTTTTATCAACATCAGGTGATACTCATTTAGGTGGTGATGATTTTGATAAAAAAATTGTTGAGTGGTTAATTTTAGAGTTTAAAAATGATGAAGGAATTGATTTAGGTAAAGATAGACAAGCTTTACAAAGATTAACAGAGGCAGCTGAGAAAGCTAAAATGGAATTATCTAGTTTATCTCAAACAGATATTAATTTACCTTTTATTACTTCTACAGATACAGGCCCTAAACATTTAGAGAAAAATATAACAAGAGCAAAATTTGAGTATTTATGTCAAGATTTAATTGATCGTTGTGAGATACCAGTTAATAATGCTTTAAAAGATGCTCAATTATCTGCTAATAATATAGATGAAATTGTTCTGGTTGGTGGTTCCACAAGAATTCCTGCTATTCAACAATTAGTAAAAAAAATAATAGGTAAAGAACCTAATCAAAGTGTTAATCCAGATGAAGTTGTTGCAATTGGAGCAGCCGTTCAGGCTGGAGTTTTAGCAGGTGAAGTAAAAGATATATTATTGTTAGATGTTACACCTTTATCTTTAGGAGTTGAAACTTTAGGGGGAGTGATGACTAAAATAATTATGCGTAATACAACTGTACCTACGAAAAAATCGGAAATTTTTTCAACAGCTGTAGATAATCAACCAAATGTAGAAATTCATATTCTACAAGGAGAAAGAGAATTTACAAAAGATAATAAAAGTTTGGGTACTTTTAGATTAGATGGTATTATGCCTGCGCCAAGAGGTGTACCTCAAATAGAAGTAACATTTGATATAGATGCTAATGGTATTCTTTCTGTAAAAGCAAAAGATAAAGGAACAGGTAAAGAACAATCAATTACTATAACTGGTGCTTCTACTTTACCAAAAGAGGAAGTGGAAAAATTAGTTAGAGAAGCAGAAGAGAATTCAGAACTTGATAAGCAAAAACGCGAAAAAATAGATTTAAAAAATCAAGCAGATGCTTTATGTTATCAGTCTCAAAATCAATTGAATGAATTAAAAGATAAGATTGATCAAGATGAGGAGCAAAAAGTCCAAGATTGCATAGATAAATTAAAGAAAGCGATTCAAGAAGATGATTATGAGCAAATTAAAAGTTTACAAAATCAGTTACAACAATTAATGATGGATATTGGAAAAAAAGTTTATAGTTCTAAGCAACAAGAAACAGACAATACAGATACTGATTCTGTTATAGATACTAATTCTAAAGAAGCATAAAAAAATTAAGCGGGTAACGCGATTTGAACGCGCGACATCAACCTTGGCAAGGTTGCGCTCTACCACTGAGCTATACCCGCTATAATTTAATATAATGCCAAAAAAGTTTTTCTTTGTCAACTTTTTGACTATGTATAATAGATGCAAGAAATATCTATATATACATAGTAAAGTTTAATTTATTAAGTAATAAAAGAGTTAATAAATCCTGTAATTATTACCAGTCCTGCCCATATACCAGCTCCAGTATAAATTAAATTTTTAGATTTTTCCCATTGACCAGGTGATGCTAAAGTTACAGGTATGCCGACTACAAGTAAAGTTGAAAATACAATTAGTATAAATACTAAGAGTTGAATAGCAATTATCATGATTTTGTCCTTTTTTTGATATCTTAAATTAAATGATCTAAAATATTGATTTGTATATAATATATAATTATATATTGTAGTAGATAGTTTATGTATTATTGTAAACGGTATTTCTATTTATATAAGTACATTTTCATACTATAAGCTTATAAATACTTATATTTAATACAATTACCATAATAAATTTGTGAACAAATAAGAAGAAACTATAAGAATACTTACATATAATATATATTTTGATAATGTATAATATAAATTAATTTTGAAGAGGTTTATTTTATGATGACAATGATTCTATTAACAAAATTACCAGAGGCTTACTCAATTTTTCGACCTTTAGTTGATATATTACCAGTTATTCCTGTATTTTTTTTATTATTGGCTTTTGTATGGCAAGCAGCTATTGGCTTTAGATAAAAGCAATTATATTATATAAACATATTTTTAAACATTTAATTATTTATTATGGTAGAACCTCTTTTATCAGGTATAGTATTAGGATTAATTCCTGTAACTTTAATAGGTTTATTAGTTGCTGCTTATTTGCAGTATCGTAGAGGAAATCAGTTTGGACTTTAACATAAATATTATAAATATATTTTTATGATGTTTGTATAAGTATAAATGCTCTATTTATGTTAGAGCATTTATATAATTAATATAGACTTTGTATTACCAGCTAGATTTTTTAATTCCCGGTAATAGGCCATTATGTGACATTTCTCTTAAAACATGTCGTGATAATCCAAAATCTTTATAAAATCCTCGACTACGTCCAGTCTTCCAACATCTATTTCTTTGACGACAAGGCGCACTATTTCTAGGTAATTTTTGTAATTCTTTTTGCAGTTTTATTTGTTGTGTAAAAGTTGATGCATTTTTAAGTTGTTTTTTTATATCTTGTCTTTTATTTTGATATTTACTTATGAGTTTGCTTCGTTTAATTTCTCTTTGAATCATGCTTTTTTTAGCCATTTCTATTCTTTTTTTTATAAAAAATGAAAATCAAATTAATTCTAATGGAAAAATAATGATATTGCAATAAAAAATCACTACTTTAAGATAAAGTAATGATTTCAGTATTTTTTCGTTTTATATATTTAAATAATTATCCAAATTTACCTGATGTAGATGCAATTACAAAAGCCGCATAAGTTAGTATATATCCAACTGAAAAGTGTACTAGTCCAACTAACCTTGCTTGAACAATAGATAAGGCTACTGGTTTATCCTTCCATCTAATTAAGTTAGCAAGAGGTGTTCTTTCATGAGCCCAAGCTAGTGTCTCTATAAGTTCTTGCCAATAACCGCGCCAAGAAATTAAGAACATAAATCCAGTTGCCCAAATCAGATGTCCAAATAGGAACATCCAAGCCCATACGGATAAATTATTCATTCCATAAGGATTATATCCATTAATTAGAGGAGATGAATTCAGCCATAAGTAATCTCTTAACCAACCCATTAAGTAAGTAGATGACTCATTAAATTGATTTACATTTCCTTGCCATATTGTTATATGTTTCCAATGCCAATAAAATGTTACCCAACCAATAGTATTTAGCATCCAAAATACAGATAAGTAAAATGCATCCCATGCAGATATATCACATGTGCCACCTCTACCAGGTCCATCGCAAGGAAAACTATAACCAAAATCTTTTTTGTCTGGCATTAATTTTGAACCTCTAGCATCTAAAGCACCTTTAACTAAAATTAGTGTTGTAGTATGTAATCCTAATGCAATTGCATGGTGTACTAAAAAATCACCCGGTCCTATAGTTAAAAATAACGAATTTTTGTTACTATTTATTGCTTCTAACCAACCAGGTAGCCATACATTACTACCAGCTTTTGCTGCTATACTGGATGATGAAGACAATAGCGTATCAAAGCCGTATAATGCTTTACCTGAACTTGCTTGTATCCATTGTGCGAATACAGGTTCGATTAAAATTTGTTTTTCAGGAGTTCCGAAAGCAATCATTGTATCATTATGAATATATAGGCCTAAAGTATGAAAACCTAAAAATAAGCATGCCCAACTTAAGTGAGAAATTATTGCTTCTTTATGGTCTAGCATTCTTGCAAGTACGTTGTTTTTGTTTTGTTCCGGATCATAGTCTCTTATAAAAAAGATAGCTCCATGTGCGAATGCACCAACCATTAAAAAGCCTGCAATATATTGGTGATGAGTATAAAGTGCTGCTTGTGTTGTGAAATCTTTAGCTATAAATGCATATGGAGGCATTGCATACATATGTTGAGCAACTAATGAAGTGATTACTCCTAAAGAAGCTAAAGCTAGTCCTAGTTGCATATGTAATGAGTTAGTTATTGTTTCATATAATCCAACATGCCCATTACCTAATCTTCCACTTGGTGGACGATGTGCATCGATTATATCTTTAAGGTTATGGCCTATACCCCAGTTTGTTCTATACATGTGTCCAGCAATAATAAATATAATAGCTATTGCTAAGTGATGATGTGCTATATCTGTTAACCATAAAGATTGACTTTGTGGGTGAAAACCTCCTAAAAATGTTAGGATAGCTGTTCCTGCACCTTCACTTGTTCCGAATAAGTGATTTATTGTATCCGGATTAGAAGAATAAACACTCCAGTTTCCTGTAAAAAATGGTTGTAATCCGTCAGGGTGTGGTAGCGTGTGTGTAAAGTTATTCCATCCTATATTTTGTCCACGTGATGCAGGTATAGCTACGTGTACTAAATGTCCTGTCCATGCTAATGAACTGAAACCAAATAAACCAGATAAGTGATGATTTAATCTTGATTCATTATTTTTAAACCATGATAAACCGGGCTTAAATTTTGGCTGTAAGTGTAGCCATCCAGCAAATAGCATAATTGCAGACAAAATAAGTAAAAATAGTGAAGCATTATATAAATCATTATTAGTTCTCATACCAATTGTGTACCACCAGTGATATACACCAGAAAAAGTTATATCAACAGGATATGATACTCCACCTTTAGTAAATGCTTTAACAGCTGGTTGTCCAAAGTGAGGATCCCATATTGCATGAGCAATAGGTTTTATTTTTAAAGGTTTAGTTACCCATTGTTCAAAGTTGCCTTGCCAAGCAACATGGAATAAATTACCTGAAGTCCACAGAAATATAATAGCTATATGACCAAAATGAGAAGCAAAAATTTTCTGATATAAATTTTCTTCTGTCATTCCATCATGGCTTTCAAAATCGTGTGCAGTTGCTATACCGTACCAAATCCTTCTTGTTGTAGGATCTTGTGCTAATGCTTGGCTAAATTTTGGAAATTTTGTTGCCATTTTTTTGTTTTCCTAAATTAATATTTGTCTATCCTACCGATATTATTCTTGCTAAGAAGAAAGCCCAAGTTGTTCCTATTCCTCCTAACAAGTAATGAGCTACTCCTACAGCTCTTCCTTGCGTAATACTTAATGCTCTTGGCTGAATAGATGGTGCTACTTTTACTTTGTTATGAGCCCATACAATAGATTCTATAAGTTCTTGCCAATAACCTCTTCCACTAAAGAGGAACATTAAACTAAATGCCCATACAAAGTGAGCTCCTAGGAAAATTAAGCCATATGCTGATAGAGAAGATCCATATGATTGAATAACTTGCGAAGCTTGAGCCCATAAAAAGTCTCGTAGCCATCCATTAATTGTAATAGAGCTTTGAGCAAAGTTTCCCCCAGTAATATGAGATATTGTTCCAGCAGGTGTAACACTGCCCCAAACATCTGATTGCATCTTCCAGCTAAAGTGAAATATAGCTATAGATAATGAATTATACATCCAAAACAGTCCTAAGAACACATGATCCCATCCAGAGACTTGACATGTACCGCCTCTACCAGGTCCATCGCAAGGAAAACGGAAGCCTAAATTAGATTTATCTGGTATTAAACGAGAATTACGAGAAAATAAAAAGCCTTTAACTAATATTAATACAGTTACATGAATTGTAAATGCATGAATATGGTGTACCATAAAATCGGCTGTGCCTAAAGAGATAGGCATCATAGCAATTTTATTATTAATTGCAATTACGTCTCCTCCGAATGTATAACTAGCTGTAGTTAGTGCGTTTGGGCTTGTATTGCTTGGAGCAAGTGTATGAATATTTTGTATCCATTGTGCGAATATAGGCTGTAATTGAATAGCTGTATCTGAAAACATATCTTGAGATCGGCCTAATGCTCTCATAGTATCATTATGAATGTATAAACCAAATGAATGAAAGCCTAAAAATATGCATACCCAATTTAGATGAGAAATAATTGCATCTCTATGTCTTATAACTCTATCTAGTACATTATTATAGTTTTGTGCTGGGTTATAATCTCTTACCATAAAAATTGAAGCATGTGCTCCTGCTCCAACAATACAAAAACCACCTATCCACATATGATGTGTGAATAAAGATAATTGTGTTGGATAGTCTGTAGCAATGTATGGATATGGAGGCATTGCATACATATGATGCGCTACTATAATACTTAGTGATCCCATCATCGCTAAGTTAATTGCTAACTGTGCATGCCAAGAAGTTGTTAAAATTTCATATAGACCTTTATGTCCTTCACCAGTAAATGGTCCTTTATGAGCTTCTAATATTTCTTTCATACTATGTCCAATGCCCCAATTAGTTCTGTACATATGACCAGCAACTAAAAACAATACAGCAAGAGCCAAATGATGATGTGCTATATCTGTTAACCATAAACCTCCGGTGACAGGATTTAGTCCTCCTTTGAATGTTAGAAAATCAGAGTACTCATTCCAATTTAGTGTGAAAAAAGGTAGAATACCTTTACCAAAACTAGGATATAGCTGGCTTATAAGTTCTCGATTAACTAAAAATTGATGAGGTAGTGGTATTTCTTGAGGAGATACACCAGAATCTAATAATTTATTAATTGGTATTGCTATATGAATTTGATGTGCAGACCATGAAAGGCAACCCAAACCAAGTAAACCTGATAAATGATGATTCATCATTGATTCTACATTCTGGAACCATTCAAGCTTAGGAGCGGACTTATGATAATGGAACCATCCAGCAAAAACCATGAGAAATGCCATTACAAGACCGCCTATAGCTGTCACGTACAGTTCAAATTCTGTTGTTATGCCAGAAGCACGCCAAAGTTGAAAAAATCCAGATGTAATTTGTACACCTTGGAATCCACCTCCTACATCGCCGTTCAAAATTTCTTGACCGACAATAGGCCATACTACTTGTGCACTCGGTTTAATAGCAGTTGGATTGCTAAGCCATGCTACGTAATTAGAAAATTTTGCGCCATGAAAGTACATTCCACTTAACCATAAAAATATTATTGCTAGTTGGCCAAAATGTGCGCTAAAAATTTTTCGAGAAATTTCTTCTAAAGAACTTGTATGACTATCGAAGTCGTGAGCATCTGCATGTAAATTCCAAATCCAAGTAGTTGTTTTAGGACCTTTAGCGAGTGTTCTTGAGAAATGTCCAGGTTTCGCCCATTTTTCAAATGATGTAGCAACAGGATTTTTGTCTACAGTAACTTTAACTTTTTTTGTCTCTTGCTCTTTTGAGCTGATTGTCATTGAGATTCTCCTGTTTATTTTAATAAAATACAATGAGACAATTTAATAAAACGCTCATTCTGTTATTGCATTTTTGCATTATTAATCTTAACTATAATTAAAAACATTAAAATTTTTGTTTGCCGTGCAATTTCTACATTTGAGTTTTTACTACTAAGTAATATTATAAAGACAACTAATCTATGACCTGAAATCTGTTAACAATAGTTAAAATCTAAAACTATTATTTATATAATAGTTTTAGATCTTTTGTACTTTCATAAGTGCTTGACCACAATCAACAATTTCACCGTCTTGAACTAATATTTCAACAATTTTACCATTAACTTCAGCTTCTATTTCATTCATTAATTTCATAGCTTCAATTATACATACAGTTTGTTTTTTATCGACTATATCATATTTTTCTACAAACTGTGGTTCATTTGGAGCAGGAGATCTATAAAAAGTTCCAACCATAGGTGATATTATAGTTGAATAACTAATTGATTCATGTTTATGTATTTGAGTATTATTGTTATTGGAATAGTGAATATTTTTTATGTTATTTTCAGTTTTTGTTAAAGTTTCAGCAATATTATTAGAATAATTGGGTTTTATGATTTTATAGTTTTTATGATTAATAATATTATGTTTATTAATCAATAACTCAAACTTTTTGCTTTTAATATTAAGTCTATAAATATTATTTGCTCTAATTGAATATAAAATTTGTCTTAGATCTTTTACTTGAAAATTCATTTTTTGTTTCCTTAGTTAAAATATTTATCGTATAATATTTTTATAAATTATTTCTATCTCTTGTGGAAGCATCCAAATTCTAGTATAGTTGGACAATTCTATAATTGTTGTTTTTTTATATTGATTATGTTGGATTGATTTTTTTCCTACGATAATACCATTCTGACTTGCATATTTCACCATTTCTACATTGTTATTATTATATATTTTTTTAATTTTAGCTGATTTGCCTAGCATTTTCATATATCTAATGAGATAATTAATATTATAAGATTATTATTATATAGTATAAAGACAAATATAAAAATTAGATCTTAATACTTTAATATAAGTATCGTATATATGAGTATTAAGCTAAACATCTATAAAAAATAATACTGATTTTTAATTTATCAATCTCATAGAATAAATAATGTTAATAGCAGATGATTTAGATCAATTATTAGAAATTTTACCAGATTTTATTAAACAACCTTTAGAAATGCATGTTAATAGAAAATTATTAATTGAGGTTGTCATGGATTTAGGCAGAAAACCAGAAGCACGCTTTCCTAAAGGACCAGAATATTTATCTAGCAGGATAATTACATGGCAAGATTTAGATTATTGCATTAAACGTATTGGCAATTTTAGTGGTGATAATCGTTCTGGTATTGAACGTACATTACATAGAATTAGTTCTATTAAAAATAGACAAGGAAATATAATTGGATTAACCTGTAGAGTAGGTAGAGCAGTTTTGGGTACTATTAGTATTATTAGGGATTTATTAGAAAAGAATCCTTCGATATTGCTTTTAGGTAGGCCAGGTGTAGGTAAAACAACAGCTATTAGAGAGATTGCACGAGTATTAGCAGATGAAATGGAAAAGAGGGTTGTAATAATTGATACATCTAATGAAATAGCAGGAGATGGAGACGTTCCCCATCCCGCTATTGGTAGAGCAAGAAGAATGCAGGTTTCTGAACCAAATCTCCAGCATCAAGTAATGATCGAAGCTGTAGAAAACCATATGCCTGAAGTAATTATAATAGATGAGATTGGAACAGAATTAGAGTCTTTAGCTGCTCGTACAATTGCTGAACGAGGTGTACAGTTAGTAGGAACAGCACATGGTAATTATTTAGATAGTCTAATAAAAAATCCTATTTTATCTGATTTAATTGGCGGTATCCAATATGTTACTTTAGGAGATGATGAAGCAAAGCGTAGAGGGTCACAAAAAACTATTTTAGAACGAAAAGCGGCTTCTGCTTTTCAAGTAGCTATAGAAATACATGAGAGGCATAATTGGATTGTCCATGAATCAGTAGGACAAGCTGTTGATCAATTATTACAAGGAGCAAATTTATGGGTTCAAAGAAGAAAATTAATTGCAGATGGTTCTATTGTTATTGAATGTGAACAATATATGCCGAATAATTTTGTGTCTAATATAAATATTTATGCTTCTAAATCTAAAAGTTCCAAGTTACTTAATACAAAATTAACAAACACTGAATTCTTAACACAAAGCTTGAAATATGATAGTGTATCACAATGTGATTTAGTATCTTCTATAAATAAATTTTCTAAAAATACGGTTGAAGATCTTTTAAATATTCGTCTTTATATTTATTATATTAATATTTCACGAGTTGAAATGATAATAAATGATGGGCAATTTCCTATTACTATAACTAGAGATATCGTGCAAGCTGATGTGATTTTAGCTTTAAGATCAAACCTTAAGCATAATACAAAATTAAAGCAAATAGCAAAATCAAGGCAAATTACAATTTATACAATATCTAGTAGTACATCTACTAATATTAAACGTGCTTTGAAACAAATACTTAATGTTAATAAAATTTCTAATTGTAACTGGGATACCATATGTAAAAATAAGAAAATAGAAGAAATAGAAGGTTTAGTAGAAACAAGAGTAGCTATAAAAAAAATTATTGAAACAAAAAAGCAGTCTGTAGAATTATTGCCTAGGATAGTAAATGTACGTAAGTTACAGCATCAATTAATTAATTGTTATAATTTACGCTCTCGTAGTTGTGGTGAAGAGCCTAATAGAAGATTAAGAATTTATCCTAATTAAAGTTCATTGATTTATGATGTATATCTTATATATAAAAATAAATATTTAATTAGCACCAACTATAGATACAGGTCATTTTTATAGTATTATATAAATTAATTAAGGAATTATTATGTCATCAGCTCAGTCAGAACAATCTATTTTGGATAAAGTTAAAAATATTGTGGCTGAACAACTGCATGTTGATCTAGAAAAGATAGAAGGGGAAAGCACTTTTATTGAATTAGGAGCGGATTCTCTTGATACAGTTGAATTAGTTATGGCTATTGAAGAAGGATTTTGTATAGACATTCCGGATGAGGATGCTGAAACAATAAAAACTTTAGATCAAGCTGTAGAATTTATAGAAAAGGCTGTAGAAGGTAGTAAAAGTTAATTAATTATTCGGAGAGGGTGGGATTCGAACCCACGGAACCTGGATGGTTCATCTGATTTCAAATCAGACGCAATAAACCAACTCTACCACCTCTCCGTTGTTTATGAATATATAAATATGAATTGTATCATAAGTAAGATATTAAATACAATTATATTCTTAATATCTTACTTATTAATTTAATATAAATTTATGTATCAATAAAATATAATAATTTTATTCATATGTTGCTTTTCCTGTAAATTTTTCATTAACTGGATTTTTATTTTTACCTATTGAATGCGAGATATTGCCGACACTACTTCTACCGGCATTTACTTTCTCTGGGAATACTCCATCTTTAGGATGTAAATATTGAACTTCTCCATTTGGGAAGATTCTATAAATTTTAAAATCAGTAATTTTGAACTTTGTGTTTAATTGACTGCTTAATGCTAAACACTGTTCTTTTTTCGCTAAATATAGAAGATTATTACCTTCGCGCATTATAGCGGATCCACCTGTAGGCATTTCAAAAATTTGTTCTTGTTTACTTGTCCATGTAATTGCATATTTTTCTTCTATTTCTGCAGATCTAAGCCATCCTCCGGTACTACCACCGAAAGTTGGAGACGGCATTTTTAAATCAATTGTATTATTCATAATGGATTAACTTATAGTTTAATTGCTTATATTTATAAATTATTATATTATTAGTTATTATATTTGATTTTTTTCTATTAAATATCAAATAAGAAATAAAGCTTTATGTTTTTTATTTTAATAGTAATAACTGAATATATATCTATTATTTTTAGATGATTTTTATCTAATTGTTGATATTATAGATGATGAAGGAATTGTCGGTAAACAGTATAACTTAATTAGATACCAGCTTAATTTTATATATATAGGAATTTTCATTAATGTTTTTATTAGATAAATTTGATGTTTTTTATCAGTCTCTGTAAGTTTTTTATTCTCTGAAGCACATTTGTCTAAATATTGAAAAAATTCTGGTTTATCAACATTTAGAGCAATTGGAAAAATTCTTGAGGCACTCTCATTTGTTTTTCTAATAACTTGTATATCGTATTGTCTTGCATCTAATCCAATAGATTTGTAAAAATCAGATCTCTGAAAATCATTTAAATACATAGTAGCAAACACGCTTAATAAAAAAAAGCGACACCATAATTTTGCTTCTAAATTATTTAAAAACTGAGGCTGAGATTTTAATAATGCTGCAAAAAAATCTCCATGACGGTTTTCATCTTGGCACCAATTTTCAAAAAATTTAAAAATAGGATAAATACGATGTTCAGGATATTTTTCTAAGTGTCTATATATTGTGATATACCTCCAATATCCAATTTTTTCTGATAAATATGTTGCATAAAAAATAAATTTTGGAGAGAAAAAAGTATATTTTCTCGTTTTAGTTAAAAATCCTAAATCTAATGATAAATTGAAGTCACTTATAGCTTTATTTAAAAATCCAGCATGTCTAGCTTCATCTCTTGACATAAGTAAAAAACATTCTGCAATAATAGGATTTGTATTTTCTAATCTTCTAGATAATTCTTTATATAGTAAAAATCCTGAAAATTCAGCGGTACACGATCTTTCTAAAAATTCAATAAACAATGCTTTAGTTGTTTTATCTAAGTTATTCCAAGACTGTTCGAATTCTTCATCTCGAATAAAATGTTGTCTATTGTAATCAGCTCTAAATTCTTCTAATAGTGCTTGAAATTCATGAATATTTAAAGAAATATCCAGTTTGGCCATTTCTTTAAAGTCTGTTGTATAAAATCGAGGAGTGAGTAAAGTTTCTTTAGCAGTTACTTTGGATAAATTTTGACTATTCTGCATATATATAATAAATGATAATGTCTCTAATTTTAGATACTATATATACTATTAAATATAGTATTTTAATTCTTATTTTTATACTAACCTTAACTGTAATTTTCTTTGCTTATAATCATAAAAAATTTACATTTCTTGATTTTAATTTTTTATTTCTACTATTTAATAGATTTTTTATAAAAATTGTTCATAATTATATAATTAATTTTATAATATGAATAGCTAAAAAATTATTCTATAATTTATTATAGTATTGTATTATAGGAGTTTAAATTAAGATGTTAGATATTATTAGTTTAGGTTGGGGTTCATTATTAGCAGTATTTAGTTTCTCTGTAGCTCTAGTTATTTGGGGAAGAAATGGATTTTAAGTTTTTGGTTACTTGTGGCACTATAAATTCATATTATATTTTAAATGGAGTCATATAATGGGTGAAGAAATTATTACAACTAGTATTATCAGTTTTATACTAATATTATTAGGTTTGGTATTAGGATTTATATTATTAAAAGTTCAAGGTGAATAAATAAAATCTATTGTTTAAGCTCTAATTAATAATTTATTTAGATCTTAATATTTTATCTAAATGTTGTATAGAGAATATGTTTTATCATATTCTTTTATTATCTAAACTAATCAGTATTAATATAACATGAAAGTTTTATGGTATATAGTAGGTAATTTTACTATACTATTAATTCTTATTAATAATCCTAAATTGACAAATTTAAGTGGATTTCGCATTCAAGCAACAGGTTTGAATTTTACTCGTAGTACACAAAAAAATTTGCAGATAATTACTATTATTAGTATATTTTTATTTTTATTATTGACTGTAATAAATATACTATATAGTGATATATAATTGTCTGATACAAAGAAAATATAAAAAAATTTATCATGTGTATTTCTAAAAAAATATGTCCTGTTCCTTTTGATCAACAACCTTTAAATGAATATTTTTCTTTAAGATCTTCTTGGTTTTTCTCTTGGTCTACTTTGACTTTGAATAAATATTTAATTAAAATTTTTAATATTTTTGTTTTTTTATTCATAGTATTAATACCTTTAGCTTTATTTATTGTATCTAATAAAATAAGCTTATATAAATTGTTATTTTTAAATGTGTTTATAGTTACTTTAATATTTTTATTGATTTTTATACGTTTATATTTGGGCTGGTCTTATATTGCCAAGCGTCTTGTTAGCGCTACTGTTTTTTATGAGGAATCAGGATGGTATGATGGTCAGTTATGGGTTAAAAGCTCAGAAATTTTAATAAAAGATCGTCTTATAGTGTTTTATGAGGTTATACCATTTTTACGTAGAGTTAAATATAGTATATTAATGATTTTGATTGTCTTATTAATAGAAAAATTAATTTATTTATTGATTTTATAACATTGAATATACTACTATTAATTAATAGTCGCGGGGTAGAGCAGTCTGGTAGCTCGTCGGGCTCATAACCCGAAGGTCAATGGTTCAAATCCATTCTCCGCTATTTTTACTAAAACCTTGCACATAATGATTATACTAATGTATGATACTATGTTGTTCTATTCATTTATTTTTATATAATATATAGAAATATTAGATTTTCTTACAAGAAAGGTGTAATGATCTCAAATAATAATTGCATTAGAGTTGGTCAAAAGGCTCCTGATTTTTCAGCTATTGCTGTATATGATCAAGAATTTAAGACAATAAAATTACATGACTATTTAGGCAAGTATGTGATATTATTATTTTATCCCCTTGATTTTACATTTGTATGTCCGACAGAAATTACTGCTTTTAGTGATGCTTATCATGAAATTCAAAGTTTAGATACAGAAATTTTTGGTATATCTGTAGATAGCGAATATTCTCATTTAGCATGGTTACAAACAGAACGAGATGCTGGCGGTTTAGGTAATTTAAATTATCCATTAATTTCTGATTTAACAAAACAAATAAGTTTATCATATAATGTTTTAACAGAAGATGGTAAAGCATTAAGAGGATTGTTTATTATTGATCAAAAAGGTATTATACAATATTCTTTAGTCAATAATCTTGATTTCGGACGTAGTGTAAGTGAGACATTAAGAATATTGAAAGCAATTCAATATGTTCAGTCACATCCAGATGAAGTTTGTCCAGCTAATTGGCAGCCAGGAGAAGCGACTATTATTAGTACTCCTCAGCGATCAAAAGATTATTTTCGGTCTATATAAATTAATTTATAAACTTCGATCTTTAAAATATTTAATATAATTATATATTGTAAAGTTTTATCTTATTTACTGTACTAGGATAAAATAGTTCATTCAAAATGGATTGAACTAGATTAGCTTAGAATATTTTATTATATTATAATTTTATTAGGAATAATATATATGTCTACTAATTTAGCTCAACAACTACGTGAGGGAACAACAAAAGCTCATAGTATGGCAGAAAATGTTAGTTTTGTGAAATCATTTTTAGGTGGTGTAGTTGATAAAAAATCGTATCGCAAGTTAGTAGCTAATTTATTTTTTGTTTATAATGCTTTGGAAGAGGAAATAGAAAAAAATAAAAATCATTCAGTTATTCGATTTATATATTTTCCAGAATTAAATCGTAAATTGAGTTTAAGTCAAGATTTACAATATTATTATGGAACTAACTGGGAAGAAAAAGTTTCTCCTTCTTTAGCTACTAAAATATATATTGATAGAATTCGTAACATAAGTATTAATCAACCAGAATTACTTATAGCTCATGCTTATACAAGATATATGGGTGACTTATCGGGAGGTCAAATTTTAAAAAAAATTGCACAAACAGCTATGAATTTATCAGGCAGTGATGGAGTTTCATTTTATAACTTTCAGGATATTAAGGATGATAAAGCTTTTAAAGCAGTTTATCGTCAAGCTCTAGATAGTGCTCCTATTGACAGTAGGGAAATTAGCCAAATTATTGCTGAGGCTAATACAGCATTTAATCTTAATATGAAAGTTTTTCAAGAACTCAATTCTAATTTTATTAAAATAATGGGAATGTTGTTGTTGAGTGCTGTTAGTAGTTTGCGAAAAAAATTTACTTAAGTTTTTGTTCATACTATTTGTAGTGGATCTTAATAAGATTTTATATATTATTAAGATCTATTTACTAGTAATACTCTAAAGCATTATTGTATTGATAATTATTGAATTATGTATAAATTAAAGACTTCTAAAGCTATAAGTAAGAGATTTAAAATAACATCTAAATATAAAATTCTAAGACAGATGGCATGTCGTAGCCATTTATTACAAAAAAAATCATCTAAGCGTAAACAAAAATTAAGAAAAGTGCTTAATGTTAAGTCAGTTGATATATTAAACTTTAGATGTAAAATACCTTATATTTATTAAACTTATATTTTTATTATTCTATTTTATGACTAGAGTTAAAAGAGGTAATGTTGCTCGTAAAAGAAGAAAAAAGATTTTGCAATTAGCCAAAGGTTTTAAAGGCTCTCATTCAAATTTATTTCGTACAGCTAAACAGCAAGTATTAAAGGCATTAAAATATTCTTATATAGGCAGAAAGCATAAAAAGCGTAACTATAGAAGATTATGGATTATTCGTATTAATGCTGCTGTTCGCCCTTATGGTATAACATATAGTGAGTTTATACGAAGTTTGAAAAATTCAAATATAGCATTAAATCGAAAAATTCTTTCTCAATTAGCTATTTTAGATTATAAAGTTTTTGATATAGTTGTGAAATCGTGTTGTGAATTAAATTAAAAATTTGATAATATTTTCTATATCTATATATAATAAGATTAAACAGATATATTTTTATTGCTTATATATGTACTTCTTATCAGTTAATAGATATTTATTTTCATTAGCGTATTATTAGCTTAATAAAAATAGTACTTATATACTTTTTTATTAAGTCATTAATTATATAATATAAAGGGTATTTTTATACATCAATTATATTATCATAATAAAATATTCTTTTAGTATATTTAATATTAATTGCAAAATTGATTATTGTAAATCAAATTCAATATAACTATATCAGCTACTATAGATTTTAATATATTAATTCATGAATATTCTGAATATAGTACATTATCAAGTCACTATAAATTAATATTTAAATAAATTCCTAATCTATTTAATATAATCGATTGATTATGTAGTTACTTATATGAGCTAAACTTTCTTGTGCTTTATTAGTATTAGTTTTATTTAAAGCATTTAATGATGCTTGAATATGTTCTTGAGCTAAATCATATGCTTTTTGAATTCCATGACTATCTTTAATCATTTTTATAGCTGTATTAATATCATCTTTTTCTTGAAATTCTCTATTAATTAAATAGTGTAATTTAGGTTTTTCTTCTAAAGCAAAAATAAGTGGAGCTGTTAGATTGCCATTCTTTAAATCTGATCCTGCTGGTTTTCCAAGAGAAGATTTTGAACCAATAATATCTAATATATCATCAATAATTTGAAAAGCTAATCCTAAATGTTTGCCGTATAAATAAAAATTATTTTGTATACTTATATGAGTTTCACTTAGCATTGCTGCTCCTTTACAGCTGGCTGCTATTAATGATGCTGTTTTATAGAATGATTTTTCTATATAGTTATCTATAGAAATAGTTTCATCAAAACGAGTTAATCCTTGTGTGATTTCACCTTCAGCAAAATCTGTGATTACTTTTGAAATAGTTTTAACTACTTCTAAATTATTCAAATTTGCTAAATACCATGATGATTGTGCAAATAAAAAATCTCCTGCTAATATAGCTATTTTAGTACTGAATGCACTATGTACACTATCTACACCTCGTCTTATTTGACATTCGTCAACAACATCATCATGTACTAAGCTAGCAGTATGTATGATTTCTGTAATTTCAGCTAATCTTTTATGTTCAGGTAATATCTGTATGTGTTTTGTAGTTGATAATGCAACTAATAGTATAATAGTTGGTCTAATCCTTTTTCCTCCTGCACTAAAAAGATGTTCAGCAGCTGCATATAATATAGGGTGTTTAGCACTAACCATCTTCTTCAAATTTTGCTCTAATATCAATAAATCTTTTTGTATAGTTGGTACAATATGAGGCATTTTAGTCATAGTAATTATTTTTATTTATCTTAATAAAAGGGAAATTTTAACAAATTATTATAACTATATTATGTATAATAAGTAATTTTTTGTAGTTATTTGTTTAGTTGATATATATAATTTGCTAATATATTATTATTTATATCTGCATCTATATATTTAATGTTTTGATGATATATATAAAGTGTTAATTATTTAATGCTTAATATATCATTTCTAATTATTTATATTTTAATTAATTTTAGTATTTATAAACATGGATAATAAAGTTACATTACCATCAAACGTTTTTAATCAATATAAAATAAGTTCTAAGGACATATTATTATTATATAAAGATATGTTACTTGGGCGCATCTTTGAAGATATGTGTGCTCAGATGTACTATAGAGGCAAAATGTTTGGTTTTGTTCATTTGTATAATGGACAAGAAGCTGTATCAACAGGAGTTATTAAGTCTTTACAAAAAGATGATTATGTTTGCAGTACATATCGTGATCATGTACATGCTTTAAGTAAGGGTGTTCCATCTAAGTTAGTAATGGCAGAACTATTTGGTAAAGAAACAGGTTGTAGTCGTGGTCGTGGTGGATCAATGCATATCTTTTCTGCACCACATAATTTTTTAGGTGGATTTGCGTTTATTGGCGAAGGTATTCCTATTGCTATAGGAGCAGCCTTTCAGAGTGTCTATAGAAAGCAAGTTTTAAATGATAATAAACCTATGCGTGTAACAGCTTGCTTTTTTGGTGATGGAACAAGTAATAATGGACAATTTTTTGAGTGTCTAAATATGGCTGTTTTATGGAAACTACCTATAATTTTTGTTGTAGAAAATAATCAATGGGCTATTGGCATGGCACATCATAGATCTACCTCGTTTCCTGAAATACATAAAAAAGCAGAAGCTTTTGGTTTACCTGGTATTGAAGTTGATGGTATGGATGTATTAGCTATTAGAGAAATTGCAATTAAAGCTATTAATAGGGCAAGGCAAGGAGATGGTCCTACTTTAATAGAGGCTTTAACTTATCGTTTTCGTGGACATTCTTTAGCAGACCCAGATGAATTAAGATCAATTGATGAAAAACAAGCTTGGTTAGTACGTGATCCTATTAAGAATTTAAAAAATTATATAATCGATAATTCTTTAATTTCTAAAGAAAAAATTGATCAGATTGATGCAATTATTAAAACTGAGATAGATGATGCGGTTGAATTTGCTTTATCTAGTCCGGAACCAGATATCGGTGATTTAAAAAAATATTTGTTTGCTGATGATTAATATAGTATTTTTATAAAACTATATAGTATTTTATTAATAAAGTTATATTTGTATTATGAGTCAAGTTTTTATGTTCGATGCTTTAAGAGAAGCCACGAATGAAGAAATGCAAAAAGATTGCTCTGTATTTGTATTGGGAGAAGATGTTGGTCATTATGGAGGTTCTTATAAGGTTACTAAAGATTTACATGCTAAATATGGTGACTTAAGAGTTTTAGATACGCCTATTGCTGAAAATAGTTTTATGGGAATGGCAATTGGAGCAGCTATTACTGGTTTAAGACCAATTGTTGAGGGTATGAATATGAGTTTTTTATTACTTGCTTTTAATCAAATCTCTAACAATGCCGGAATGTTAAGATATACTTCAGGAGGTAATTTTAAAATTCCTATAGTTATTCGCGGTCCTGGTGGTGTCGGTAGACAGTTAGGAGCAGAACATTCACAAAGATTAGAGGCATATTTTCAGGCTATCCCTGGATTGAAGATTGTAGCTTGTTCAACTCCTTACAATGCCAAAGGTTTATTAAAATCTGCTATTAGAGATAATAATCCTGTAATTTTTTTTGAGCATGTTTTACTATATAATTTAAAAGATGAGTTGCCAAATGAAGAATATTTTCTTCCTTTAGATAAAGCTGAATTCGTACGGTCTGGATCAGATGTTACTATTGTGACTTATTCTAGAATGCGTCATCATGTAGTTCAGGCAGTAAAAGAAATTATAAATAATGGTTATGATCCGGAAATTATAGATTTGATTTCGTTGAAACCTCTAGACATGGATTCTATTGCCAAATCTTTAATGAAAACTCATAGATTAATTATAGTAGAGGAATGTATGAAAACAGGGGGAATTGCAGCTGAAATCATAGCACAAATTAATGATAATTATTTTGATTATTTGGATGCTCCCATATTAAGACTTTCTTCTCAAGATATACCGACACCATATAATGGTAAACTAGAAAGAGCAACTGTTATTTATCCTCAACAAATTATTGATGCTGTCACGCATATTATGAATTAATTTTATTATGATATAAATAATTAATAAGTAAATATATATTTACTTATTAATTATTTATATTAATACCTATATCTTAAAAATTAATTTCAGCTGCTTGTACTTTTTCCCACTGTTTTTTCTTTAATACAAAAAATATTTGAGCTAAAGTGACGATAAAGAAAAAAGCGATCATATTTTTGATTCTTAATGGACTTTGAAGTACTATTTCACTTTCAGTTTGTCCAAATCCTCCTACATTAGGGTCTTTAGTTAAATTTTGGTTAGCAATTACTGTACTTCCACTAGATACGATAGGTTCTAAACCTACTGGAATAGCTTCTGTATAAATTTCTCCATTTTCTTTTTCAATAGTAATGTTATATCCACCTTTTTCTAAAATGTTTACAGAAAGTATTTTACCTTTTTGTGAAGCTATAATAGTATTATTATTGGTTTTATCTCCTGTCGGATAAATTTGTCCTCTACCTCTATTAGCCCCTACATATATTGGGTATTTTAAAAAATGTATGTTTTTGTCTTTGCTTGGATCAGGTGATAGAATAGGAAAAATAATTTCTTGATTTTTCTCTCCCGATACTGGGCCAACCACTAAGATATTATCTTTTGATGTACTATATGGTTGAATATAAATATTATTTGTTTTTTCTTTTAATTGTTCAGATAAAAGATTTTTAGAAGCTAATTTAAATCCTTCAGGTAAAATAATAACAGCGCCTGTATTTAATGATCCTTTAGAACCATTACCTAATATTTGTTTACTATTTTTATCATATGGTATTTTGACAATTGCTTCAAAAACTGTATTTGGTAATACTGTTTGTGGAGTTTCTATTGTTATAGCTTTTTGTGCTAGATGGCAATTAGCGCATACAATTCTTCCAGTTGCTTCTCTAGGGTTTTCATATCCTTGTTGTGCATATATTGGAAATGCATGAGTTGTTACAGGCTGCATAAAAATTAAATTAATAATGCTGGTAATCAAAATTATTATATATCGAATATTGGTATTGAAATATTGTGTATAATTTTTGTTCATGTTTTGTAAAATTAGATTTAGATATTATATCTTTTACTTATCATAACATTCTATATTTATTATTTTTTCATAAATCAATTTTCTTATGATTTTAAGAATAATTACTAAAAATTAATATTTTTTTATTGGATAAATTTATTTATTTAAAGTTTTTAATATAAAAATTCCACTGATATATAAAATTAAGATAGCTAAAGTCATCATTATTTGTGTTATAGGATCTGTAGATGGTGTTAAAACAGCTGCTATGATTGTAGATATAAATGTAACATATTTCCAATATGCAGTCATTTGTTTAGAAGAAAAGATATTAAATATACCGAAAATTATTTGTATTATAGGTATTTGAAATGCAACTCCTGTACTAAATAAAAGTAGTAATATAAAATTAAAATATTGCTCAAATGACCATATTGGCTCTACAATGTCATTGCCATAACTAATTAAAAAATTTAAAGCTGCTGGTACTAGAATTGTATAGGCAAATAATATACCAGTAAAAAATAAAATAATAGAAGATAATAATATAGGAATTATAAAGTTGCTTTCTTTACGAGTGAGTCCAGGTAAAATAAATAAAGTGATTTGATAGATAGTAAAGGGGCTACTTATTAAAAGTCCTGTATATATAGCTACTTTTATCGAAGTAAAAAAGTATTCACCAGGTGCTAATTGTAAAAATTTTATTCCAACAGCAGGTTGTTGTAATATATACGAAATATGCTTCATGTATATGAAGCATATTGTAGTAATTATAATAAAGATAATGAAGGCACTAAAAATTCTCTGTCTTAGTTCTTCTAAATGTTCAAAAATAGACATTTCTTTATTTTGATTAATTTCTTTTGTCATATTATTTTGTTATTTATATAATAAATTTTATTTTATCAGAATAATATTTTTATTTTTTTACTTAAGTATTACAAAATTTATCTTTATTCAAGGTAGATTTGTATTTAAATATATTATATTTATAAATTTATATATAAGTTATATATAATTTTAAATCTTATTAGAAATATTCTTAATTTATAAGCAATTATAAAAAGCTATTTTAGTATTTTAATTCCAGTTTTAATTACTAAAATTATTATATTGATATTAGATATAAAGTACAGTATTAGGAGATTGATATTTTATGAGTGTTAAAGCAAGTAGTGGTAGTCCATTAGTATATCCGCAGCTTTTTCGCACAGCATCTATTTCTGCTATAGTACAAGCAGAGCAGCAGGATAGATTTTTACAGCTTGGTGAGTTAAACCAACTTATAACATTTTTAAATTCTGGTAAAAAACGCTTAGAAATTGCAGATATATTAACAAAAAATGCTAATATTTTGGTTTCAAAGGCTGCCGATAAAATATTTGTAGGAGGATCAGCTATTTCTTATTTAGAACGCCCACAAGCATCATTGCTTTTTACAAATCAGTCTGAGAATCAAATAAACGTACAAAACTTGTCAGGTGATTTACAAAGTGGTTTTATAAGTACACTTAAAGCTACTTTTAGTGTTAGTGATTCATTGCCAGCAGGTTTTAAGCCTATTAATATAGTACGATATGGCACTGTTCGTATGAAAAAGTCTTTACGTGATTTAGACTGGTTTTTAAGATATTTAACTTATGCTATTATTGCAGGTGATCCTAATATCTTGTTAGTTAATATAAGAGGGTTAAAAGATTTAATCGATAATGCATGCTCTAGTGCAGCAGCTGTTGTTGCATTGCGTGAAATGCGTAAGATAGCATTAAGTATTTTTATTGAAGATATAGAAGGACAAGAGCTCGTAAAAGAGTACTTTGATGTCATTATTTCCGAATTTGATGCTTCAGCTTTGACAGATAAAATACGTAAAAGAACTTCAGGTGATTTACAAGGTTTGCGTTTACCTCAAATATATTCAAAAGCAGCTGTTTCTAAACAACGTTTTGTAATGAAAACGAGTTTATCTACGGATGAAAAAAATAGTGTCATTAAGGCATGTTATAGACAGGTTTTTCAAAGAGATATTTCAAAAGCTTATGGAGTAAATTTTAAAGATTTAGAATCACAGGTTAAGAATGGGACTTTGTCAATTAAAGAATTTATAAGATATATTGGTAAGTCATCTATATATAATCAACAGTTTTTTCAACCTTTTGTTAATAGTCGAGTTGTTGAATTAGCATTTAGACATTTTTTAGGTAGAGGTATAAGCTCTTTAGAAGAATTTAAAAAGTATTTTGCTGTTTTATCATCTCGCGGCTTAGATGGTTTGATAGATTCAATTATAAATAATACAGAGTATGCAGATTACTTTGGAGAAGAAACAGTACCTTATTTAAGAAGCTTAGGAGAGGAACCACAGGAAGCTCGAAATTGGGGTGTTCAGATTGATTTATTAAATTATAGTACTCCTTTTCGAAAAATACCTCAATTTATAACTTTATTTAGTGATTATAAAGCAAATTTACCAGATCAACACGCTTATGGCTTGAGTAATGATCCACTATCAATACAATTTGGTGCAATTTTTAAACAAAATCGTGTTAATTTATGTAAAAAATCCTCTCCATTTGGTAAAGATGTTAGAAGAATTTTACCTAAAATTGGACCTGGTATTTATAGCCAAATTAGTAGTCCTAATTTGCGCTCTAAATCTTCTGGTTCACTAGGTCCTAAAATATTTGAGTTACAAGCAATTGATGATACAGGTAATTTAGAATCTGATCAAATTCAAACGAAAAGTAATATAGAGCAGATTATTAAAGCAGTTTACTTGAGAGTGTTTGGTAGATTTATTTATAAAGAAGAGCAATTAACAATAAATAAATTTGAAAATTTATTTAAAGATCGTCAAATTTCTGTTCGTGAATTTGTTATTCAATTAGCTAAATCTTCTGTTTTTAGAGCATTATATTGGGATAATTTATATATTTGTAAAGCTATAGAATATATACATAATAGATTAATAGGTAGGCCAACTTATGGAAGGCAAGAAATTAACAAATATTTTAATATAGTTTATAAGCAAAGTTATTATAAAATGATAGATAGTATGATAAATAGCCCTGAATATATTGAAACTTTTGGTGATAATATTGTCCCTTATGAGCGTTATGTAACACCTACTTCATTGGCTTCTCGAAAATTTCGATTAAGTAATCCTAAATATAATATTCCTATTTCTACATATAAAAATCAATGGTTTGATTTAAGTGAAATATCAGACGATAATAGTTTTAATAGCATTATCAAAAAAGTTAATCAAGGAGTTACTCCAAGAAGAGATCAGACAGTCATTTTTAAGGTCAATGCTTTAACAGATAATTCTCAGTTACTGCAAATATTAAGAGCTATATATCGCCAAATTTTTGAAAGAGATTTAAATACTTTTAGTATCGGTGATGAATTTTTTAATTTAGAGAAAGCTTTCATTAATAAACATATAAACGTTCAAAATCTAGTGAAAAATTTAGGTTCTTCATCATTATATGCTAAAGAATTTTATCACCCTTATCCTAATACAAAAGTTATTGAACTGGGTACAAAACACTTTTTAGGTAGAGCTCCTAATAATCAGGCTGAGATACGTTATTATAATCAGATATTAGCATCACAAGGATTAGAATATTTTATATCATCATTAGTAAATAGTAAGGAATATAATATTATATTTGGAGCTGATACGGTTCCATACCGTCGTTTTCCTACTTTACCAGCAGCTAATTTTCCGAATACAGAAAAATTATATAATACTTTAACTAAACAAAATGCAGCAATAATTATTCCAAGTTTTAAAGCCAATATAGGTAATCAATAATAAATTAGACTTTCTCGTTTTAGTACTCTTTGAAAAAGTTTAATTTATACTTATTGTTAAAGACTTAAATAGCTCGCTTTTAAGTTTTTAGATATAATTTTAGACTTATTTTATTATATAAGTATTATTAGAAATAGAATATATATTAAGAATATATATGTTTATTGCTACTTAATGTAAAATTAATTACAGTATTGTTGGAGTGTCATTCATGAGTATTATTACTAAATCAATTGTTAATGCAGATGCGGAAGCTAGGTATTTGAGTCCAGGAGAATTAGATCGTATAAAAAGTTTTGTATTATCTGGTCAAAGGCGCTTAAGAATAGCTCAGATTTTAACAGATAATCGTGAATTAATTGTTAAACAAGGTGGTCAGCAATTATTTCAAAAGCGTCCTGATGTAGTATCTCCAGGTGGCAACGCTTATGGTGAAGAAATGACAGCAACATGTTTACGAGATTTAGATTATTATTTAAGATTAGTCACATATGGTATAGTAGCTGGTGATGTGACACCTATAGAAGAAATAGGTTTAGTTGGAGTTAAAGAAATGTATAATTCTCTAGGTACCCCTATTTCAGGTGTTGCAGAAGGTGTAAGATCAATGAAGACAGTTGCATGTTCTTTACTATCTGGGGAAGATTCTGCAGAAGCGGGATTTTATTTTGATTATACATTGGGTGCAATGCAATAGAAAAGCATACTAATTAAATAAATTAATAATATATTAAATTAAATAATAAAATAAATACGTTAAGGACGATAAAAGATTATGCAAGATGCTATTACTTCTGTAATTAATGCAGCTGACGTACAAGGCAAGTATTTAGATGATAATTCATTAGATAAATTAAGAGGTTATTTTCAAACAGGGGAATTAAGAGTACGTGCTTCAGCTACTATAGCTGCAAATGCCGCAACTATTATTAAAGATTCTGTGGCTAAAGCATTGCTATATTCTGATATTACTAGACCAGGTGGTAATATGTATACTACTAGAAGATATGCTGCTTGTATTAGAGATTTAGATTATTATCTTCGTTATGCTACTTATGGCATGTTAGCTGGCGATCCTTCTATATTAGATGAGCGTGTCTTAAATGGTTTAAAGGAAACATATAATTCTTTAGGTGTACCAATTGGAGCTACTATACAAGCAATACAAGCAATGAAAGAAGTAACTTCTAATTTAGTTGGTCCAGATGCTGGTAAAGAAATGGGGGTATATTTTGATTATGTTTGTTCTGGTTTAAGTTGATTTAGTAATTAAATTAAACAAATAAAAATAAGTAATGATAATAAAATTTATCATTACTTATTTTTAAGTTTTTTAGCTATTTAGTACATTAGCAGCTTGTATTTTTGCACGTGCTTTTCTTAAATTTTGTGCGGCCTCAATTTTATCTTTATCTGTTTGCGCTTCCTCTAAAAATTTAGTTGCTTCTTCTAGGTTAGCTTGAGCTGTGTTGATATCTATATTAGATATTTCTTCTGCTCCATTTACTAGAATAGTTATATTATTATCTTTAACTTCAGCAAATCCTCCTAATAATATAATTGGCTGCCATTCTTTATCAATACGTACACGCATAACTCCAATGTCTATTGCTGTTAGTAGAGGGATATGTCCTTTTAATATACCTAATTGTCCGGTACTACTAGGTAAAATTACTTCTTGTGCATTTGCATCCCATACTGTTCTATCTGGTGCAATAATACGTATATTTAATGTCATAATTATGATTCTATTATTTTAAACTTTCTGCTTTATTTATTGCTTCTTCTATATTTCCTACAAGATAAAATGCTTGTTCGGGCAGGTCGTCTAATTCTCCTTTTAATATCATGTTAAATCCTTTTATAGATTCTTCTAAAGAGACATATTTACCTGGAGAGCCTGTAAATACTTCTGCTACAAAGAAAGGTTGTGATAAAAATCTTTCTATTTTACGTGCTCTAGCAACAGTCAATCTATCATCTTCTGACAATTCATCTAGTCCTAATATTGCGATAATATCTTGTAGTTCTTTATATCTTTGTAAGGTTGATTTTATATTTTGTGCTGTAGAATAGTGTTCAGATCCTACTATAGATGGTTGTAACATTGTTGAAGTAGATCCAAGCGGGTCCACTGCAGGATAAATTCCTTTAGCAGCTAAATTGCGAGATAATACTGTAGTTGCATCTAAGTGTGCGAATGTTGTAGCTGGAGCTGGGTCAGTTAGATCATCTGCAGGAACATATACAGCTTGTATTGATGTGATTGATCCATCTTTTGTGGATGTTATACGTTCTTGTAATGCTCCCATTTCTGTAGCTAAAGTTGGTTGGTATCCAACAGCAGATGGCATTCTCCCTAATAATGCTGATACTTCCGATCCTGCTTGTACAAATCGAAAAATATTATCTATAAATAATAGTACATCTTGTTTATTTATATCTCTGAAATATTCTGCCATAGTTAATGCAGTTAATCCAACACGCATTCTAGCTCCCGGTGGTTCATTCATTTGTCCATAAACAAGAGCAACTTTTGATTCTTTTAAGTCACTTGCATTAATAACTTTCGATTCTTTCATTTCTTCATATAAATCATTTCCTTCTCTAGTTCTTTCCCCTACTCCTCCAAATACAGATACACCACCATGTGCTTTTGCAATATTGTTTATTAACTCCATAATTAATACAGTTTTACCAACACCAGCTCCACCAAATAGACCTATTTTACCTCCTTTTCTATACGGTGCAAGCAGGTCGACCACTTTAATACCCGTTTCAAATATAGATGGTTTTGTTTCTAATTGAGTAAATAAAGGGGCAGATCTATGTATTGGTAAAGTATCTTCAGATTCGACATTACCTAATTCATCTACGGGTTCTCCAAGTACATTAAAAATTCTTCCTAAAGTTGGTATACCAACAGGCACAGTAATAGGTGCTCCAGTATCTGTTACTTCTATTCCTCTTTTTAAACCTTCTGTGGAGCTCATGGCAACTGCTCTAACTCTATTATCTCCAAGTAATTGTTGTACTTCACAGGTAATTGTATTATCTGGTCCTTTTACTTTTAATGCATTAAATACTTTTGGCAATTGTCCATTAGGAAATTCAATATCTAATACGGGTCCTATAATTTGTGTTACGCATCCTTTACTTTTCATAGTTACCATATAAATTGTGTTATTTTGATTAAGTTTAGTCAATAGATAAAATTTCTTTAATTATTCACATTTTTATATAAATTATATAAATATATCATAAATTGATATCATTGTCTCATAATACAATTGTAGAGTAAAAAAAGTTATTTTTACCAATAACTATAAAAATTCAGTAATAGTTTTAATGCATGCTGTATATCATATATTAGTTATCATTTAACCTTCCTGTGGTTTTAAGCCAGTTTTGAGCTTCTATATAATTATTAGGTGCTAAATATATGGCTTGTTTCCAATATTCAGCGGCTTTGTCAAACATGGATTTTGAGATATTGGTATCTTGTTTATTAGCAGCTTTTAATCCTTGATAATGATATATAACTGCTATGTTGTTAAATGCTTGCGGTAATTTGGCGTTTAATTCTAAGGCTTGATGATAATATTCTAAGGCTTTAGTATGTTCACCATTGCTTGCATATATTAGCCCAATGTTATATAATACATATGATCTATCATATGGATCTTCTTCCAATGTTAATGCCTCATAATAATTTTCTAAAGCTTCTGCATACTCTCCTTCTGACTGGGCTGACATGCCATCACGATAGTAACAAAATGCTTGTTTTTCCTCTTTACTAGTAGGTAATATTTTCAAAATAATATCTGCCAGTACAGTAAAAGTTTTATCAATAAAATTATCATTTTTTTGTAAGCGAGGCATAATGTTCCTTATATTCTATTCAGTAATAATTATATATTATTATAATAATTTATGAGTAAACTTTGAAGTAGTTATTACTATTAAGTTAATATCAGATTATAATTAATATTTTAATTAAGAATGAATATATTATTTATTAATCATAATTTTATAATGTGTAATATTTATTTTATATATAATGAGACAGAATATATTATTTGATAAGTATAGTTTTAATTTTTATTTATGTATGTCAATGAGAAATGATCAAATTCTTTTGTTGCACAGTCCTAAAATAGTAAATGATTTAAAATTTTCATCTCCTTCAGTATATGAAAATTTTAAATCACCACGAGACATAATGTCATCAATTGATGGTAAAAGTCTAAATTTAGATGTCGATTTAAAATTAGATAAAAAAAACAAAAATCTACTGAAGCAAGATGATAAATTGAAATTAAAAAAGAAAAAAGTTAATAATATTGATTTAGATCAGCAAGAAGATACTTTTAAGAAAAAAAATAAAAATAAAATAATTTTTAAATCAAAAGATAATTTAGTTAATATTTCAAAAATTTCTTTAAAGTCTAGTAAACATAAGAAAAAACAAAAACTTAATCAAAGTCAGATACGAAAGATAGAAATACAGAATTTAGACGTAAATAATATTAATAAATTTATTGTTATAAATCAACCATTGAGTATTGAGCAATTATCTTTCAAGCTTCAAATACCAGCAGCAGAAATTATTACAAGTTTATTTTTAAAAGGGATTTCTGTAACAGTTAATCAATTGGTTGATGTGTCTATTGCAACTCAAATAGCTCAACAATATGATTTTGTAGTTAATAATAAAAATGACAATAATATAGATTATCAAGATAAATTTAAAACTATAACTTCTTCTACAAGTATAAATAGAGCTCCTGTAATTACAATTTTAGGACATGTAGATCATGGTAAAACATCTTTATTAGATACTATTAGAAACACCAATTCAGTAATTAAAGAGAGAGGGGGAATTACACAATCTATAGGCGCCTATGAAGTTAATTGGTTATATAATCAAGCTTATACAAAATTAGTATTTCTTGATACACCTGGTCATGAAGCTTTTTCTAATATGAGATTACGTTGTAGTCAAGTTGCAGATTTAATCATATTAATTGTTGCTGCAGATGATGGTTTAAAACCTCAAACTATCGAATCTATTGAATATATTTTATCTATGAAATTACCTTGTATTGTAGCAATTAATAAAATAGATAAATCAGATATTAATATTATGAGAGTTAAAGAGCAATTAGCACAATACAATTTAGTTAGTGAAGATTGGGGAGGTAATATAAGCTGTGTTGATATTAGTGCTTTAAAAAAAATAAATATAGATAAGTTGCTTACAACAGTATGTTCTGTAGTAGAGTCATTAAATCTTAAAGCTGATCCTATGGAATTAGCGCAAGGCAGTATATTAGAAGCCTATTTAGATAAAAAGAAAGGTGTTGTTGCTAATGTAATTATTAGAAATGGAAGTTTGAATATAGGTGATGTCATTATCTCTGGTAATGTATATGGCAGAGTAAAAAGAATGAAAGATAGTTGTGGTAATATTTTAATAAAAGCAGGACCTTCTTCTATTTTAGAAGTTTTAGGCTTTCATTCTATGCCACAAGGAGGATTGAATTTTGAAGTAGTCGAAAATGAAAAACAAGCTAAAAGACTAATTGCTGAAACCAAAATAGTTAATGATAGCAATTTATTGGATTTTAAACTTAAATCATATAATTATAAAAAAAATATTAAAAGTTTAAATTTAATTATAAGAGCAGATACTCAAGGAACAATTGATGCTATAATTAATGCATTTATGCAAATTTCACAGAATAAAGTACAACTGAATGTTTTAACATCTAATTCGGGCAGTATTTCTGATACAGATATCAATTTGGCTAGTAATAGTCGGGCTTTGATTATCGCTTTTAATATTAATATTTCTACTAATATTTTAAGTAAAGCAGAAAAAGCAAATGTTAGTTTATGTCAATTTTCTATTATATATGATTTATTAGATTATATACAAAATTATATGCTAAATTCAATTGATCCAGAGTACAGTAAGGTATTAATTGGTAAAGCTATAGTTCAAACTGTTTTTTATATACAAAAAGGAGCTATTGCTGGATGTTTAGTACAATCTGGTAAACTAAAAAAAGATGCATCTATAAATATTTACCGTAATAATCAATTAATACACGAAAGTATTATAGTTTCATTAAAACGTATTAAAGATGATGTTAATGAAGTTACTGCAAATAATGAATGTGGAGTAAGGTGTCAAGATGATTATCTATGGCAGTCGCAAGATATAATAGAAGCTTATGAATTATGTGAAAAATCTAAAATTTTATAAAGATATTATATAAAATAAAAAATATTAAGAGTTATCTTAATATTTTGATTATTAATAACTATGTACTAATCTTTATTGATAAACGGTAGTAATGCAAGTATACGTGCTCTTTTTATAGATTTTGTTAATTTTTTTTGTTGTTTTGCTGTTAATCCATTAGAACGTCTTGATATGATTTTACCTTGATCAGTAATAAATTTTCTAAGTAAATCTATATCTTTATAATCGATTTTTTCATTTAATTTAATAGGAAAGTTCTTGTTTTTATATAAGATCATTTAATTTCTTTAAATTGTTGATGCTGATTACAATGAGGGCAAAACTTCATTAATTCAAGACGATGAGGGGTATTTTTTCTGTTTTTTGTACTTGTATATCTAAAAATACCTTTTTTTCTTTTATATACACTATTTAAATTGCGACACGAACATTCTAGTGTTATTATTATACGTGCTCCTTTATTTTTGCTCATAGTAAGTTAATTTCAAATAAGTATAAACAACTTTATTATTGCATGATTATATTTGTTGTATCAAGTCTAAACTATTATGAAAATAATATATTTTTTATAGTTCAGTATAAATATTTATAAAATGGGTTCAGTACTTCTTTTTGTAATTGTTAGTATTGTTTATTTATATTGACTAATGCTATAATCCATGTAAATTAACAAGTAAATACTTGATAAGTTCATTATGTAATTTGTAGATACTTTAAAAAATATGTCTAAAAATGTATCTGTTATAAAAAAGATGCAAGTCTCTTTACGTAATAGACGTAAAAATAGAAGTTATAAGTCCGAAATTAAGACATTAACTAAGAAATATATTTTGAGTTTAAATAATACAGGGCGTCTAGATTTTAAGGATATTTTATTACAGTTATCAGCTATTTATCAAAAAATAGATAAAGCTATTAGTAAGGGAGTATTACATAAAAATAATGGTTCTCGCAAAAAAGCTATGCTTGCTAAAGCAATGAAAGATCTAAAACTTAACAGTACATAAAACCAAGTGATTAAGATCAACTTTTTTCCTCTTATTAATTTTAAATTATATTATTTTTAATTTAAAATTAATAAGTATTACAATGGTTCTTTAGGAAATTCTTCTACTATTTTAATCATATATATAAAATATATATTATATGGACATGAAATAATAACAAAATTATATACTTTATCATGATTATGTTCTTTTATTATATTACTAAATTTTATTTTAACTGTGGGGCGATTAATGTCACAAAAAATAATTTCTAAATCTATATTTCCAGATTTAGCAGCAATTCAAAAAGAGAGTTTTAAATTTTTTTTATTGCGAGGTTTGTGTGAAGTATTAGATTCTTTTCCTATTATAATTGATCCGACTGGAAAATTAGAATTACAATTTTTTGGTAAAGATTATAAATTAAAATTTCCTAGATACAGTGTTAGAAAAGCCAAAAGTCGTGACAGAACATATAGTGCTCAAATATATATACCTGCAAAGTTAACTAGAAGAGATACAGAATTAATAAAAAAAGATGCTCCAATTAAAGGTGATTTTTCATATTTAATTCATCCACATAATATTCACAAAAAGTATCGTAAAAGACCTGTATTTATAGGTGATTTACCTTTAATGACCAATAGAGGTACTTTTGTAATATCTGGTACAGAAAGAATTATAGTAAATCAAATAGTTAGGAGTCCTGGAGTATATTACAAACAAGAGTTAGATAAAAACAATAAACAAATATATAGTTGTAGTCTTATTTCAAATCGCGGTTCTTGGCTTAAATTTGAGATAGATGCTAAAGAACAAGTTTGGGTAAAAATTGATAAAACACATAAGGTCAATGCTTATATTTTTTTAAGAGCTATTGGTTTAAATAATGAAGACATTAAAAAGAGGCTGACAAAATATAATTTTCTTATTACTTCTTCATTAGCTTACTATAAAAAAGAATTTAATAAAGATATAGCTAAATTTTCTATTGAGCAAGTAACAGAAGAGGAAGCGTTAGTAATTGTATATAGTAAGTTACGACCTAATGAGCCTGCAACACTAAGTGTAGCTAAGCAAATGTTATATGCTCGTTTTTTTGATCCTAAGAGATATGATTTAGGTGAAGTAGGTAGGCATAAAATTAATCAAAAATTGAATTTAAAAATACCTATTTATTTTCGAGTTTTGTCTCCTCAAGATATTTTACTTTCTTTAGATTATTTATTAAATATTAAAGAGCAAAATATTGGAACTTTTGATGATATAGATCATTTAGGAAACAGAAGAGTACGTTCAGTTGGTGAATTATTACAAAACCAAGTTCGCATTGGACTAAATAGATTAGAGAGAATTATTCGTGAGCGTATGATGATTTGTGATATTGATTCTTTAAGTTTATCTAATTTAGTAAATCCAAAACCTTTAATAGCTTCTGTTAGAGAATTTTTTAGTTCAAGTCAATTGTCTCAATTTATGGATCAAACAAATCCTTTATCAGAATTAACTCATAAAAGAAGAATTAGTGCTTTAGGTCCAGGCGGTCTGAATAAAGATCGTGCAGGTTTTGCTGTTAGAGATTTACATCCTAGCCATTATGGTCGTATATGCCCAATAGAAACTCCTGAAGGTCCTAATGCTGGATTGATAGGATCTTTAAGTATTTATGCTAAAATTAATCCATATGGTTTTATTGAAACTCCTTATTATAAGGTAGTTAAAGGACAAGTGTTAAAGAATCAACAGCTGTACTATATAACAGCTGATCAAGAAGACTATTTACGTATAGCTCCTGCTGATATATCTTTAAATTCTAATAATTATATAAAAAATGATGTAATTCCTGTAAGGTATCAGCAAGAATTTTTAACAGCCAATATGAATCAAGTAGATTATATGGCTGTTTCACCTATTCAATTTATATCTGCAGCTACTTCTTTAATTCCTTTTTTAGAGCACGATGATGCGAATAGGGCTCTTATGGGTTCAAATATGCAAAGACAGGCTGTTCCTCTTTTATTTTCCGAGAAATCAATTGTAGGTACTGGTTTAGAAGCTAAAATAGCTAAAGATGCAGGTATGGTTGTTACAAGTCGTACAAATGGTATAGTTAGTTATGTATCCGGTACGAAAATTGGTGTACAAAGCAAAGATGGTTGTACAGTACACTATAGATTAAAAAAATACTATCGTTCTAATCAAGATACTTGTATTAATCAAAGACCTATTGTTTGGCCAGGGGAAAAAATTGTCATAGGTCAAACTATTGCAGATGGAGCATCTACGGATGGTGGAGAAATAGCTTTAGGTAGAAATATTTTTGTAGCTTATATGCCTTGGGAGGGGTATAATTATGAGGATGCATTTTTAATAAGTGAAAGATTAGTCTATGATGACCTATATACTTCTATACATATTGAAAGATATGAATTAGAATGTAGGCAAACTAAATTAGGTCCTGAGGAAATTACTAGAGATATACCTAATGTTAGTGAAGCATCTATTAGTTTATTAGATAAAAATGGTATTATTGCTATAGGATCTTGGGTAGACGCAGGAGATATATTAGTTGGTAAAGTTACACCTAAAGGTGAATCTGATCAGTTACCAGAAGGAAAGTTATTGAGAGCTATATTTGGAGAAAAAGCTAGAGATGTTAGAGACACATCCTTAAGATTACCTAATGCTACAAAAGGTAGAGTAGTAAATATAAAAATTTTTAAGCGTCAAAAAGGCGATGAACTTCCACCGGGAACTAATGAGATTATTAGAGTTTATGTTGCTCAAAAAAGGAAAATTCAAGTAGGAGATAAAATGGCAGGTCGTCATGGTAATAAAGGCATTATTTCTCGTATTTTACCTATGCAAGATATGCCTTTTTTACCGGATGGTACTCCTATAGATATTCTATTGAATCCTTTAGGAGTACCATCAAGAATGAATGTAGGCCAATTATTTGAATGTTTGCTGGGTATGGCTGGTGAATATTTGGGTAAACGTTTTAAAATTATACCATTTGATGAGATGTATGGTCCAGAAGCATCACGTGCATTAGTAAATAACAAATTAAAACAAGCAAGTTTAATTAATAAAAAATCTTGGCTATTTAATTATTTGCACCCGGGTAAAATAATGCTAATTGATGGTAGAACAGGTGAATTTTTCGATAACCCTATTACTGTTGGTAAAGCTTATATTTTAAAACTTGTTCATTTAGTTGATGATAAGATCCATGCGAGGTCTACAGGTCCTTATTCTTTAGTTACACAACAGCCTTTAGGAGGGAGAGCACAGCATGGTGGACAAAGGTTAGGCGAGATGGAGGTATGGGCATTAGAAGCTTTTGGAGCTGCTTATACTTTACAAGAGCTATTAACGGTTAAATCAGATGATATGCAAGGTAGGAATGATGCGTTAAATGCCATTGTTAAAGGCAAGCCTATTCCGAAGCCAGGTACACCTGAATCATTTAAAGTTCTTATGAGAGAATTACAGTCTTTAGCATTGGATGTTGCTGTTCATAAGTTAGAGTTATTTGATAATGGTGATCAAAAAAGTATTGAAATTGATTTAATGTCTACTGATATTGCAGTTCATACAAATGTTATTCATGATAATCAGACAACTGTTTCAAATCATCTTCAAACAAATCATAGTTCTTATGATTTGAATAAACATATAGATTTAAATAATAGTTATTAAAATAATTATATATTTAATGCATTACAATTAATTGAATTTATGACTAAATTTGATCATCATTTTGATTATGTTAAAATTAGTTTAGCTTCTCCCAGTAAAATTCGCAGTTGGGGCGAAAGATCTCTGCCGAATGGACAAATTGTTGGAGAGGTAACTAAACCTGAAACAATCAACTATAGAACTTTAAAGCCAGAAATGGATGGTTTATTTTGTGAGCGTATTTTTGGTCCAGTTAAAGATTGGGAATGTCATTGTGGCAAATATAAAAGATTTCGATATAAAGGTGTTGTTTGTGAAAGGTGCGGTGTTGAAGTCACAGAATCAAAAGTCAGAAGGCATAGAATGGCTTATATTGAATTAGCTGCACCTGTAACCCATGTTTGGTATTTAAAAGGTAGTACTAGCTATATTGCTTTAGCTTTAGATTTAACTGTTAAAGAATTAGAAAAGATTGTATATTTTCATTCCTATGTAGTAATTAATCCAGGAGACTATGATCAATTAAATTATAAGCAATTATTAGAAGGTTATGAATGGAGAAATTTGGAAGAGAAGCTTTATCCTCAGTCTTCTAATCTTTTTGGTATACAAGTAAGTATAGGAGCAGAAGCAATTTATAGGTTATTACAAAATATAGATTTAAAAAATACTGTGGAAATTTTGAGAGAAGAATCTTTGAAACCACCGAAATTTTTTAAAAATCCTTCTAATAAATTTAATAAAAAAATGAAAAGATTGCGATTATTAGAAAATTTTCTTGCAACAGGAGCTAATCCTTCATGGATGGTATTGTGTGTAATTCCTGTTATACCACCAGATTTACGGCCTATGGTTCAATTGGATGGAGGAAGATTTGCAACAGCTGATTTGAATGAATTTTATAGGAGAATTATTAATCGCAATAATCGTTTAGCTCGTCTTAAAGCAATATTAGCTCCTGAGATTATTATTAGAAATGAAAAGAGAATGTTGCAAGAAGCAGTTGATTCTTTAATGGATAATGGACGTCGTGGTCGAACTGTTATTGGAGCTAACAATCGTCCTTTAAAATCTTTATCTGATATAATTGAAGGAAAACAGGGAAGATTTAGACAAAATTTGTTAGGAAAACGTGTTGATTATTCGGGAAGATCAGTGATTGTTGTGGGTCCTGATTTAAAGCTCCATCAATGTGGTTTACCAAAAGAGATGGCTTTAGAGTTATTTCAGCCTTTTGTAATTCATAGATTAATATTACAAGGTTTAGTAAATAATATTAAAGCTGCTAAGAAAATTATTCAAAAAAATGAGCCAATTGTATGGTCAGTCTTACAAGAAGTTATATATGGGCATCCAGTGTTGTTAAATAGAGCTCCTACTTTACATAGGTTAGGTATACAGGCTTTTGAGCCTATTTTAGTTGAAGGAAGAGCTATTAAATTACATCCTCTTGTTTGCCCAGCCTTTAATGCTGATTTTGATGGTGATCAAATGGCTGTTCATATTCCTTTGTCTTTGGAAGCACAAGCTGAAGCTCGTTTACTTATGTTAGCACCGCATAATTTTTTATCTCCAGCAACGGGTCAACCCATTTTAATGCCAAGTCAAGATATGGTTTTAGGTTGTTATTACTTAACTACTTACAATCCAGCTGCTAATAATAAAATAAGTCAATATTTTGCCAATTTGCAAGATGCTTTAATAGCTTATCAACAGAATAAAATAAATTTACACTCTTTAATTTGGGTTCGTTTTAATGGAGCAGTAGATAGTTTAAATAATGACACTATAATTAAATCAAGATTTAATACGGATGGAAGTATAACTAAAATATTTCACGATAAAATTATCAAATATAATAGTAATGGAGAAATTCTTGTTCAATATATACGCACAACAGCTGGCCGCATTTTATTTAATAAAGCTATCAGAGAATCATTAATTTAATCTAATAATTTATTATTTTTTTTTCATTATATGATACCAAAAAAAATTTTAGAACCTCTTTTCTTAAATAAAGTTGTAGATAAATCTCAATTAAGAAAACTAATTATGTGGTCTTTTAGAAATTATGGTATTGCTCGTGCTGCTAATATGGCAGATACCTTAAAAAATTTAGGTTTTTTGTATGCAACGAAAGCAGGAATATCTTTAAGCTTAGAAGATTTACGTATTCCTCCTAGTAAGAGTAAGCTTCTTGCATTAACTATGCAAGTAATTAAACAAACAGATGTCAAGTATAAAAGAGGAGAAATAACAGCTGTTGAACGTTTTCAAAAGATTATTGATACATGGAATATTGCTAGTGATCGTTTAAAAAAACATATAGTTAAATATTTTACAGAAACAGATCCTTTAAATTCTATTTATATGATGGCTTTTTCTGGTGCAAGAGCCAATATTTCACAAGTAAAGCAATTAGTTGGTATGAGAGGGTTAATGTCTGATCCACAAGGACAAATCATTGACTTGCCTATATCAAGTAACTTTAGAGAAGGTTTAACAGTTACAGATTACTTTATTTCTTCTTATGGTGCTAGAAAAGGATTAGTTGATACAGCATTACGTACAGCGGACTCAGGTTATTTAACTCGTAGATTAGTAGATGTTGCACAAGACGTAATTATAAGAGAAGCTAATTGTAAGACTTCTAAAGGTATATTGTTAGAGGCTATGGTGGATAATAGAAAGTCATTAATTTCTTTAAATCAGGCTTTAATTGGTCGTGTACTAGCAGAAGATTTATTTGATCCAATGAATGGTAAATTTATAGCAAAATTAAATCAAGAAATATGTCCTGAGTTGGCTAATCGGATAGTCAATTTAGGTATTTCTAGTATTTTAGTTAGATCTCCTATAACTTGTGATGGTATTAAATCAGTATGTCAATTATGTTACGGTTGGAATTTGGCTCATGGTAAAATCGTAGATTTAGGAGAAGCTGTTGGTATTATTGCTGCCCAATCTATAGGTGAACCTGGTACTCAATTAACTATGAGAACTTTTCATACAGGTGGAGTTTTTACTGGAGAGCTAGCTCAAACTGTAATTAGTCCAGGTGATTTTCAAGTAAAATATTCAGATGATATTATTTTAAGTGATACCAGAACACGTCATGGTGAACATGCTTTTTTAGTGGAAGAAGATACGGAACTTAAATTAATAGATTCTAATAGTAGAAAAACAAGTATTCCTTTAATGAAAAATACACTATTATTTGTTAAAAATTTGGACGCTATAAAAGATGGACAAGTGATAGCTGAATATCCAACAAGTAGAAGAATGATAACTGAAAAAGGACAAAAAGCTGTTTTAGCAGATTTTTCAGGAAGTATTCATTTAATGGATTTATCTTTAAATAAGATTAAAAATGAACAAAAGACTTTTAGAAGTGTTAATAAAGGAGGTCTTATTTGGGTTTTATCTGGTCAAGTGTATAGTATACCAAAAGATGCACACATTTTAATAGCTGAAAATGATTTTATTTATGAGAATAGTTTGTTGGCAAATGTAAAATTTATTAGTCGATATAATGGACAAGTTCGTCTTGTAAAAAAGAATCAGGATCTTGTGCAAGATATAATCATTATTACATCTTCTAAAGTATTTACTAATATACAAATTTTAACAAAGTTTCATAATGGGTATAAAAATTATATTTTACTTACTGAACAACAAGACCAATTTATTTTAAAAACTTTACCATATCAAAAAATTATTCATCAGCAATTGATAGCTGAATTAATCACAAATATTTATCGTACAAATACAGGAGGAATAATAAAGTATTTAGATTTATGTGTATCTGATAAAAAAACAGATTTTGACAATAAAAAAGATTATTATGATATCCTTGGTGGAGGCTATATACTATGGATTGCAGAAGAAACACATGAAATCAATAAAGATATATCTCTTCTATTAGTAGAGCATGGACAATTAGTAGAAGAAGGAATGGAGATAGTGAAAAATATTTTTGCTAATAGTACTGGTATTGTAGATATTATACAAAAAGAAGGTATCGTTAGAGAGATTATAATTAAGCCAGGCATATTACATAGTATTTCTAAAAATCAAGAAAACAGATCTAAATCTAGAGGTTTCTTAAGACCAGGTGAAGTTATTGTTGATAATTTAATTACTGATAAACTAGTTTATTGGGAATATTTTTGTATTCAGGATAAAAGATTTATTTTTATTCGGCCAGTGGTTGTATATTCAATTCCTAATAAACATATAAACTTTAAATATTCTGAAGATTCTTTTGCTACAAATATCTTTAATTTAAAATTAGTACAACGTATATATTTTAGAGATGGAGAAAGAATTAAGTCTGTTCAAGGTATAGATATCATTAAAACTTACTTAATATCTGAATTAGAAGAAAAATTTATGCATCTTAATTGCACATTACAATTAAAATTAAGTGAAACTAATAGTTCTATATCTTTACTTAAAGTTATAACTACGGATATATTATCATTGAAAGATAAAAATTATATTACGAGTAAAGATTTATACACTAAAACACGTTTATTAGTTAAAAATAATCAATATATTGATAAAGATACAATTATAGCTCAAACAGAAATATTTTCTTCTCAACAAGGCCAAATAGTTTCTATTAAAAAGAATAAATCAGCGAATCCTAGAATTTTATTGGTGACCCCAATAGATACAAAAATTTTTTCTATAGACAATCATCAAAATATTAAAGTTAATATAAATGATTGGATTTATGCAGGAGATGAAATTGCTACTAATATCGTTTCATATAATTCTGGACGCATTATTTCTATTAGAGATAATCAAGTTAAACTTCGTCTTGGTCAACCTTATTTAATTTCTTTTGGTTCTTTCTTACATGTTGATAATGATGCTTTAATACAGAGAGGGGAAAGTTTAGCAACATTAATTTTTGAACGAGCAAAAACAGGTGATATTGTACAGGGTTTGCCTAGAATAGAAGAAATATTAGAAGCACGTAGAAAATCTGATACAGTTTTTAATCCGCATATATCTTTGGATTCTAAGTTTCGTGAATATTTGAATCAGGGTCTAAATTTATATGATGCCACTAGATTAAGTTTATTAGAAATACAACTTTATTTAGTTAAAGAAGTACAATTCGTATATCAATCTCAAGGTGTAGAAATTGCAGATAAGCATATTGAAGTAATTGTCCGACAGATGACATCTAAAGTAAAAATAGAAAATGGAGGTGATACAGAATATTTGCCAGGAGAAATTATAGAATTACAAAAGATGGAGTCAGTCAATCAAACATTGCGTTCTTGTTATAAGGAGGAAGCATTATATTATCCTATTTTGTTAGGAATTACTAAAGCCTCACTTAATACTGAGAGTTTTATTTCTGCAGCGAGCTTCCAAGAGACAACAAAAGTTTTAACAGAAGCAGCTATTGCTGGTAAATTAGATTGGCTTAGAGGTTTAAAAGAAAATGTTATTATAGGAAGATTAATACCTGCAGGTACAGGTTTTGATATTTATAATAGTACAAAATTCATGAGCAAGGATAATAAGGCATCGCATGTAACAAATATACTATCTATATCTAAAGATACTGAATTTGAAGATATTATTTTAGATGATAGAAGTGCCCATATATATTCATTTAATAATGATTTATCATCAGATAATTGATAAAATGAATAATATATTTTAAATATGATATAAATCGTTATGTTATTATTATTTACATTAATATTTAAATAGTATTTTGATTAATTAGTGTGATTTTTTTTTATTTAAGTTCATAGATATTATTATTTTATATATATTTATTTAATAAGTTATGTCAATTATTTCATTGAATGAATTATTAGAAGCAGGTGCGCATTTTGGTCATCAAGCTAGGAGATGGAATCCTAAAATGTTTCCATATATATATACTGAAAGCAATGGTATACATATTATAGATTTAGTACAAACAGCACATTTATTAACAGAAGCATGTCAATTTATTCGTAATGCTGCAAAAGAGGGAAAAAAATTTTTATTTTTGGGTACTAAAAGACAAGCTGCAGGCGTGATTGCTGAACAAGCTATACGTTCTAATTCTTACTACGTTAATCAAAGATGGCTAGGTGGTATGTTAACTAATTGGGTAACAATTAAATCAAGAGTTGAACGTTTACAAGAGTTAGAAATGGCAGAAGAGTCAGGTGTAATTAATTCAATGCCTAAAAAGGAAGCTTCTATGACTCGCAGAGAATTGGAAAAGTTAAGAAAGCATTTAAAAGGCATACAAAATATGTATAATTTACCTGATTTTGTTATTATTGTAGATCAAAAACGTGAAACAACAGCTATTCAAGAGTGTGTTAAATTAGGTATACCAACTATCTGTATATTAGATACTAATTGTAACCCAGAGATTATAGATATTCCAATACCAGCAAATGATGATGCTATAAGATCTATTAAGCTTATAATGAGTAAAATAGCTGATTCTATTATAGAAGGTACAAATTATAAGTCAGAACAACAAATATGATAGTTTTGTATAATTAATAATAATAGGAATACTATGACTACACAAATTTCTGCACATAATGTTAAAGAATTACGTAATAAAACAGGTGCTGGTATGATGGACTGCAAGAAAGCTCTTCAAGCATCAGAAGGAAATATGGAAATAGCTATAGAAACATTGCATAAAAAAGGTTTAGCATCAGCAGATAAAAAATCTACAAGAATAGCAGCTGAAGGTATAATAGAAAGTTATATTCATATAGGTTCAAGAATAGGTGTCTTAATAGAATTAAATTGTGAAACAGATTTTGTAGCTAGACGCATTGAATTTCGAAAACTAGCTAAAGATTTAGCAATGCAAATAGCTGCTTGTCAGAATGTCTCATATTTATCTATAAGTGATATACCTAAGCAATTAATTGATCATGAGACTCGTATTGAAATGGATAAGGAAGATATTATCGATAAACCAAGCACAGTAAAAAAACAGATTATTAAAGGTAGACTAGATAAAAGATTAAAAGAAATGTCTTTAATGAATCAAGCTTTTATAAAAAATCCAAATATTATAATAGAAGATTTGATTAAACAACATATTGCTCTACTAGGAGAAAATATAAAAATTAGTCGTTTTCAAAAATTTTTATTAGGTGAAAGTATTCAAAATAAGTAATAAAATTTAAAAATGAGAATAAAATATATTATAAATTTTTATATTTTATGAATATATGATGCTATTATATATTATTACTGAAATTCTGACAATAATGTTAAATAATTACTATATAGATATATAATTAATTATAATAGTATTTTTATTTTAAAGAAAATTTAATATAAAGATCTAATATATTTTGTACTACTTATTCAAATTATAATTTTTATGGATTATACAGAATTAGAACAGATCTCTTCATTTGCTACATTATCTGCAGTTGAAGTAGGTAAACATTTATACTGGACAATAGGTAGTTATAAAGTACATGGACAAGTTTTTATAGTTTCATGGTTAGTAATAGCTGTATTAGTATTAATAGCTTTTATTGGAACTAGAAAATTAGATAAAATACCAGGACAGTTGCAAAATTTTATGGAGTTTGTACTTGAATTTCTACAAGATATAGCTAAAAATCAAATAGGAGAGGATGAATATCGTTCATGGGTTCCTTACATAGCAACTATTTTTCTATTTATTTTAGGTAGTAATTGGGCAGGAGCTTTAATACCTTGGAAGTTAATTCATCTTCCTGAAGGTGAATTAGCAGCACCTACTAATGATATAAATACTACTGTTGCTTTATCCTTACTAACTTCAGCTGCATATTTTTATGCAGGTTTAAGTAAAAATGGTATAGGTTATTTCATGCGTTATATTGAACCAACTCCTGTATTACTTCCAATTAATATCTTAGAAGATTTTACAAAACCCTTATCTCTTAGTTTTCGTTTATTTGGCAATATTTTAGCCGATGAGCTTGTAGTGTCAGTTTTTACATTGTTAGTACCTATTTTAATACCTTTACCTGTTATGATATTAGGATTATTTGCTAGTTCTATTCAAGCATTAATATTCTCTACTTTATCAGCTGCTTACATAGGTGAAGCTATGGAAGGTCATGGTGAGCATTAAACTTATTATTATAATTTAATCTATGAACTTAAATGGTTCATTTATACAATATGAAATCTGTTAATTTTCTATATATTCTAATTATATAATATTATTTATGGATTCTATTATTTCTGCTGCTTCTGTTATAGCTGCTGGTCTTGCTGTAGGTCTTGCTGCAATTGGACCGGGAATTGGTCAAGGTAGTGCAGCAGCTAACGCTGTAGAAGGTATTGCAAGACAACCAGAGGTTGAAGGTAAAATTCGAGGTACTCTTTTATTGAGTTTAGCTTTTATGGAATCTTTAACGATTTATGGTTTAGTTGTAGCATTATCACTTTTATTTGCAAATCCTTATACAGGTTAATCTAATTATTTGCGCTTAGTTTTTGATTTTATATTATTAGTATAAAAATAAAAAAACTAAGCGTTTTATCAAGTTTACAATATAATCTCGATATTTATTGTAAATATAAGTCTAAAATTAATATCAACAAATAAATGATCAACTTTCCATTTTTGTTATTACAAATTTCAAGTACAGAGGTTGAAGGAGGTCTTTTTGATTTTAATGCAACATTACCTTTAATGGCATTGCAATTTTTTGCTTTAACTGTTGTATTAAATGTAATCTTTTATAAGCCTATTGGCCATGTGCTGGATGAACGTGATGAATATATTCGCAACAGCTTAACTTCAGCTTCTGCATCTTTATTAAAAGCTAATGAATTAACTAAACAATATGAGTATCAATTAGCAGAATCAAGAAAAAAAGCTCAAAATATTATTAAAGATGCTCAACAAGAAGCACAAAATATAGTATCTATTAAAATAAAAGAAGCGCAATTAGATGCAGAACAATTAGTAGCTGAAGCATATAATCAATTAAATATTCAAAAAGAAAATGCTTTAAAAACATTAGAAACACAAGTTGATGTTTTAAGCGATAAAATTAAGTTAAAGTTATTAGATAATTAATGTATATTTATACATTTTAATTATATTGATAATTATAATTTGCTATTATTTTAAATAATTTGGGATATATAGATATAATGGAAAAAGTTATGCAAATATTTAATATAATTGCAATTATTGAAGAACATACTAATCAAGGAATCAGTTTTAACACAAATTTTTTGGAAGCGAATGTAATTAATATTGCATTGTTATTATCAGGTCTTATATATGTCTTAAAACAATTTTTAGGTTCTGTTTTAATCGCTAGGCAAGAAAAAGTTCTATTTGCGATACAGGAATCAGAAGAGCGTTTACAACAAGCAAATTTAAGATTAGCTGAATCAGAAAAGCAATTAGCACAAACTCAACTTATTATTAATCAAATAATAAAAGAAGCAGAATTAACTGCTCAAAAAGTGAGACAGTCTATATTAGACCAAGGAAAAGCAGACGTTAATAAATTAATATCTGCTAGTAAGACAAATATTGCTACAGCAGAAGGCCAAATCAGGCAACAAATTCAGTTGCAAATTACATCTTTGGCTATTAAAAGGGTTACTTTGCAATTGCAAAATCAAATTACTCCTGCTATTCAAGCGAAAATTATCGATAATAATATTGCTCAATTAGGAGGTATTTTATGAGCAATCAAGGGGTTATGTCTAAAGTAGCTATGCCTTATGCAGAAGCACTTATAGAATCTGCTCGTGATTCTGCTATATTAGATCAAATCAACCAAGATTTATCTTTGGTATCTAATATATTAAAAAAATCAGAAGAGTTGAAAATATTCTTTGATAATCCATCAATTACAGTAGAAATTAAAAAAAATGTTGTTAATAAGGTATTTTCAAATCAAGTTCATGATATTGTACTTAAATTTTTACTGGTTTTGATAGATAGACGTAGAATTTCCGTATTAGATCTTATTATAAATAAATATTTAGATTTAGTGTATCAACTAGAGTCTACTGTAGTTGCAGAAATATCGACTCCAATTGTTTTAACAGATGTACAAGAGACAGAATTAATTAATAAGATAAAACATATGTCTTGTAGTAAAACTGTAAAGCTAGTAACTAAATTAAACCCCGATTTGATAGCTGGTTTTATAGTAAAGATAGGATCTAAAACTATTGATACAAGTTTACAAGGTAAGTTGATTCATATGACAACTTATTTAAATTCAGCCTAAATGATAAAGATTTGAATCACAATATATTATAAATAATAATTCATAATTGTAATATGGTAAATATTAGACCTGATGAAATAAGCAATATAATACGTCAACAAATTGATAAGTATGAACAAGAAGTACAAATAGCTAATGTTGGTACTGTTTTACAAGTTGGAGATGGTATTGCAAGAGTATACGGCTTAGATGAAGTAATGGCAGGTGAATTACTAGAATTTGAAGATCAAACAATAGGTATTGCTCTTAATTTAGAGAGCGATAATGTTGGTGTGGTTTTAATGGGGGATGGTAGGAATATTTTAGAAGGTAGTTCTGTGAAAGCTACTGGTAAAATTGCGCAAATTCCAGTTGGAGATAGTTTTTTAGGTAGAGTAGTAGATCCTTTAGCAAGACCTATTGATGCAAAAGGTACCCCTGATTCTCGAGAAACAAGATTAATTGAATCGTATGCTCCTGGTATTATTGGACGTCAATCTGTTTGTGAGCCATTACAGACAGGTATTACTGCTATTGATTCAATGATTCCAATAGGCAGGGGACAAAGAGAACTTATTATCGGTGATAGACAAACTGGTAAAACTGCAGTTGCTTTAGATACTATTATTAATCAAAAAGGTCAAGATGTAGTTTGTGTTTATGTTGCTATTGGTCAAAAAGCTTCTTCAGTAGCTCAAGTTGTGTCTACTTTGCAAGATAAAGGTGCATTAGATTATACTATAGTTGTAGCAGCTAATGCTGACGCTTCAGCTACATTGCAATATATTGCTCCTTATACAGGAGCAGCCTTAGCCGAATATTTTATGTATAAGGGTAAAGCAACTCTTGTTGTTTACGATGATTTAACTAAGCAAGCACAAGCTTATCGTCAAATGTCTTTATTATTACGTAGACCTCCTGGTCGTGAAGCTTATCCTGGAGATGTTTTTTACTTACACTCAAGATTGTTAGAAAGAGCAGCTAAACTGAGTAGTGATATAGGAGGTGGTAGTATGACCGCTTTACCTATTATTGAAACACAGGCAGGTGATGTTTCTGCATATATTCCAACTAATGTAATTTCAATTACAGATGGACAGATCTTTTTATCTGGGGACTTATTTAATTCAGGTATTAGACCTGCTATTAATGTAGGAATATCTGTATCACGTGTAGGTTCGGCAGCACAAATTAAAGCTATGAAACAAGTGGCAGGTAAATTAAAATTAGAATTAGCACAATTTGCAGAATTAGAAGCTTTTTCTCAGTTTGCTTCTGACTTAGATAAAGTAACACAAAATCAATTAGCAAGAGGACAGCGTTTAAGAGAAATTTTAAAACAAGCACAAAATTCTCCTATTCCTGTTGAAGAACAGACAGCTGTTATTTATACGGGTATTAATGGCTATTTAGATGATATCGATTTATCTAAAGTTAAAGATTTTGTTCAAGCTTTAAGAGAAGATTTACGTAATTCTAAACCTGAATTTGGAGAAAGTATACGCACTACAAAAAAATTAAGTCCAGAAATAGAAGAATTATTAAAACAATCTATAGAAGATGTTAAGCAAGCTTTCTCAGTATAATTGCAATTAAGATATTCATTATATAATTAGGATATTTTATAAATTTATATAATATTATCCTAATTTATTATCGAAGCTAAAAATCCGTTTATTATGCTATTAATTTAATAGCATAAATTTTTAATTATATATTTAATGATATTTATAATATTTTTCTCAAAATTTTTTTTCTTATATTAATTATTAGATTTCTTTCTATATTAATATTTTTAAACTATATGAATTATTTTTTTAGTTATACTTTTTGTTGTAAATAAAATAATTGAATTTTATATACTATTTTTACTATTAATATATTTGTAGCCATATTGTTCTAATTTTTTGGCTGTTTCTGCATTGCCTGTATATACGATACGTCCTTCTTCCATAATATGAATATAATCTGGAATTATATAATTCAGTAACCTTTGATAATGTGTAATTAAGAGTATTGAATTAGAATTATTTTTGAATTTATTAATATTATTAGCAATACTTTTTAATGCATCGATATCTAATCCTGAATCGATTTCATCTAATATTGCAAGTTGACTATTTAATAATGTCATTTGTAAAATTTCATTCTTTTTCTTTTCTCCACCTGAAAAACCTTCATTTACATTTCTCGTTAAAAAATTTGGTAGCATATCAATTTTTTTAATTTTTGTATTAATTAATTCAAAAAAGGATAAAGGATCTATCTCTGTATATAGATTAGCTTTTCTATGAGAATTATATAAAAGACGTAAGAAATCAAGATTATTTACTCCTGGAATTTCTACAGGATATTGAAAAGCAAGGAAAATACCTTTATGAGAACGTTTTGCTGTTTCTTCAAATGTTATATCTTGTTCATTTAATATAATATTTCCTTTATTTATTTTATATTTAGGATGTCCAGCAATGACTTTTGCTAAAGTACTTTTACCAGAACCATTTTTGCCCATTATGGCATGTATTTCACCTTTGTTGATAGATAGATTAATACCCTTTAAAATAGTATCATTATCTATATTTACATGTAAGTTTTGAATTTTTAGTATATTTTGATTCATTATGTTAATTATTTTTATTTACCCAACACTACCTTCTAATTTTAAGTTTAATAAACGGTCTGCTTCCATAGCAAATTCCATAGGCAATTCTTTTAATACTTCTTTACAAAAACCACTTATCATTAAACTAATTGCTTCTTCAATTTCAATACCTCTTTGTAAGAAGTAAAAAATTTGCTCTTCACCAATTCGAGAAGTAGAGGCTTCATGTTCAACTTTTGCAGAAGGACTCCTAACTTGGATGTATGGAAAAGTGTTAGCCTTACATTTTTTACCTAATAATAGAGAATCACATTGAGAATGATTACGTGCATATTTGCTTTTAGGTCCTATTTTAACTAGTCCTCTATAACTATTAATTGAGTGACCAGCAGAAATACCTTTAGAGATAATACGACTTTTTGTATTATTTCCTATATGAATCATTTTACTTCCTGTATCTGCTTGTTGATAATTATTCGTTAATGCTATAGAAGAAAATTCTCCAATACTATTATTTCCAGCTAAAATACAACTGGGATATTTCCATGTAATAGCTGACCCTGTCTCTACCTGTGTCCATGAAATTTTAGCATTATCACCACAACATAATCCTCTTTTAGTTACAAAATTATAAACACCCCCTTCTCCTTTTGAGTTACCAGAATACCAATTTTGTACAGTTGAATATTTTATTGTGGCGTTTTTAAGTGCAATTAATTCAACAACTGCCGCATGTAATTGATTATTACTAAATTGGGGTGCTGTACAACCTTCAAGATAGCTGACATAACTGTTTTCATCTGCAATTATTAAAGTTCTTTCAAATTGTCCAGCTTCTTTGTTATTAATTCTAAAATAAGTAGAAAGTTCTAATGGACAGTGTGTATTTGGCGGAATATAACAGAAAGAACCATCACTAAATACAGCAGAATTTAAAGCCGCAAAATAATTATCACCAACAGGGACTACTGATCCTAGATATTTTCTTACTAAATCAGGATATTTATATATAGCTTCAGTAATTGAACAAAAAATAACTCCAACTTCAGCTAATTCTTTTTGAAAAGTAGTAGCTATTGATATGCTATCAAATACAGCATCAACAGCAACATTACTTAGCCTTTTTTGTTCAGTTAAAGGAATACCTAGTTTATTAAATGTTTTTAAAATTTCTGGATCTACTTCTTCTAAATTATTCAGCTTTTTTTTATATTTAGGTGTAGAATAGTAAGTTATTTCATCATATTCTATTTTTTTGTATTTTAATTTTCCCCATTTAGGTTCGTGCATTTTTTTCCATTTTTCATAAGCTTTTAAACGAAATTTTTTTAGATATCCCGGTTCTTTTTTTTTTTTTGATATTGTTTCAACTATTTCTTCATTAAGACCTGGAGGTAAACTATCAGATTCAACATTTGTATAAAATCCATATTTATATGGCTGATTTATCAAACTATCTAAATTTATTTCTGTATCATTATTGCTTGGCTTATTTAACATAATATCTAAATTTTATTTTAATTGTAGTTTTTACTATAAATATATTCATAGCCTTCAAGTCAAAATTTGATTTATGTATATATATTATTTATATCAAGAATTTTATAACTTAATTCTCTACTATATAATAAAGAAGATATTATATAAATATCACTGTGTATTTCTCGTAATAATTTTAATATTAAGTAGATATATATATCATATCTAAATGAATAAATCAGGTTTTTTATTTTAATAGTTAGAATTATATATTGAATTTTTAAATTAATTCTTTCTAAAGATTGAGATGCGAAAGATGATATAAGAGTAATTTTCCATATTATATTACTTTTGTATTTTGCACAAAATATTAAAAAACTAAAAATGATATCTTCATACATTGTTGTTATAAATATTATATTAATTACTATCATATAGTGAATGACAAGTAATATTGTTCTAAACTGTAATGTATATAAGTCTTTTATATATATTAAAATATTATATATATTTAGTAATAATTCAATAAAAAGATATGAAGATTGTAGCTTTAATAAAAGGCTAATGTATACTATTATGCATAATATTAAAAAATATTGGCCTATAGATTTTATATTGCAAGTTTCTAATATCTTATAATATAAAAATAATATAAAATATATAGTTGTGCTAATGCTGATATATATAGAATTCGTATATAAAATGATACATAAATAAATAAATAAGAAATAAATTTTTTTTCTTGATTTTAATTTATGTAACCAAGTTTCAGGTGAATAAATATATCGATTAAGTAAAGAGATTTGTAAAAAATTCATATTCGCTTATATTAATAGTATATGCATAATGATTGCTTTTATAATCTATCTTATGTAATTATATATAATACTAGGGTGGATGGCGAAATTGGCATACGCATCATATTCAAAATATGACAACTTTTAGTTATGAGGGTTCAAGTCCCTCTCTACCCATAATTTAAGTAATATATAAATAAAATGATTATATGAGTTTATTAGTTTTAGGTGCAACAGGTACTTTAGGCAGACAAATTGTTAGAAAAGCTTTAGATGAGGGTTTTCAAGTAAAATGTTTTGTACGAAATTTTCGTAAGGCAGCTTTTTTAAAGGAATGGGGTGCAGAATTAGTATATGGAGATTTAAAGTTGCCGGAAACAATTCCTCCAACACTTTTAGGTATAACTGCAATCATAGATGCTTCTACTGCAAGAACATCTGATTTATATGGCTCAATTAAGATTGATCTTTATAGTAAGTACACTCTTATAGATGCAGCTAAAAAGGCTAATATTAGGAGATATATCTTTTTTTCTATTCTAAATGCTAGCAAATATCCTGACATACCATTAATGCAAATGAAAGTCAATATAGAAGCTTATTTAACTCAATCAGGAATAGATTATACGATATTTAAAGTATCAGGTTTCTTTCAAGGTTTAATTGGACAATATGCTTTACCAATTTTAGATAATCAAACTGTGTGGATTACAGATGATTCTACATCAATTGCTTATATAGATACTCAAGATGTTGCTAAATGTACTATTAAAAGTTTGTCTGTTATTAAAACAAAGAATAAAATTTTGCCTATGGTAGGTATTAAATCTTGGAGTTCTACTGAAATTATTGAATTATGTGAAAAGTTATCTGGACAAAGATCTAGAATATCTCAGATACCATTAATTTTTCTACAGCTTTTTCGTAATTTAACAAAATTTTTTCAATGGAGTTGGAATATTTCTGATAGATTAGCTTTTGCTTCAGTTTTATTGCGTAGTGATGATTTTAATACTTCTATGTATGAAGTTTATGATTTGTTGCAAATAAAAAATGATGAAATGGAAACACTTGAAGAGTATTTTAAAGAGTATTTTGGAAAAATTATGAAAAAATTAAAAGACTTAAATTACACATCAATTAATAATCAAAATCAAAAAGTAAATCAAGACTATTTTTAACAAATAATTATATTATGAATACTTTAGTTTGTACGGCTTATATATTAAGCCAGCCAAAGTTAAAAAGATTAAAAAGTGAGTGTTTATGTTATATGCTTGTGAGTTTATATAATTTTAGAGATGATATGGTGAATTTAAATGCTATTGCATTTGCCAAAAGTACAATCGCTAAAAAAGTCTTTAGTCTGTATAATCAAAAAAATAATGTTATTATTGAAGGTACTATTTATATCAAGAAGATACCATTTACAAAAAATCATAATATAAAGTCAAAAAAAATCTAATCTAAAAATCAACAAAATTTATAATTTGTATAACTAATTATATAATAAACATATGAAATTTTTTAATTAATTTATGAAGTTTATGTATTTTTCGTATACAATATTATTGATTTGTTTTGTAGTATATTAAAAGTTTATAGTTAGATAGGATATTAATTATGTTTACTCTAAAAATATTTGTTTATACGACGGTTATTTTTTTTGTTTCTCTATTCTTTTTTGGTTTTTTGTCTAATGATCCATCAAGAAATCCTAATAGAAAAGATTTAGAATAGTATATTATAAATTGATTAGTTTTGATCCAATATTTTGATTTCAGAAATAAAAGATATAGCTAAATATTTATTATAGTCTTTTAATAGACTAATAGTGATTTTAAATCTATCATTAATAAAATAAATATATTCTCGATATATTATATTGTTTTTTACATATTCAATTTTTATACAATTGTTTGTATAAATTTTGAATATGTAATGATTTATTTGATTATTTGTAATCTTTTTTATATTGCCATAATATGATTTAGAATCTTTAAAAAAAATATAATATCCTTGTGTTTGATTATTTTTATTATAAAATACATAATTACATAAGATATTTTTATTTTTCTCTGTTATCTTTAATATATTTTTCACCTTTTTTAGTTGTATATATGATTGACTATATTCTATTTTTTTTGTATTAGTAAAGTAGTCTGTTTTTTGAGATATCCAATTTCCTTCTAACTTACTTAAAAAACTTTGATATATCATAAGTATTAGTTTAGTTGTTTATTATATTATTTTATAGTTTAGTTGAAATATGTGCTAATATGAAAAAATTTTTCATTTTGATCAGTGATATAGTATTCAAAGCCTAGCTTAGATATTTGTTTTAATTGTATACCAATACCAATTATTATATGATTTTTATATAAAAGTTTTGTGTCATTTAGATTGTGTAAGCTGTGAATTCTATATGAAAAGTTTTTAATATAATTCATAAAAATATATGTTGAAATATATTTCATTGTATATATTTTATATTCTGCATTTAATAAATAATGGATGCCATAAGGAACTTCATAATTATAGACATTTTTTAGGTTAGTATAATTGTTATTTAATTGTCTTAATAATAAATATTTATCAAGATTATAAATATTAAATTTTAATTTTAATATGCAAGTATTTTTTTGTATATTAGGTAATATAGGTGGTAAATTTATAATTAAATTATAATTTAATAGAATATGTTGATATATATCAGGTATATAGATTGTAGGTTCTATATGATTCAAGTTCAGATAGATTAATAATAATAAATTAAAATACGGATATATTGCTATATTATAAATATGCTTATCATTTATAATTTGATTAATTAATTGAAGTGATATATATAATTTTTGCTCTTCGATAATTTTAGATATTGTATATACAATATCTAATCGTTGTATAATAGAATTTAACTTGCAATATCTATATATATATTTTATATATTCTTTACCATATTGTATCGTTAGTTTTTGAATTATATTGATATTGTATCCTAAGTTATATTTAACTTTAATTGTTAAATATTTTATTTTAATTTGCAAACCAGAAATTTTTTTAATAAATGAATTAGAATTTATTATTTTTATATAATTAAATATAGATTTATAATTAGGATAATATAAATTATAATGACTATATAATATACAAATATGACTAATATAATTTATGATTTTCAAATCAGATAATTCTATATTAATTTTATTGAAAGTAGTAGATCTATCAATTTGTATTTTTAAGTTTTTTATAAAATTCCAAAAATATGCATATTCTAATTTAAAAAATGAATAATCTTTATAAGTTACATTGGCAATTTGATTTATTTTATATACTATCTTATTAATAGAAAAACTTTTTAAGAAGTACATTATTTTTTTCAATAGATTTGATATTTTGCTTTGATTGTTTTGTAAAATATTTGTATTATATTCGTTATAAAGATATATTAAGTGGTGATTATTTAAATTATATCTAATATTGACAACTAGTCCTTTAGAATGGTAATGAATCCTATAATTAAAATTTTTTATTATATTTCCTTGTTTTAAAAATGAAATACCTGCTTCTAATTCATTTAGATTCAGTATCATATTGGGGGAAATTTTAAGTTTTTGTATTATGAAATTATTTAATTGATTAAGATTATGTTTTTTTTTATACCATAAGTTTTACATACTAAATTTACTTCATAAATTTTACCTTCATCAATTAATATAGATATTTCATGGGATTCAGGCGTATTGATTATATTAATATTAGTCCATTGATATCCTTTATATAAATACCAATTATATATTATATTTATGCTTCTTTGAATATGTAAATAATTTTTAGGTAATCCAAGTTGTTGTTTAAATAAGATGCTTAATAGTTTAGAATATATTTTTAACTGTTTATGATGAATAATATTAACCTTCTTTAGAATAGGATTGACTTTTATATTGAATATAGTTTGTTTATACTGGGTACATAATATCATGTGTCTATGAATAGAATTTATAAAACCAAATTGTTGTAAAATGTATATGTACTTATATAAATATTTATTTTTAAGATTATGATTTTTTATAAATTTCCATATATTAAATTTATAATTTTCTATTTTTTTTTTAATAAATATTTATTACATTTATATATTTTAATTCTTACATTATTTTTTTTATCAAAATTTAATCTTTGCTGAAAACAAGTATTAGGTACAATTAAATAGTTATATTTTTCAGGTATTTTATCATACCATATGTAATATATAGTATTGATGAGAAAGAAAAAAAAAGTAAATAACATTTGATATATTATCCTAGTTTAAGTTTTTATTATTAATATATAAGAATATGTGATTTTGAAAATTTATACAATTTAATTTTATCTTAATTTGTTATTTTGCTAATAAATTTTTATTGATCTAATTTTATAATTAATCATGAAGTATTGGAATTTAAAAAAAATTAATCAGTCAGCTTTAGATAAAACTGGTATTATACCTAGATCGATCAGTAAACTTTTTGAAAAATTCAAAAAAGAGTTAGATCCAAATGCAGAAGTGGAAGCATTAGAAGAATTTAAAGTAGCAAGATATCAAACAGTTGCATCTGTTAAGTATATTCTATTCTTATTCATTATGCCTGTTCTTATGAATCAAATTTCTAAAAGTTTTATTTTTGGACCTTTAGTGAATTATTTATGGAATAGAGATGAACATATTATTTTTCTTAATCAGTCTCAAGAAGAGCGAGCATTTGCTGAATTACAAAGATTTGAAGAAAAATTGCATTTTGAAATACTTGTAGGGAAAATAAGCAACCCTTCATCAAATTTAATTAATTACAAAATGACCGAAAAAGCTTTAGAGATAGCTTTAGACTATGCTAATGAAAGTTCTTGTGCTATAAAAAATATTTTAGCAGATTTTTTATCAATAGCAGTTTTCGTCTCTATTATTATATCAAGTAAACGACAATTTTCAATTCTACAATCATTCATTAATGAACTGATTTATGGTTTAAGCGATACTGCTAAAGCTTTTTTAATTATATTATTTACTGACATGTTTGTTGGTTTTCATTCTCCTCATGGATGGGAAGTAATTATAGAATTAATATTAAGGCATTTGGGACTACCAGAAAGTCGAGATTTTATATTTGTTTTTATTTCTACTTTTCCGGTTATTTTAGATACAATATTTAAATATTGGATTTTTAGATATTTAAATAAAATTTCTCCATCATCTGTTGCAACTTATCACAATATGAATGAATAATGGACTTGATTTTTTAGATAATTTAGGTTTACAATAATTTGTCAAGCATCTGTGGCCGAGAGGCCGAAGGCAGCGGACTCATGTGTGACCCGTTTTTAGGTGTTAACCGATCTAATATAATAATATATATTATATATTAGTAAAGATTAGCTAACTAAAAGCTAAATTTTATAAGAATAATTAACTAGTTAAAATTTGCAAAACTGTACTTTTTTTGTTGGTTCAAATCCATCTATTCTAAATCATGAATATACTTAGTTAGTCAATTTGTACATATGCTAGCCTTAATTATGTATAAATAAAGCAGACTAACTAGAATGTTAATATGGCTAGGAAAACAAACCCTTGTATAAAGTACTAATAAATCACTACATATATTAGATAAATAAACAAAATATGTATGTTTTTGTCCTTAAGCTTAATTATTATGAGTTAATATAAGCATGATTTTTAGTAGAGGCTATTAGTATATAGAGAGGAGCCTAAGTTAACAAAGGTTATAAGAAGTATGGAACGGGAAAACTAATAAGTAAATAATATACTTACAAGTAAGCAAAATTTGAGGCAAATATAAAATACTTATTAGCAAGAAGCAATAATAAAGCTTGTAGATTAAAAAATTAAATTGAAAAATAAATATTTAAATATATTTATTTAATTTAGATTTATTAATAAGCCTACTTATTGCAGCTATTTATTAGAATAATATGATTTTATACGAAATCTATTTGTAGTAATGGTTAATTATATACTTGATCAAAAAACTCAGTGGCAATATTTACCTTGGAATCAAATAAAACAGAGAGTGTTTGTATTACAAAATAAAATTTATACAGCTACTCAAGTATGTAATAAAAATTTAGTATATCAAGCGCAAAATCACTTAATAAATTCTAATGAAGCGAAGCTTATAGCTATTCAACAAGTATTTGGTTCTATACAAAACTCTTATATAAATTTCAACCAAGAAAACTATATTATAAGAGATATAGACAAAATATATGTCTTGAATTTTTTATTCAAATCGGATAGTTTATGTGAATCATACAATTTCCTTCGAATCTTATTAGAAAAAGTTAAACAATATTTAATATATTTATGTTTAGAATCTGAGTGGAGTGCTAGATTTAAATCTACATTTGATATAAATATATACCATCACATATCATATGGTTCACAAGAAAAAAAGATTATATCTTGTTATAATAATTTTAAATTAAATATTAATAATTTTATATATACTAATCATTATGTACATAGTAAATATATTAACATTAGTTATTTAAAACAGAAAATACAAGCAGTACCTTACTTTACATCTAATATAATAAAATGGTTACGAACACAAAATTTAGAAGAAATAGAAATGTTTCATACTCCTTCATTATTGTTAAGTAATTTTTTATTATGTAATCATATGCTTTATCAATTGCTATGTAAAATATTTTTACATGGAATACAATGGTTTAATTTTAAAAGTTTATCTATTTTAAAAAGTACATATATTTTTTCTAAAAAATGTATATTATTTAAATCTATAATTAATTATTATGAATCATACAATTTTTATAATAAACATTATTTCATTAATGAAGCTTTGTTAAATAATTTATATATTGTAAGTCAATCTACAAAAACATATATTAATGTATTTATGCATAGTTATAAGTTAAATATATGTGTATATTATCCATTGACAGTACATGATAATAATTGGGTATTAAATAACTCATATAGATTATTAATAAATAATATTCACTGGAAGTTTAATGATAATCGTAATATTTATAATAATTTAATATACAATTGTAAAATTTTATTATATAGTAAAAATTCATTAAAATATCTACGTATCAATCATCATATAACAATACGTAAATTTTTTAGAATAATTATTAAAAGGTTTAAAATTTTTTATCAGTTATACACTACATTATTATCATTTGATATAGTACAAAAGTTTTATAGAATAATTTCTCTTATATTATACTTTTGGTTAAAAAAAAGAGGTAAAAAATTTGTTAAAGTATTTTATTATTGGAACTATAAAATATTTATGGATCATATGATAGAAATAAAAACAAATTTACTGAAGAAAATATGTTTCGAAAAAATAAATAGGTAGTAGCCGTATGAAGTGAAAATTTCAAGTACGGTTTTGTAGGAGAGGTTTTTAATGAAACCGACTCTAATAATCCGCCATCCTGTAAAGGACGTCGCTGGTTCGAATCCAGCCAGATGCATATGATTAACAATATATTTCATATAAAATTTATATTGCTTAATTTATTAAAGCGGGTAGCGGGAATCGAACCCGCATCATTAGCTTGGAAGGCTAAGGTTTTACCACTAAACTATACCCGCTACAAAAATAACAATAACACATATTTCAATTAATTAATATAAAATATTTAGATTTTATTCAATACCTTCCAAAAAAACCCCTAAAAACTTAGCTAAAGATATTGCTTGTTCTTCTATTTCATGTAACAGTATTGGGTTACCAACTCTCGTTAAAGGTATTTCTCTTTCATCCTTTGTTTTTAAATAAATTTCCCTTTTGGGTGTTAAACCTTCTTGTATATTCACTTTTATAGATTGAATATCATTAATATTATATTGTAATTTTAAAATTCGATTTTTACCAGGAAACCCAAAGCGAAAAATTGTAATTAACCCCAGATCCCGATTGAACTCATTATAACCAGAACCTACATTCCAAAGAATAGTAAACCACAGAAATAAACTTATTAATATTGCTGTTGTTCCATAAAATGTCATTATGATCCCTTGTGGTAAAAATAATAAATCAGTAGATTTAGTAAAAGGTAATAATTCCATTTTTAAGTAACTAGATAAACCAACTAAAAAAAAACCTAAACCACCTAAAAAAATAGTTGTAGCCCACCAATAATTACTAATTCGACGAGATCCTAAAATTTTATCTTTTTTGATATTTGACATATTATTATTTTAGTAGTTAATTTAATTTTGTATCAAAAGTAACTCTTTTGATACATAAGCTAATATAAATACTTAAGTATAGTTTATATTTAAAATTATATTAATTTAATGGCTTGTAAACCAAAATATAAGCCTAAAGCTAATCCTGTAAATATAATTATAAATATTAAATAACTAGTTAAAATGGACATAAATCAATATAACTCCTTAGTATAATGAAAATTTATTGTATTTATTAATATAATTAGAAGTATGTAAATCATAATTATAACTTTCATTTCTCATATTGTATTTAATTCATATTACTTTAAATATTACGTATACATATACTATGTTAACATAAATATATTTAACAGATATTTAATAAATGTAGTTAAATTTGTTATTTATTGTTACTATAAATTAAAGACCTATTTTAATTAATAGTTTGTAAATAACTTACTAAATTAATTCTTTTGGAGAACAGATTTATGTCAGATTTTATTCAATCATATAATAATGATCCATTTGTGGGTAATTTATCAACACCAGTTAGCACGTCTACATTTACTAAAGGCTTATTAAGCAACCTTCCTGCTTATAGAAGGGGACTCTCTCCTCTATTAAGAGGACTAGAAATCGGTATGGCTCATGGTTATTTTTTAGTTGGTCCATTTGATAAATTAGGCCCTTTAAGAAATACTGATGTAGCTTTATTATCAGGTTTTTTATCTGCTGTTGGTTTAATTATCATTTTAACAGTTTGCTTATCGATGTATGGTAATGTTTCATTTGATAAAGATAATTCGAAAGATTTATTACAAACAAGAGAAGGATGGGGACAATTTACGGCAGGATTTTTGGTAGGAGCTGTAGGGGGAGCTGGCTTCGCTTATTTATTATTGTCTAATATACCTATTATTCAAAATTTAGGCTTAAGTTAAGTAACAAATATATACTTTATACTCAATTATTGTAATTATTTATAGTATTAAGCTAGTAAAGGGACTTGAACCCATAACCGGCTGATTACAAATCAGCTGCTCTACCAATTGAGCTATACTAGCATAAAATATTTAAAAATGGTATTACTATTATTATGTAATACCGTTTTATATTTTTATCTATTACTTATTTGATGTGTCTTTCTCGTTTTTGCTTGTATCATGATCAATATGTGAATTACAATCTATATAATAATGAATTGTTTCATCAAAACATGTAGATGACCACCCTATAGGTGTTTCTAATAGTAATTCATCTTCGTTAGTATCTTTGTTTAAGTTTTCTATATATTTTAGTGAATCTATACTGATATTCTCCTATTACTCTCGATTATAATGTTTATATATATTATAAATAGTAACATACTATGATTCAATTGTCACTATTTATTATATAAAAATAGTAATTTATATTTTGAATTTATGTAAAGATTTAATAGCTTTTGTAGATATTTTTATTTTTATCCACCTTTTTTGTTTAGTAGACCAAATTTTTTTTGTTTGTAAATTAATATGTTGTATTTTTTTAGTTCTTACGTGAGAATGTGATACACTATAAGCATTATTAGCTAACTTATGTGTTAACATACATTTATTGACCATATATTTTTGTATTTCCTTATAAAACTTATGTCGTTTTTATTTCTTATTCTTATTTATATATTTTTTTAATGTTTTTGCTAAAGTTGATTTGGGTACAGCGCCAATAACTGTATCAACTTTTTTCCCTTCAATAAATATCATAAGCGTTGGTATGCTCCTGATAGCGTATTCAGTAGCTGTGCTAGGATTTTCATCTGTATTGATCTTTACAACTTTTAGTTTATCTTTATATTCATTAGCTATCTCATCTACAACTGGTGCAACCATACGACATGGACCACACCAAGGAGCCCAAAAATCTACTAATACTGGACAACTTGATTTTATTACTTCTTCATGAAATGAAGTATCAAGAACTTGTGGTACAGACAATCTATTTATCTCCTTTATTTCTTAACTGGACAAATATTATCATAAAAAATGCTAGATTTACTAATATTCAAATTTTATTATATATATTCTTTATGATACATATTTTTGATATTAAAAAAAATTATCATTACTATAAATAATTTTGCAATTATTTGATACATATATAATGGTAAATTTATATGTAAGGTTAAAGAACATAATATAATCAATACACTTATAATATGTAACTAAACTCATATTAGAATTTGAATAGATATTTTTTTAAATTTTAATATGTAATAGTCAACTAAAAGCCTAATGATACTGCCTTAAATTAAAGGAGGAATAAATGTCTCAATCTGTAGAAGAACGGACAAGGATTAAAAATGAACGTTATGAATCTGGTGTAATTCCATATGCAAAAATGGGATATTGGGATCCTGACTATGTTGTTAAAGATACGGATGTATTAGCATTATTCCGTGTTAGCCCACAACCAGGCGTTGATCCAGTAGAGGCTTCTGCTGCTGTTGCAGGTGAATCCTCTACAGCTACTTGGACTGTTGTATGGACTGATTTATTAACAGCTTGTGATTTATATAGAGCTAAAGCTTATAAAGTAGAAGCCGTGCCAAATACTACAGATCAATATTTTGCTTTCATTGCTTATGATATAGATTTATTTGAAGAAGGTTCTATTGCCAATCTAACAGCTTCAATTATTGGAAATGTATTTGGTTTTAAAGCTGTAAAAGCTTTAAGATTAGAAGATATGCGTATACCGGTTGCATATTTAAAAACCTTCCAAGGTCCTGCTACTGGATTAGTTGTAGAACGTGAGCGTATGGACAAATTTGGTCGTCCGTTTCTAGGTGCAACAGTTAAGCCTAAATTAGGACTTTCTGGCAAAAACTATGGTAGAGTTGTTTATGAAGGTTTGAAAGGAGGCTTAGACTTTCTTAAAGATGATGAAAATATTAACTCTCAACCTTTCATGCGTTGGAAAGAAAGATTTTTATACTCAATGGAAGGTGTAAATAGAGCAATTGCAGCTAGCGGAGAAGTGAAAGGGCATTACATGAATATTACAGCTGCTACAATGGAAGATATGTATGAAAGAGCTGAGTTTGCTAAACAATTAGGAACAGTCATTATAATGATAGATCTTGTAATTGGTTATACAGCAATTCAGACTATGGCTATATGGGCACGTAAGAATGATATGATTTTACATTTACATCGTGCTGGTAATTCAACATATTCTCGCCAAAAAATTCATGGAATGAATTTCCGTGTTATTTGTAAATGGATGCGTATGGCAGGAGTAGATCATATTCATGCTGGTACTGTTGTAGGTAAATTAGAAGGGGATCCTCTAATGATTAGAGGTTTCTATAATACTTTACTACAAACACATTTAAAAGTTAATTTACCTCAAGGTATCTTTTTTGAACAAGATTGGGCTTCTTTACGTAAAGTAACTCCTGTTGCTTCTGGTGGTATTCATTGTGGACAAATGCATCAATTATTAGATTACCTAGGTAACGATGTTGTTCTTCAATTTGGTGGAGGTACAATTGGTCATCCAGATGGTATTCAAGCTGGTGCAACAGCTAATCGTGTAGCATTAGAATCTATGGTTATGGCTCGTAATGAAGGTCGTGATTATGTTGCAGAAGGTCCAGAAATTTTACGTGTTGCAGCTAAAACATGTGGTCCTCTACAAACAGCTTTAGACTTATGGAAAGATATTACTTTTAACTATACTTCTACAGATACAGCTGACTTTGTTGAAACTCCAACAGCGAATGTATAGATCTTTTCATCTTAATTCTTATATTTTATAGTGGTATTTATTTTTATTATTTATAATAAAAATATAATCCCTTAACAAATACAGCAATATTATAAGGAGTATTGAATAGTGAGATTAACACAAGGAACTTTTTCCTTTTTGCCAGACCTAACAGATGAACAAATTACTAAACAGATTGAATATGCAGTTTCACAAAACTGGTCAGTAAATATTGAATATACAGAAGACCCGCACCCACGTAATAATTATTGGGAATTATGGGGATTACCATTATTTGATATTACAGATCCTGCTACAGTAATGTTTGAAATAAACAGTTGTCGTAAACAACATTCTAACGTATATATCAAAGTTAATGCTTTTGATAATACTAGAGGTACAGAAAGCTGTGTTTTATCATTCATAATAAATAGACCAGCTTATGAACCAGGCTTTGAATTAGTTAGAACAGAAGACGACAGCAGAAATCAAAGATATAGCTTCCGCAGTTATGCGACTGCTAAGCCAGAGGGCTCTAGATATTAATTAAATTTTAATTAATCTTAAGAGAGATTAAATATATTAATCTCTCTTAATTCAATAAGCTATATATGTAAAAACACAAAATATAACTAAAAATATGACTGACGATACTTTAGTAAACTTACAAGAAGAATATAATAAAACGCAAATACAAGAAGTATTAAATGAATTAGAACAAGAGCTAGTAGGTCTTCAACCAGTTAAAACTAGAATCAAAGAAATAGCTGCTTTACTATTAATTGATAGATTGAGAAATAATTTAGGACTAATATCTGGAAGTCCTGGACTGCATATGTCTTTTACTGGAAGTCCTGGTACTGGTAAAACAACAGTTGCAATGAAAATGGCTGATATTTTAAATAGATTAGGTTATATTAGAAAAGGTCATTTAATGACTGTAACACGAGATGATTTGGTTGGTCAATATATTGGACATACAGCACCAAAGACAAAAGAAGTGTTAAAACAAGCTATGGGAGGTGTTCTGTTTATTGATGAAGCTTATTATCTTTATAAACCAGATAATGAAAGAGATTATGGAGCAGAAGCAATAGAGATTTTATTACAAGTAATGGAAAATCAAAGAGATGATTTGGTAGTGATTTTTGCTGGTTATAAAGATAGAATGGAAAAATTTTATGAATCTAACCCAGGTTTATCATCAAGGGTTACAAATCATGTAGATTTTCCAGACTATACAGCTCAAGAATTATTAGCTATAGCTAAACTTATGTTAGAGGAACAACAATATCGCTTTGCACCTGATGCAGATAAAGTTTTGTTAGAATACGCTGAAAGAAGAATGAAGCAACCTCATTTTGCAAATGCTCGCAGTATACGTAATGCTATTGATAGAGCTAGGATGAGACAGGCAAACAGAATTTTTATTAGTGGAGATAAAATTTTAACTAAAAATGATTTAGTTACAATAAAAGCAGAAGATATATTAAAAAGCCGTTTATTTTCTGAATAAATATATTTTTTATTATTTTTATTCATTGACAAAGAGTATTTTTTCAGATACGATTAAATGTACTGAATTAATATTCAGGCGATATGGCCAAGTGGTAAGGCAGAGGATTGCAAATCCTTTATCCCCAGTTCAAATCTGGGTATCGCCTAGCTATTTAATATATTTTTATATGGGGGATGTGGTGGAATGGTAGACACAACAGACTTAAAATCTGTTGATTTTTAATAATCGTGAGGGTTCAAGTCCCTCCATCCCCAATAAAATTATTATTATATAAAATCTTATTAAAATATTAATTATGTGTATATGTGTAAACTGTAGACATGTTCAAAATTGTACAACTTATCAATTAATTAAATACAAACATCAACAAAAACAAGATATAAATATTGATATTGATTTTTTTGTTCCTAAAAAAACTTTAATTAGCATAAATATAATATATAGTAAATATGTAAAGAATATATATTTTGATTGGGACTTAATAGAATGCTTATCATTTGTTGAAATGCCCGGCTATTGGACTATTTAAGCATAATATTATTAATATTTTGCATTTCATCATATTGATTTTAGTATTAAGATAGAGAATAATTATTTAATTTACTTTTTAAAAGTTCTGTATTTACATTTGATGTTCTAATTAGTGCAATTCTACCTGTACGAGCAATTTCAATAATTCCATATTGTTTTAGTAAGTTTTCAACAGCTACCATTTTACCCGGATCTCCTGTAACCTCTAAGATTAAATATTTATTTGCTATATCCACAACTTTTGCTCTGAAGACATTGGCAATTTCTAAGATTGCAGATCTATTTTCTGGAAGAGTATTTACTTTTATTAAAACTAATTCTCGTTCTACAGAAGGTATATCTGTTATATCCTGTACCTTAAGTATATTAATAAGTTTGTATAATTGTTTGGTCAATTGTTCTATAGTTCTATTATCGCCAGCCACAATCATAGTTATTCTAGACATACCTTGTTTTTCTGCAGGACCAACAGCTAAACTTTCAATATTAAAACCACGCCTAGCAAAAAGTCCAACAATTCTAGATAAAACACCAGCTTCATCTTCTACTAGAACAGATAGTGTATGTTTCATACAATATTTCCTACTATATTATAATAACCTGAATTTTACTATTATCTTTCTTATGTATGTAATGTTATAATAATTTGCATATATTGCACAACATTATTTATAAACCAAAATACAAACAATTGATTATTTGTGTTAGATAAATCAAAAAAAGAAAAAAAAAAGAAATAATATCGAACCGTTAATAAATGAACGTATTAAATATAATCATATACGTTTAATTGATGTTTCTGGTTCTCAATTAGGAATATACTCGTTCAATGATGCTCTGAATATGGCATCAAATGCAGGTCTTGATTTAGTAATGATTAGCGAAAAATCTGATCCTCCTGTGTGTCGTATAATAGATTATGGAAAATATAAATTTACTCAAGACAAAAAAGCAAAAGAAGCGAGAAAAAAACAACATAATGTTACTATAAAAGAAGTTAAAATGAGATATAAAATAGATGTACACGATTATAATGTACGTATTAATCAGGCATTACGCTTCTTGCAGGCAGGAGATAAAGTTAAAGCAAATGTAACATTTAGAGGTAGAGAAATTCAGCATGCTAACCTAGCTGTTGAATTACTAGACAAAATGGCACAAGACTTAAGTCATATAGCAGAGATTCAGCAACCTCCAGCTAAAGATGGGAAAAATATTATAATGATTTTATCACCCAAAAAAATATAATATTGATTATAAAATAAAGATTTTATAATCTTTCTGTAAATAAAATTATGTATAATTATAAAATATTAAAATAAGGATTTAATAATGTCTCGTTATAGAGGACCTAGACTACGTATATCTCGAAGACTGGGAGATTTACCTGGATTAACTCGCAAAACTTCAAAAAAAGCTGCTCCGGCTGGAGAACATAGTCAACAATCACGTAAGCCATCAGAATATTCACTAAGATTAGAAGAAAAACAAAAGTTAAAATTTAATTATGGTGTAAATGAAAGACAATTATCAAAATACATTAAGATTGCTAAAAAGGTTCCTGGCTCAACTGGTTTAATACTTCTACAAATTTTAGAAATGAGATTAGATAATACCATTTTTCGTTTAGGGCTTTCACCGACAATTCCAGCTGCAAGACAATTAGTAAATCACGGGCATGTTATTGTAAATAAAAAAATTGTATCTATATGTAGCTATCAATGTAAACCTGGTGATATTATTCAAATAAAAAATAAATATTCGTCACAAGATTTAGTGAAAAATTATTTAAATTTTCCAACTTTAGCAAGTATACCTAATCACTTAGAAGTAGATACAAAAATTTTACAAGGTAAAGTAAATGGTATAATTGATAGGGAATGGGTTGCTTTACAGATGAATGAGCTTTTAGTTGTTGAGTATTATTCAAGGAAATAATACTCGTAATATAATATTACAAAATTGGTTAACTATATTAATAAATATAAATTATCTATTAGTAAATTAATAATTTACCAATTAATTGGTTGTCGACTTGTTAAGGACCAAATAATTTTTTGAGTAAGTATTTTGAAATAAAAAAACTTATTTATGAATATTTGGTTTATTTTACTTTGAGGCTTAATATTTATATCTTTTTTTATAAATTTATAAGATTGTGTATTAGGAATAAATAAAATATTATCTTTATTTATCTCTTTAATATACTCATATTTTTTTATAAAATCTTCTAAATTAAATACTAACATTTGAGGTTTTCGGGGTATCTTATAATTTATAGATTCTTGTGAAAATTTTTGCCAAGCTTTTAAAGCAATTTCATAATTTGTAAATATTGCTTTATACTGTACAACCTTACTATTGATATTAGATGTATAATTATACTCTAATAATTCCATTTTATGAGTTTTTTTATTAAATGCCCAGAATGGCTCAATAATATATATTGGTTGTCCTTGAAAAAAGTTTTTTCCATATTTTTGATTTTTATCAAATTTTAAGTTTTTATGTTTTTTATATTGATACAGTAATTTAGATATCTCATTAAGATCAGGTATTAATCTAAATTCTAAACTTTGCATATTCATTTTAGTTAATTTGTAATATGTACCTAATTGACTAGAAAAAAGATTTAATTCTTTATCCTTATTAGGATTAGAAATACTATAATTATCTTTTATATAATTTAAATATTCTACAGCATCTATAGGATGCACAAAAAATAAACCATGATACATCGCTTGTTTTTGTTGGTTAAAAATGAATTTATGATAATACCATTTATATATTTTATCAATTAAATTTAAATTATAATTTGTTTCTTCTAAAGATTTTGCCAATATGATTTGATCTAAATTATTTGTAATTGTAAATAAAGGTAACGGTTGATTTTGTAATTTATTTAATAATATTATCTGTTCTTTACTTAACTTGTTATTTTTATTATTAATAAGTAAAGTCCAAAACTTATTAGGTAAAGAAAAATTAAGGCCTTTTTTCCAAATATATGCAATAGATTTATCGAAATTTTGATTTGTTTTATTAAAATCTAATGATGTTTCTATTCTACCAGCAAGTAAAGCTTTACTAAAATCTAGTAAAAATTTCTTTTGTTCATTTTTACATATGAGTACTCCTTGTAATTTTAATTGGTTAGTATACTTTTCTGATAATGAATTAGAAATAGATAAGAAAATCGTTTCTTGCCAATATTGATTAATTAATTTTCCTAAAAAACGACGAGAAATTAAAGTCTTATTACTTATAGTTCTTGCATCATGATAAGATGAAAATATATTTTGTATTACTGGTAAAGAATATAAAGGGATATAATGCATAATAGAATATTAACTAAATATAAAAATCATATATAAAATATAAACTAATGAAACAAATGTTATTTAGTTTCAGATACATAATTTATATTCTAATTTATTACATAAATACTTATAAAAAATTTATAATCTAAACTATATAATCAAAAATTTAATCGTATCTATTTTAACTAGTTATTTCATAAAAAATTTTAATTACTTATATAAATTAGACTAATAAATAAAATGACTATTTGCATTTTAAATATACAAATATGGAACTGGTGGGAATTGAACCCACGTCCATAATAATATAATATATAGCTAAATCCGATAGAAATAAAGTATCAATTTATCATATACTTATCTTATAGTAAATAAGATATACTTAAGAGCACCTAAATAAAACATATCAAATAAATATATAGGTATATGTTATTCGATCTCTAATAAAAATTTATAGTTATTTATACATAAACTATTTTTTTAGATAAAGTTAATATATTATGTTTAGCATTTATTATTAAAACTAATAAAGCTTATATTTATGATATACTATATAATATATTATATGTAGAAACCTAACAGTCCCTATAGCATATAGTTTGACTAGAAATTATAAAAATATTATAGTACAATACACTAAAAATATAAACTGTTCTATATAAAAATCTATTTCTGAAAAATTCAAGTAGTAAAAAATATCAATAAAATTCATATATTACATATAAAATCCTATATTTTATATTTACGATTTTACATAATATATTTAAATTATACAAAAATTTTAATTAATTAATAAATATAAGCATGGAAGGAATTGAACCTTCGACTTTCAGAATCGGAATCTGATACTCTATCCCCTGAGTTACATGCCCTAATGTACATATAATTCATATTTAATTTTGAACACAACTAAATTAAAGACATATGATTAAATTAAAAAATATATTATATTCTCTTTGATTAATGATTAATTAGACATATTATATATAATCTAATAATTAAATATTAATTATAATATATATAAATTAAATTAGATATAACTTTTAATATTTTAAATTTGTTAATATTATAAAAATTTGCCTTATAATCTGATTTATGATTATTAACTTTGAATATAAAACTGATTTAATGATAAACATAAATGTGCTTTATATATTTCCTTAGATATATAAAATATATGATTTAATGATAATAATTTTATTAAATCATGTTGAGCCATTAAAATATACATTATACTATCATTTTTTGCTGTAAAACAAATAGGATAATTATTAAAATGATATTTTTTATTATAAAAAAATAAAGAACATATAATTTTATAATTTGAAACTATTTTAATTGAAAAATAAAAAGTGTCCATATTATCTATATTTTATCTTTGAATTATTATATTAGTAATACAATATATGAAAATCATAAAAATCAATTATAATATTTATATTAGTTAAACTTGATAGGAGATTCAATTAATGCAAGATGCTATTACTACAATATTAAATCGTTATGATTTAACAGGTAAATATCTAGATAAAATAGCAATAGAAGAATTAAATAATTATTTTGTTTCCGGATTAAGCAGAATTAAAGCAACGGAAGTCATTAATTGTCAGGCTCCTAAAATAATTAAAGAAGCCGCTGCACGCTTATATGAAGAACAACCAGAGCTTTTAAGGCCAGGGGGTAATTCTTATACTACTAGAAGATATGCTGCTTGTTTACGTGATATTGAGTATTACCTAAGATATGCGAGCTATGCTCTAATAGCGGGTGATATTAATATTTTAAATGAACGAGTTTTGGATGGACTCAGAGATGTATATAATTCATTAAGTGTACCTATTGCACCAACTATTAGAAGCATCAAACTCTTAGAAGAAGTTTTGAAACAAGAGTTAAAATTAAATGGAATATATGAAAGTGATTTAATTACTGAACCATTTCAATATATGATTTCTGGTTTAAGTGAACAAGATATATAAATCTAAAAATCAACTTTAAAATTCAATTAGGTCTGTCTATCTAAGAGCTGTTAATACTAGACAGATCAAATACAATATATATTAATTTAATATAAACTCAAGTAATTTTGAATAAAAAATTTACATATATAACTATACAATTAATTTGCTTGTTTTTAGGTTTTTTTTTATCTACAGTATTTTCAACTATACCTTCACAAACAGGAGATTGGGGAATAATAGCTGGATCTATAATAGTAACTTTTAATGAAATTATTAGTAAATATATATATCAATACAAAAAAAAATATAATACATTATTTTTTTTATACATAATCAATTTTATTCGAGTAGGTATTATATATGGTTTATTTGTTGATGCATTTAAATTAGGAAGTTAGCACCGTTCATAACTATTACTTTTTACTATAATTTATATAACTAAATAATATTCTTTAACAAAATAAAAACAATTATGATAGATTTATCATATCATAATTGTCTCTTAATTGAATATTTAGTGTTTTAAAATATTAAATAAAAATACTTAAATAGATGTTGTTAATAATGAAACATCATTAACCATATATAAAAATAAAGCGGGGTCTCCTGCTTTAGGCTGTTGCTCTTGAGGTCTGAATTTACGTACAGGTCCAGCCCATAATAGCTGTGGCATTCCTTGTTTTCTCAAATATTCTTTACCCATACGAGGAGTTTTTAAATTAAAAGGCACTTCACCTTTACTTCTTTGTGCAATAATACGTCTTCTTTGATATGGAACCGTATTATCACCAAAATTTTCTAAATATTCATCACTATTTAGTAAAGTATCAAAAAAATCTTCTATTCCTTTAGAACCTATTATAATTGAAAAAGCTAATTTTTCTCTTTCATTATATACATCTCTTCCTAAAACTCGTTGAATACACATTTCAACAAAACGATAATTATTATTTACATTATAATTAAAAGTACGAAATGGATTAGATAATAATAAGCCTTTAATAAAATCTTTAACTTTAATTTGATTGAATCTTAATTGTGACTCTAAAAAAGGCTGAGTTGTTTTATTTAAAATTTGATGTTCACTGAATATTTGTCGATAAGCAGCCCAAATAATTTCATCCATTTCTCCTGCTGTTGGTAAATCATCTGTAGTATATACTTTAGGTTGTTCCTCACCTGGTAAGTATTCAAAACCATCAACTCTTTGATTTTGTGTAGATAGTGAATAACTCAGTAAAGGTATAGACATAAAAAATTTCCCCATTTATCTTATAGATAATACATTAATTTATATAAAGCATGCATAATAACTATAATATATCCATAACAAAAACAAATATATAGATATAAGCTATATTTAATGTTATATTTATACAGCCATAATAGAATATTATACTAGAATTAATAAATGAAATTACTTTCAATTACTTTATATAAGTAAAACATTACTTATTTTTATTTTAATAATTTAGAATTAAGTATTAAAATAGTTAAACTATAAAATAAATTATAATATGGATAAAACAAATCAATTAACTCTCGAACAAGAATTTAAGCTAGCAATATATCGCCAAAAAGTATATAAATTAAATAACAAACTTTTAAAAAAACATGTCATAGCTACTTTAAAACAAATGATTATTAAAGATAATATGATAAAATTTTTTATAAAAAATTCTATGTCTTAAATTTTAATAAAAAATAGTTCATTAAAATATTAAATAATATTAATTTGTTGTATACATATTTATATAAATATCTTATATTGTAATTTTGATACTAATACATCAGCTGATAAAAAATAACAGCTGAAACAGCTAAGTCCTTTATATTAAAATTTAAGGAGAGCTCTATGCTTGACGCATTTTCTAGAGTCGTAGTTAATTCAGATGCTAAAGCTGCTTATGTAGGTGGCAGTGATTTACAAGCTCTTAAAACTTTTATTGCAGAAGGTAACAAAAGATTAGATGCCGTTAATTCAATTGTTTCTAATGCAAGTTGTATTGTTACAGACGCTGTATCAGGAATGATTTGTGAAAACCCAGGCCTTATATCTCCAGGCGGAAATTGTTATACTAATCGTCGTATGGCTGCTTGTTTACGCGATGGAGAAATTATTTTAAGATATGTATCTTATGCTCTTCTTGCAGGCGATCCATCTGTTTTAGAAGACCGTTGTTTAAATGGTTTAAAAGAGACTTATATTGCTCTTGGTGTGCCAACAAATTCTTCTGTAAGAGCTGTAAGTATTATGAAAGCAGCTGCTGTTGCATTTATTTCTAATACAGCTTCTCAAAGAAAAATGGATACAACAAGTGGAGATTGTTCTGCACTATCTTCAGAAATTGCTAGCTACTGTGATAGAGTATGCTCTGCTATTAGTTAAGCAAATACTATAAAGTATACATATAAGCTACATATATCTTAATAGGAGATAAATTATGAAATCAGTTATTACTACTGTGATTAGTGCAGCTGATGCTGCTGGACGTTTTCCAACTAGTTCAGATCTTGAATCTGTACAAGGTAATATACAACGCGCTGCTGCAAGATTAGAAGCTGCAGAAAAATTAGCAGACAACCATGATGCAGTTGTAAAAGAGGCTGGTGATGCTTGTTTTGCTAAATACTCTTATTTGAAAAATTCAGGTGAAGCTGGAGAAAATCAAGAAAAAATCAATAAATGCTATAGAGATATAGATCATTACATGAGATTAATTAACTACTCTTTAGTTGTAGGTGGCACAGGCCCTCTTGACGAATGGGGTATTGCTGGTGCTCGCGAAGTATATCGTGCATTAAATCTTCCAACAGCATCTTATGTTGCAGCTTTTGCTTTCACTCGCGATAGATTATGCGTGCCTCGTGATATGTCTGCACAAGCAGGTGTTGAATACAACAGCGCATTAGATTACGTAATTAATTCTTTATCATAAAAATAAAAATATTAGAATTAAAATACTTAACGCAGAACAATTATATTTATAATTAAAATAAATTATTTAGTTTTTAAAAAAAACCAAAATTAATAACATTAATTTTGTTTTTTTTATATAAATTTATTAATTAAGAAAATATTAAAATATAATATATTTATAACTAATATAAATATATATATGAATTTAATATTAATGGACAACACTTATATTAATATATCTTTCGCCTTACTTCTAGTCAATCTAATGATATACTGGGTTAATATAGCTTTTAAAAAAATCAAAATACTATCTACATTAGGAACTATTTTAAATATAATTCTTAACTTATCATTAAGCATTTCTCTTATTTTAAGATGGATTTATAATGGCTATTTTCCTTTAAGTAATTTATATGAATCATTAATTTTTTTAACATGGGGATTAACTTTTATACAAGCAATATTAGAACAAAAAAATAACAGTAAACTTATAGGTGCAATTAGTACTCCAATAGCACTATTTACAATTGGATTTGCAAGCCTTGCATTGCCTTTAGATATGAAAGAAGCATCCCCATTAGTTCCAGCTTTAAGATCTAACTGGCTTATGATGCATGTAAGTATCATGATGATAAGTTATTCTACTCTTATATTAGGTTCTCTTTTATCTATTTTATTTCTTATTTTATATAAAATACGATATGGAAATTTAAATAAAAATATATATAATAATGAAATTCAAGATATACAAAATTTATATGATAAGAAAAATACTATATCATCTAATTACATAATACAAAAATTCACTCGTATCAGTCTTTTGGAAAGCATCGATAACTTAAGTTATCGAATAATTGGACTCGGATTTCCTTTATTAACAATTGGTATTATTGCTGGAGCTGTATGGGCTAACGAAGCTTGGGGTTCTTATTGGAGTTGGGATCCTAAAGAAACATGGGCTTTAATAACATGGCTAGTTTTTGCTGCATATTTACATTCTCGAATAAATCAATCATGGCAAGGTGAAAAACCAGCTATTTTAGCATCAATAGGATTTGTAGTAGTATGGATTTGCTATTTAGGTGTTAATTTTCTGGGTCAAGGTTTACATAGTTATGGTTGGTTTTTATAACTATATTAATTATGTTAATTCTTATCTAATTTTTATAGAATCATATAATATAACCATATAATATAAAATATATTATTACATTATATGAACAAAAATATTACAATATGAATACACAAATTTTCATTACTTTAGTTGAATACACACCTTCATGGTCTATATCAAATGCTATTATTATGTTAGTTTGCAATTTATTATGCATAGGACTCGGCAGATATGCTATACAAGTTAGAGGTTTAGGTCCTTCAATACCTGTTTTAGGTTTAAAAGGATTAGGTCTTCCTGAATTATTAGCAACTACAAGCTTAGGACATATTATTGGTGCCGGTACAATTATCGGTTTAAACAGTGTAGGAACACTTCATTAAATATTTACTGAAAAATCATATAATTTTCATTATTACTTCATCTTTATATAAAAATAAAATATTATTAAAGTTGAAGTATACTCAATTATTATCCTTCATAAAAAGTACCTATTTTTCGAAATTTTCTATATCTAAGTTCCTTTCTATCATATGATGATAAATTTAAAAGATTTGTTAATTGCTTAACTAAAGATTTTTTTAATATATATGCTGCTTGAGAAACATTAGCTTGAGAAGCACCTAAAGGTTCTGGTATTATCTCATCAATTATGCCCAAAATTTTCAGATCTGCAGAAGTGATTTTTAAAGCTTCTGCTGCTTCCCAAGATCTTTTACTATCTTTCCACAAAATAGCAGCACAAGCCTCAGGAGTTGCAACAGTATATACTGCATATTCTAACATTAAGATTTTATCGCCTATACCAATACCTAAAGCTCCACCTGATCCACCTTCTCCTAAAATCGTACAAATGATAGGTACATCAAAAGAGAACATTTCTCTTAAATTTACAGCAATAGCTTCTCCCTGTCCTAGTTTCTCTGCATCTATACCCGCCCAAGCACCTGGCGTATCAATAAAAGTTAAAATAGGAAAATTGAATCGATTTGCATGTTGCATTAAACGTAATGCTTTACGATATCCACCAGGTGATGCCATACCAAAATTTCTAAGGACATTATCTTTTGTATCTTTTCCTCTTTGATGACCTATAAAAATGACTGTATGATTATTTACACGACCTATACCGCCTACTAATGCAGGATCATCTGTACCACCTCTATCTCCATGCAGTTCAATCCATTCATCCATAAGATATGGTATATAATCTAAAGTAGTAGGTCTATCTGCTTGACGTACTAAATATAATCTTTGTAGGGGCGTCAAAGACTGAAATATATCATGCTTTAAAATGGTTATTTGTTCTTTAAACTCAACTATTTCTTGATTTAAAGATACTTGTTGGCGAATGGATATTTTACTTAATTGCTGTATTTGATATTCTAATTCTAATATAGGCTTCAAAAAATCTAAAGATAAACCTTTACGACCGGTCATAATTAGTATTAATTGTAAAATATTGAGTAAAATAATATATAGTTTAAAACTATATTTAATTTAATAAAAACTTATGCAAATAATCATAAAAAAGAGTAGTTGTATTAGAGAGATTATGAGTAATAGTTATTAATTCACTTGATAGATTATAAGTATTAAGTAAAAATAAATATAACAAATTAAATAAACCAGGATCGTCAAAACGCTGAGATATCCTTGTAGCAGCTCTTACTAGATCATCATAATTTAAACCTCTTTCACCTTGTATATAATCATAATTACATATAAATTTAGATTTTATACAAGATTTAGAAAAAACATCAACCTTCTTAATATTACGACTTATTATATTATCTAAAGGGGTTATATCAATGACTGTATCATTTAATAATCCAGTTTGACTTGTTTCAACTAAAGAATTCTTAGGAATCAGAATATAAGATAAATTAATATTAACTTTAATCAAAACATAGTTATACTTAATTCGAATTTTATCAACATAACCAATATTAATTCCTCTCATTAAAACCTCAGATCCTTCTTTTAAGCCATATGCATTGTTAAAGAGAATAAACAAAGAATAGTTATCTTTTTTTTTATAGCTATAGTTAAACTAGTAATAATAATAATAAATATAAAACAGCAAAAAATAATCACACTATTTATATTTCTCCATATCTGATTTAATTTTAACTTACTCATAAAAATATACTATAAAACTTATTAAAACATAATAAAAATACTTATTAAATATATTAATTAAACATATAATTAATATGATCAATATAATTTAATTGAATATTTTTTAAAGATTTATTAGTTGATATAGAATAAACAATTTCATAAATATATTTAGCCATATCATAAATTGTATTATATTTAGATACAGATGAACCAATACCTACTATAGATGCACCGTAACTCAATGCTACTGATGCAGATAAACAATTAATACCAGAAGCAGCAATAATAGGTATATCAATATTTTTACATAAAGCATAAGTCGAAGAAAGTGCAGAAGCAGAAGATTTCATTGAGTTTAAGATAGTTATATTATTATAATATATACTGCTTTTTGTTGTTAAACCTTCTGTTTGTATCATAGAAATACCAAGTTTTTTAAGAGAAACTGCAAGAGAAATTTGTTCTTTCAATAAAAAAGTATGTGGTATGGTGATACAAATAGGTTTATTAGGTATCAAATTTTTTGTTTCTTGTGCCAAATTTAATATTTCTTGAGATGAAAAGACAATTTTTTTACTATAAAACCTGTCAAAATTACCTATTTCTACTATATCTGCACCTTTTATAGCACAATTATATAATTCTTTTGGATCTATAGAAGAAACACATATAGGCAAGTTTGTGATAGATTTAATTATACAAACTATCTCAGGATTAGAAGCTATATCTACATAACTTGCTTTACCTATTTCTGCTGCTTTTACTATTTTAATTATAGAATCAATATGAAAATTATCTAATCCTGTTATAATTTTAACTGCTCGTTGATTCTTAATTTTTTTTTCTAATGTAGAATATAGTAGATTAGTCATAATTCAAAATAATTAGCGATTCAGAAAGTTAATAAATATACAAAACTTATAAAATCAATCTAGTAATGCTCATATAATAAAAATTAATAGATTGATTTTATAAAAAACTATTATTGTTTAATAAATAAAATAAAAGCTAATAAGAAAGTCCCATACTCCGTGTTGTTTCAGAACCTAAATAAACTCTGATACTTAAAAAATCTGTTGGACATGCTGTTTCACACCTTTTACAACCTATACAATCTTCTGTTCTAGGAGCAGAAGCAATTTGTCCTGCTTTACATCCGTCCCAAGGAACCATTTCTAAAACATCACATGGACATGCGCGTACACATTGAGTACAACCAATACAAGTGTCATAAACTTTAACATTATGTGCCATAGGGATTAACCTAACCTCAATTTTAATTCAAACCAATCAATATTCATCATATTATATAGGATTAACAAATTAAGAAATAATTATTTATTATTAAATATTTTAATATATAGTATTAAACAATATGCATTAAACAATTTAAAACTTCATAAAACATTAAATGTAATTATATATTTAATATATAGACAGTGTATATCATAAGAACAGATGTTAATATTTATTTAATAAATTTTATCAAATTTAAATAACTAATGAAATTTTAAACTAATTATCCCTAATATTTTTTAGTATAGAAAATAAATAATATACGCAAAATTTATATATAATTTAATAATTATAATAACGATTCAGATTCATTTTTATTATAAAAGAGATACTTTTTTATGCACAAATTGAATCTAATATCAACTTATTTTCTTAACTTCCAAACCGAAATTTTTGTATTTTTGCTGAATAAATAAATATTTAAATCTATCATTTCTTATATTTTTTATCAATTTTAATAAATTTAGCATCTTTAATTTCCTTACTTAGATAATATCTTCACTTATTAAATTTAAAAATTAATTATATCACTTATGTTAAAATAACAAATTATTGATTTTTACTGAAATTTATTAAATACTAATAAATACAGTATATAAAGAGACCTAGATAAATCTAGATCCTAATAAATCAAATAATTAAAATAGTAGAATTCGCTTATTTTGTTGTAATGCTAACAACTCTGTATAAATTTATAACACTTATTTCGTCAAACTAATAACTATTTAATTAACAATTGCTTGATAAGATGAGTAGGAAATATTTGTTAAAGCTGTATTATTCTCTGAAGGAGGAACAATTTGCCAAAACATAGGTAAAAAAACAGACCAATTTTGCAAAATTTGTTGCGCTTTTAAACTCTTGGTCTTTATTTCATATAACTCTATTAAATTTTTTAGCTGTTTTTCTCCTTCTTTTGTAGTAATTTTTTGAGACTTAACAATTTGATTATTAACTTTCAAGTTTAAATCATTATCTTCATCTAAAAAATAAGCTAAACCACCTGTCATACCAGCACCAATATTTCTACCTGATTTTCCTAAAACAACAACAATTCCTCCTGTCATATATTCACAAGAGTGATCGCCTACTCCTTCTACTACAGCCTGTGCTAAAGAATTTCTAACAGCAAATCTTTCACCAGCTTGACCATTAACAAATAAATAACCGCCTGTAGCACCATATAAACATGTATTACCAATAATTACTTGTTGTTTAGTAACAGATAACTCATTTACAGATGGAGAAATAATTATTTCTCCACCATTCATACCTTTACCTACATAATCATTTGCTTCACCTGTTAAACTTAAATGCATACCTTTTAAAATAAAAGCACCAAAACTTTGACCTGCTACACCCCTAAAATTCAATTGTAAATTTCCTTCAAAACCATTATTGCCATATTTTTGAGCTATAAAACCAGATATCCTAGCACCAACTGTTCTATCTGTATTAACAATATTAACTTGTTTAATAACATCTTCTTGATTCTTAATTGCATTAAGGATAGCTGAATCACTTAATAAAATATCATCTAATACTTGTCCATTACTATGTACAGGAAGATTAGAATTCATATGATAATTATAAATTGGAGCATTTAATAAAGTAGCTAAATTTAAATTATCCGTCTTATTTAATTTTCTATTTGTATATTTTATTAATTGATTACGACCTATTATATCTCCTAAACTCGAGTAACCTAAAGAAGATAAGATAGTTCTCACTTCTTGAGCAACAAATATAAAAAAGTTAACTAAATCAGCAGGTATTCCTGGATAACGTTTACGTAAATCCTGACGTTGAGTTGCTACACCCACAGGACAATTATTGGTATGACAAATGCGTGCCATTATACATCCAGTTGCTATCATAGCAACTGTTCCAAAACCAAACTCTTCTGCTCCCATTAAAGCAGCTAAAATAATATCTTTACCACTTCTTAAACCTCCATCTACTCTTAAAATCACTCTATCTCTTAATTGATTCTCAACTAAAGTTTTATGAACTTCTGATAAACCTAATTCCCAAGGACATCCTGCATGTTTAATAGAACTTAAAGGAGAAGCGCCTGTTCCACCATCATGACCAGATATTTGAATAATATCCGCATTAGCTTTTGCTACACCCGCAGCAATAGTTCCTATACCAATTTCTGCTACAAGTTTAACTGAAACCTTTGCTTTAGGATTGATTTGATGTAAATCAAAGATAAGTTGAGCTAAATCTTCGATAGAATAAATATCATGATGAGGAGGAGGAGAAATCAAGGTAACACCAGGTTTGCAATTACGTAATTCAGCAATATAAGGACTAACTTTTTTACCTGGAAGCTGGCCTCCTTCTCCAGGCTTTGCACCTTGAGCAATTTTAATTTCTAGTTGTTGAGCATTAATAAGATATTCAGGTGTCACACCAAAACGTCCAGATGCTATTTGCTTAATAGCTGAACTAGCAATATCATTATTTTTTAAACCTTTTAAATGAGAAAAGGTTTTAGAAATACCAGAAGAATCTATATCTAAAATAGGAGCAAAACGAGTAGGATCTTCTCCTCCTTCACCTGAATTAGATTTACCTCCAATTCGATTCATAGCAATAGCTAAAGTTTCATGTGTTTCACGAGATAAAGCACCTAATGACATACCACCCGTACAAAAACGTCTTATAATACATTCAACCGACTCTACTTGATCAATAGGTATAGAGTTTTGTGGACTCACATATTCTAGTAAATCTCTTAAATTAGTAGGTGGGCGATCTTGCAATAAATTTTTATATTTGCTGTAAAGATTAAAATCTTGATTACGTACAGCTTTATGTAAAGTTTTAGACATTTCCGGATTATTAACATGATATTCAGCACTTGGTCTATACTGTACATAACCTAAATTAGGAAGTTTTTTAAGTAATTTTAAATCTAAAATATTATTATAAGAATTAACCGTACTTAAAGCTAATTCATTGATTGTAATACCATCTAAACACGAAGCTGTTCCTTTAAATGCCAAATTAACAATATCTTTTCCTAAACCTAAAATTTCAAATATTTGTGCACCATGATAACTAGATAGTAAAGAGATACCCATTTTAGACAAAATTTTCAATAAACCTGTCTCTATAGCAACACGATAGTTCTTTTGAGCTTCTTGCACATTCATTTGAGGCAATTTATCATTTAGCATTAATTTTTGTGTTCTTGGATTATGCCACCACTGCCTTACGGTTAGAAAAGCCATATAAGGACATACAGCACTAGCACCATATCCTATTAAACAAGCAAAATGATGTGTACTCCAACATTGAGCTGTTTCTACAACTATAGATACTTTATGTCTTAACTGTTTAGATATTAAATAATGATGTACAGCACCAACTATTAATAAAGGCGGTATAAAAGCTTTATTTTCGTCTAGTATTTCTATACGATCGCTTAAAACAATAATTTCAGAACCTTGATTTATATATTCAACTGTTTCTTGACAAATTTCTTCAATTCTTTTCACAAAATTTACATTATTTACATCTTGTTTAAAAAACGTATTAATAACTGATACAAAAAAACCATATTGACTTAATTTTAATATTTCTTTTTCATTTAAGATAGGTGATTCTAATTTGATAGATCTAGCCATATAATCAGTTGGCCTTAAAAAATTATTCTTAGGCCCTAGATAAGTTGTTAATGACATAACTAAACTTTCTCTTAAAGGATCAATAGCAGGATTGGTAACTTGAGCAAAACGCTGCTTAAAAAAATCATATAATAAATGAGGTTTTTCAGATAAAACAGCCAAAGGAATATCATCACCCATACAGAAAGTAGGTTCTTTAGCAGAGCTAGCCATATGCTCAATAACTAATTCCACATCTTCATTAGTATAACCAAATGCAGTATGGAAACGCATCATTTCAAATACATCAATACTTGAATTTCCTAAGTAATCTTCTTTTAATAAAGACTTTTGATATGTCATAATCCATTTTTTATATGGAAATTGATTGGCAATTGATTGTTTAACTGTCCAATTATCTAGTATTAGATCATTTATCATATCAACACATAACATTTGTCCAGGACCCAACCGCCCCTTATACATAATTTCACCTATATTTTTATCAATTACACCTATTTCTGAAGATAAACTAATAAAACCATTTTTAGTAATTACATAACGAGCCGGACGTAAACCATTTCTATCTAAAGTAGCTCCTACAATCTTTCCATCACTAAAAACAACTAACGCAGGCCCATCCCATGGCTCTTGAAGACTATTGTAGTATTCATAAAAATCTGTAATTTCTGGAAATTTATTTAACTGGGGCTGCTTATTGTAAGCTTCTGGAATTAATATCATTAAAGCCTCTTGAGGACTTTTGCCAGATTGTATTAATAACTCCAATACAGAATCTAAATTAGCAGAGTCACTATTTTCCGAATTAGTTATAGGTTTTAAAGCATTAAAATTTTCTTGTGAATAACTTTGCGCAAATAAAGACTCTTTAGCTTGCATCCAATTTAAATTACCAAGTAATGTATTAATTTCTCCATTATGTGCCATAAATCTCATAGGTTGTGCTAAAGGCCATTTCGGCATAGTATTTGTACTAAATCTTCTATGATACATTGCAAAATTACTTTGATAATTCAAATCAGATAAATCTAAATAATATTTATCTAAAACCTCTGATTTAACCATACCTTTATAAACAATAAGACGCGAAGAAAAAGAACAAAAATAAAATTCTTTATTAAAATTTAAATCAGTTTGAGCAACTAATTTTTCTATTTTTTTTCTTGCCCTAAATAATGCTTGCTCTAATTTATCATCACTTAAATATTTAGATTGTACAAAAAATTGCATTACAATCGGCTGATTTATCTTAGCTTGAATACCAAGTACACTATCATCAACCGGTACAGTACGCCATGAAAGAAAATGAAAATCATTTAAATCCATAATCCATTCTATTATCTTTTGAATAGGTTTTATGCTATCAACAGGCATAAACAACATAGCAATACCTATTTTGTTAATAATATCATTATAATTATTAGGTAAATAATTTGATAAAATTTTCCATGGAATTTGAGTCATAATTCCAGCACCATCTCCAGAAACCCTGTCAGCACTACACCCGCCTCTATGCTCCATACATTTAAGCCCATTTAAAGCTTGTTTAATAATATTATGAGACGGTGGATGATTAATACGAGTAATAAAACCAACACCACAGGCATCTCTTTCAGAAATCAAAAAAGGATATCCAGATAACTGATTTAACTCAGAGTTATAATATTTTGATGCTTGCATATATAATTCTTATTTTTATTTAATTTTAATACTATATATGTTTTATGATTAAAATCATCTTCTACTACTTGAAATTTATAAATATAATCTATAAATTTCAAGGTATTACAAGAATACAATAAAACATATAAAATTATTTTATATTTTCAGATAAAGTATTACTATTGGTATAGTATTACATATATTAAAATAAAAAATGCACATCTTGAATCAGAATTTGATTTCTTTATCATAATTATATAAAAAATATGAATTATTATTTGAATTATTTAACTTAAAATCAGTATGACAATATACAAACATTTAAAATTCAATGAAATAATATATAAAACAGAAGAATTATTAAATATATCTGAGAATAGATATAAAATCACAGTTCAGGTAGCAAATAGAGCAAAAAGAAAAAAATACGAGGATCTAGATATTATAGATGACCCATTTATTAAGCCTATAATTCGCTCAATATTAGAAATGGTAGATGAAATTACACAACCAGAAATCATAGGTAACTAGAATTATTATTTCTTACAGAAGAATCGATTTGTAATATTTTTTTAAAAAAAAAAATAACATTAATGAGTATAATAAAATAATAGATACCGATCAAATACAAATATAGTATTAAATATAATTTTTAAATCTTATAGAAGTAAGCTTTTAAAATTGGTTCTTTAAATTAAAATTAAAATATAGTTAGTTCAAGGAGAAATTAATATGCTAGATGCATTTGCTAAAGTTGTAGCTCAAGCTGATGCTAGAGGAGAATTTTTAAGTAATACACAATTAGACGCATTAACCAATATGATTGCAGAGGGTAATAAAAGACTTGATATTATAAATAAAATTAATTCTAATGCTTCAGCTATTGTTACAAATTCTGCTCGTGCTCTATTCGCCGAGCAACCACAACTTGTGCAACCAGGTGGTAATGCATATACGAGTCGTAGAATGGCAGCTTGTTTAAGAGATATGGAGATTGTTTTAAGATATGTCAGCTATGCTATGATAGCAGGTGATTCAAGTGTATTAGACGATAGATGCTTAAATGGGTTAAGAGAAACATATCAAGCGTTAGGAACACCTGGTACATCTGTAGCAGTTGCAATACAAAAGATGAAAGAAGCTTCTATAAGTTTAGCTAATAATACAAATGGTGTAACTCTAGGAGATTGTAGCTCATTAATCGCTGAATTAGGAGTATACTTTGATAGAGCAGCAGTTGCAGTAGTATAAAATATAAATTATAAAACAATAAAATATAACTCAGATAATATATTATTATTAAATTAAGAAAAGGAATTATTATCATGAAAACACCTATAACAGAAGCAATAGCATCAGCAGATAGCCAGGGAAGATTTTTAAGTAATGGCGAACTACAATCTATTAACGGACGTTATCAACGTGCAGCTTCTAGTTTAGAAGCTGCAAAATCACTAACAAGTAATGCACAAAGATTAATTACAGGTGCTGCCCAATCTGTTTATACAAAATTTCCATTCACTACACAGATGCCAGGTCCTACTTACGCATCTAGTGCAATAGGAAAAGCAAAATGTGCACGTGACATAGGATATTATTTAAGAATGACAACTTATTGCCTTGTAGTAGGAGCAACTGGTCCTATGGACGAATATTTAATAGCAGGATTAGAAGAAATTAATCGTAGTTTTGAACTATCACCAAGTTGGTATATAGAAGCATTACAATATATTAAAAATAGTCATGGATTATCAGGACAAGCTGGTAATGAGGCTAATACATATTTAGACTATGCCATTAATGCTTTAACTTAAATATAAATATATTGACTATAAAAAACTTTTAAAAACTAGAAATATAAAAGCAGATATATTTTATTATTATAATAATTATATTATTTAAGTTATTTCTAGTTTTTTTAATAAAAATAAAATATAAAAACCTTCAAAATAAATTTCAAATGATAATTAATCTTATAATTATCTGTACATATATTCTAATTTACATGTATTAAACACAGTTAATTAAAAATTTTAGTCAAACTAAAATTTTGTTTTCAACAAAAAATACTTTTATATTATTAATTTCACTTTTATACTATGAAAACTATTAAACCAGTGATTTTAACGATTCTTGATGGTTGGGGATACTCAGAAAATAAAACAGGTAATGCAATACAATTAGCATCTACTCCAACCATAGATAAGCTATTGAAAAATTATCCGCACACTTTATTAAACGCTTCAGGAGAAGATGTAGGATTACCAAAAGGTCAAATGGGCAACTCAGAAGTAGGACATACAACCATAGGAGCAGGAAGAATAATTAATCAAGATTTAGTACGTATTAATAAAGCTATTACAAATAAAACTTTTTTTAACAATATAAACATAGAAAACATTTGTAAAAAAATATATGCTCAAAATACAAAATTACATATAATTGGCTTATGTTCTGACGGGGGTGTTCATTCACATATTACACATTTATTTGCATTACTTGATATAACTATAAAATATAACATGCAAACTTGTCTTCACGTAATTACAGATGGTCGAGATACTTCACCTGACACAGCAAAAATTTTTATAAAAAGAATAATCAATTACATAAAAAAATATAAACAAATAAATATTTGTACTATAAGCGGTAGATATTATAGCATGGATAGAGACTGTCGTTGGTCCAGAACAGAAAAAAGCTATAAAATACTTATAGATAATAACATTGATACTCTAAAAGAGCCTATATCAATTATCGAAAAATATTATAAACAAGGTGTATCAGATGAATTTATACCTCCTACCAGATTATACAAAGGTCATATTGAAAATAATGATGGTATTATATTTTTTAATTTTAGACCTGATAGGATGAGACAATTATTACATGCCTTTGTTAAACCTACATTTAAAGGATTTTATACAAAAGTTTTAAAAAATTTAGAGGTAGTAACATTTACACAATATGATCCTAATCTAGATGTCAATTTAGCTTTTCCTGTAACAAAAAATACAAATTTTTTAGGTGAAATTATTGCAAATTATGGTTTAAAACAACTAAGATTAGCCGAAACAGAAAAATATGCACACGTGACCTATTTTTTTAATGGAGGTGTTGAAGAACCATTTATTGGTGAAGATAGAGAACTCATACCAAGCCCTAAAGTTGAAACGTATGATTTAGACCCTAATATGTCTGCAGATCAACTAACTGATAGTATTATTAATGCAATAAATAAAAATATTTATACACTAATCGTGATCAATTATGCAAATCCAGATATGGTAGGACATACAGGTAATTTGGAAGCAACTATAAAAGCTATAAACAAGATAGATAAATGTATAAAAAAAATTTGGATGAAATCTCATAGTATTAATTCAACATTAATAATTACAGCTGATCATGGTAATGCAGAGTATATGCTTGATGAAAATAATAAACCATGTACATCTCATAGTATAAATCCTGTACCATTTATATTGGCTGAACCACATATATCTAAATATAAACTGAGAAATAATGGTAATTTAGCAGATATAGCACCTACTATTCTTGAACTACTAAATTTAAACATGCCAAAAGAAATGAATGGAAAATCTTTACTACAAACTAAAACAAAAATAAAAAACAACTAATATAGATCAACTTATATCAGAATATTCTAATTATATGGAAATACATAACAGAACATCATGAATCTTACATTTAATTATATTTTAAATATATCTTTAAACACTTTAGAATCATTTAATATAAAAAAAAATGATTTAATTCCTACTAAATGGAAGCTTATTCTGATGAATGATGGATCTTTTACACAAAATTTAAACTCACTCACAAATGACCAAATTATAACAATACCAAAATACACAGAAAGCCAATATATTATCAAAAAAACAAAAATCAGAAACATTTACTTGACCAATAATTCAAATCAATATCTTGCATTTGCTAGGTCTAATTGGATATTACACATAAATCATAAGATACATAATAATTTAATAAATAATCAACCCGTAGGTCAACTATTTATTAATCATCAAGCTGATATATATAAAGATATTCATGAAATACATTACGTATATTCTGCATTCTTAGAGTATACTTTTAACAGTATAGGGCCTGTTTGGGGTAGAAAATATACTATATACTATCGTTATCAACCTATAATTACTTTACAAGAATTTTTTTCTCCCTATCTGATAAATTTTTTTTAACTATCCATATGCTAAAATTTTTAAAATATAACAAATTAAGTAAATTTCAAAAAATTATTCAAGAAATTAACAATATAGAAAATAAATTACAAGAATACTCAAATATAGAATTAAAAGAACAAACAAATAAACTCAAACAACAACTTCGTAAAAATAATAATTTAAATAAAATACTACCTGAATGTTTCGCTATAGCTAAAGAAGCTATTAAGAGAGCAACCGGCATGCGTTTATTTGATGTACAATTATTTGGAAGTATTATATTACATCAAGGGAAAATTGCTGAAATGAAAACGGGAGAAGGTAAAACACTTGTTGCTCTTCCAACTGCATACTTAAATGCTTTAAATAATAAAGGTGTACACATTATTACTGTTAATGATTACTTAGCAAAACGAGATTCTGAATTAGCCACTAAAATTTTCTCATATTTAAATCTAGAAGTGGGATTAGTTACACAATCAATGAATTATGAACAAAAAAAAAGACAATACAATTATGATATTACATATATTACAAATAGTGAACTAGGTTTTGATTATCTTAGAGATAATATGGCTATTGATGTTAATAATATAGTACAAAAAAAATTTAATTTTGCTATTATAGACGAAGTAGATTCAATACTAATAGATGAAGCTAGAACACCATTAATTATATCTGGCCCTTTTAATACAGCAGCTGATAAATATACAACATGCACTAAGATAGCAAATATACTAACCAAGAATATAGATTATGAAATAGATGAAAAAACAAAAAATATTACTTTAACAGAAAAAGGTATTGACCGATGCGAAAAAATATTAAATATTCAAAATTTATACAATATTAATAATTCTTGGATACAATACTTATTGAATGCGTTAAAAGCTAAAGAATTATTTTTAAACAATCAGCATTATATTGTAAAAAACAATGAAATCATAATCGTAGATGAATTTACAGGTCGAATTATGCAAGGTAGAAGATGGAGCGATGGATTACATCAAGCAATCGAATCTAAAGAGAACCTTCCTATTCAACAAGAAAATAAAACTCTTGCTTCCATTACATATCAAAACTTATTCCTATTATATCCTAAACTATCTGGTATGACAGGAACAGCCAAAACGGAAGAAACTGAATTAGATAAAATATATAATCTTGAAGTAGTAGAAATTCCTACTAATAAACAATCTAAAAGAAAAGATTTACCTGATTTAGTATATAAAACGGAATATATAAAATGGCAAGCTGTAGCTAATGAATGTTTTGACATGTATAATACAGGAAGACCAATACTTATTGGCACAACTAATGTTGAAAAATCTGAACTATTAGCATGTATATTAGAAGAATTAAAAATACCTTTTAACTTATTAAATGCAAAACCTGAAAATATTTCACGAGAAGCAGAAATAATTACACAAGCCGGCAGAAAACATGCAATAACTATATCTACAAATATGGCTGGAAGAGGAACGGATATAATTTTAGGTGGAAACCCAAATGCAATGTCTCAACTTGTTCTTACTAACTATATAGAAAAAAAACTAGGTGTAAAAACAAAGTATACATTAAATAAAATAGAGAATAATATCCTGTCTATCATTAAAAAAGATGAAATAAATATAGAAATTAAAAACTCAAATATTAATACAGAAATAATTAAAAATTATATTCAAAAAATTATTAATAAAAAAGATACAATAAGTTATGAAGAAAAAAAATTACAAAATACTTATAACAAAATATTGATTGAATATAAAAAAATTTGTAAACAAGAAAAAAAAGAAGTTTTAAAATTAGGAGGATTATATGTGATAGGAACAGAAAGGCATGAATCTAGAAGAATTGATAATCAATTAAGAGGAAGAGCTGGCAGACAAGGAGATGTAGGTTCTTCTCGTTTTTTTTTGAGCCTACAAGATAATCTATTACGAATTTTTGGTGGAGATAAAATATTCCAACTTATGCAAACATTAAACATAGATGAAGATACACCTATAGAGTCCATTATACTAAGTAAAAGCTTAGATTCTGCACAAAAAAAAGTAGAATCTTATTTTTATGATATAAGAAAACAATTATTTGAATATGACGAAGTAATTAATAATCAAAGACAAGCTATATATACCGAAAGAAGAAGAATATTAGAATCTACTTTCACAAGAGACTGCATTATAGAATATGCAGAAAGTACTATAGATGAAATACTAACTATATTTAATCAAGAAGATACTATACAAAACAAACACAATCTCATAAAAAAGATATATAAATTATTAAATTTAACAGAAACTTTCAAGCTCAATCATATAGAAAATATGAATTATGAACAAATAAAGCAATTTTTATATGAACAACTACGCATTAGTTATGATCTTAGAGAAAGTTATTTAGAACAATTAAGACCTGGATTAATTAGAAAATTAGAAAAATATTATTTATTACAACAGATTGATACAGCATGGCAAGATCATTTAGAAAAAATGACAATACTAAGAGAATCTATTGGTTGGAGAAGTTATGGACAACAAGACCCTTTAGTAGAATATAAAAATGAAGCATTTAATTTATTTATTAATATGGTTACATATATTAGGCAAACTGTTACATATTTAACAATGCGTTCACGATTAGTAATAAATATTGATAATTAAATATCTAAAAACAAAATAATTAAAAAACTAATCCATATCATATTCAAAGAAATTATAATCTAATAGTATCATACTACATATTATATTTCTATTTTTTTAAGATAAATAATTTTTTTTGTTTTCTCTTTTTATTATAATGCTTGACATATATCATAAAATTTATTAATGTATGTTCATGAGAAAAGGTAAATGAATCAACAATAAAGCCCCCATCGTCTAGAGGCCTAGGACATCTCCCTTTCACGGAGGTAACGGGGATTCGAATTCCCCTGGGGGTATACAATTGTATTATAATTATTTACACTAAAATTATAGAAATAAAAATAAATGTTTAAAGTATTAAATTACTAAAAATAGTATTAAGATAATATTAATACTATACTTTATAATTTTCTATTAATAACATTTTCGTCAATTGCTTTTTTAATCTTTTGACAAAAATAACTCAAAGATTCTAGAATATCTTCTGGTAACTCACCAATCATATTATTAATTATAGCACTGCCTATAACTATACCGTCTATATGCCAATTTAATATTTTAGCTATTTGACATGGATTATTAATCCCAAATCCTAATATAATGAACTTATCCGTTCTTCTTTTAATATCTTCTGCTAACTTTTGAATCTTTACATCGATATTATCTCTTATTCCAGTAACACCACAACTGCTAACTAAATAAATACATCCTGGTGATTTAGATAAAATAGATTTGATTCTATTGGGTGAGCTAGTTGGAGCAATAAATAAGATTAATTCTATATTAAATAAAGAACAAACCATAATTACATAATCTACTTCTTCTAGAGGTAAATCTGGAATAATCAGCCCTTTTGCACCAGCTTGAGATATTTCTTTAATAAACTGATGAATACCTCTAACTAAAACAGGGTTATAATAAGTAAAAATAACTATAGGAGCATTTACTTGAGGTGTAGTTTTATTTAATATGTATAAAACCTCTTCTATATGAATACCTTGTTCTAAAGCAATTTTAGATGCATTTTGAATAATAGGACCATCAGCTAAAGCATCAGAATAAGGTATACCTAATTCAATTATATCTGCACCTTCTTTATCTAAAATTTTCAAGGCTTTAATAGATAAATCAAGATTCGGATAGCCAGCTGTAATAAATGGAACTAAAGCACAATTAGAACCTTTATTACGTAAAACTTCTGTGATTACATTCATATTATTTTTTAGTTACAATTAAATAACATACTTTTTACTAATTTAAGAAATTTAGCACAAAATTGGGTTACCCGGGATTCGAACCCGGAACTAATCGGTTAAAAGCCGAGTACTCTACCATTGAGTTAGTAACCCTTTATAACTCTATAACAATAAATAACATAGTCTTTTTATAATATCAAGTTTTTCATAATAAATTTTTTATAATATAATTTAATTATGCATACATCTATACATCAAAAATTTGTAAAAGCTTTAAAATATTACACAAATTTAAATAAAAAATCATCTATATTAATAGCTATATCAGGTGGTCAAGACTCATTATGTTTAATACAATTAGTAGAAACATCTAATATAATAGAAAAATACTTTAAAGATATAGAATATATTTATATAGATCATCAATGGAGATTTGATTCTAAAAAACAAATTAAACACTTAATTAATTATATAAATACCACAAAACACAAAATATCTATTTATCAAATAAATTACAATAATATGTCTGAATTGATTGCTAGACGTATAAGATATCAAATATTAATTAAACATGCCAAAATTCATCAACAACAAATTATTTGTACAGGACATAATAAAACCGATCATTTAGAAACATTTTTTGTTAATTTAATAAGAGGTACAGGGCTAGAAGGATTGTCTAGTATACCTTTAATACGAAAGATAAATAAGCAAACACATTTATTGAGACCATTAATAGAAATAAATAGAGCAGATATACTCTGGTTTTGTCGTAAATGCAATTTACCTATATGGTCTGATAAAACAAACTTTAATTATAAAAATTACAGAAATCGTATAAGACATGAAATACTTCCTTATCTTAAACAATACTTTTCTCCGCAAATAGAAAAAAATATCAGTAATTTTCTGGATTTATCATCATTAGAAAATGAATATATTAAACAGAATGCAATAAAATTATACATTATCAGTAGGGATAGAAATTATATTGCAATGAACTATAAATTTATTAAAAATCAACATATCGCTTTACAAAAAAGAGTATTGCAAATATTCTTTTACTATCATTTTAATAAATTTTTAAATAAAAAAATTATATACGAAATTATAGAAAATATAAATAAAGATCATATATCAAAAATTGTAATTATTTGGCATAATTTATATATTAATATGTATAAAAATTGGATATATATAAAATAATATGACAAAAATATATAAGCAGAAATAATTATTTGAATAAATTATATTAAGTAAAATTATTAAAATATATTTAAAACATAAAAATTTAAATAATATTCAAAATAATCATCACTAGAAAACAAAAATAAAACTTATTAAAAAAAAATAGTATAATAAGTATATAAAATAAATAGATCCATCTAAGGATAAATTAGACTATGATTAATTGGCAAGTTATAGGTCAACTCATTTCACTAGGCTTTATTGTACTATTAGGGCCTGCTGTAATTGTTTTATTGTCACTACGTAAAGGTGATTTATAATAAATTCATATCATATTGAGATGATATGTAATATACGGATTTAAAAATATGCAGACAAATTATACAAACAGTCTGCATTTAGATGCTAGTATAAAAAATTAATTAATATATTTTAATAATACATTAGTATTTATTTCTTGGTTTTTACCAGCAAATTCACTATTAATAGGTAAAAACAACATACAATGACATTCTTTTCTTTCTCTCATAGGGACACACGGACAATTCCAATAAGTACTTAATACTTCTTTCGTTTTATCTTCATAATGACGACATGGACATAAAGGGGAACCATAAGAATCTTTATGCCGAGCTAATCCTTCTATGACTACTGCTGTCACACTTGCATCAGAACAAAAAAATGTACCTGTTCTTTTAGCATAAGCTTCTGAAAATTTACGCATAGCTTCTAAGCTATCAGGTATTGGTTTAAGATCTTGATTATTCATATATAATATAAATTATTGTATGACTATTTAATATAGTACATTAATTTCGTCACTTATTTTTTTATTATAAACACTTGTTAATGATTCAAGAAGATATAAATATTAAATTTTGCAATATTTATATTTTTCAATATAATAAAAATATTATTATAGAATTAAGATAATAATAATTAACACACTATGTATAATCATATTATTGTATATTTATAAAATAATTTAAATAATTTATATGACAGCATCTTACTTGCCTTCTATTTTAGTACCTTTAGTTGGAATAATTTTCCCTGGTATTGGTATGGCATTATTATTCATATATATTGAAGAAGAAAATATATCTTAAATCTAAACAAAATCGTAAACTTCATAAATTAAGAGATAAGCCACCTTTATATTCTATTACAAAGGTGGCTTAATTTAGTTTCGTATTCTTATAGTTAATAATAAGATTTTATATTTAAAATTTATAGTGAAGAACCAATACCAGAATAAGAACCATAAATAAAAATTCCTAAAACTGTAATTACTGCAATACCTCCTACTGTAGCAACCAACCATAAAGGAACTCTACCTGTACCTGTCATTTATTTCTATCCCTAATTATAATAAAAATTTACTTATATATATTTATTTATTAATTAAAAAAGTAACTCGAAAACAATACTGCAAGCACAAAAATTAATAATAAACCCCAAAATAGAGAAGTGCGATTTAATTCTACAGGTTCTTTATTTGGATTAGGACCACTCATATTCTATCTCCTATTCTTATCTCTGAATAAACTGCATAGATGTAATAGCACCTAAAAAAAATACTGTTGGTATTGCTAATCCATGAATAGCTAACCATCTAAAAGTAAAAATTGGATACGATATTGGCTGATTGGAATTACCTCTTGTCATATTATTTAAATTACTTCCTTATATTTAAATTAAATGCCTTTCGTTAAATCTTCTAACTCTTGCTTAGCACTAAAACGATCATTTACTAATGGAACTTGCTGACGATCTTGAGTAAAATATTCATTTGGTCTTGGAGTACCAAAAACATCATAAGCTAAACCAGTACTTACAAATAACCAACCTGCAACAAATAAAGATGGAATGGTTATGCTATGAATAACCCAATAGCGTATACTAGTAATAATATCAGAAAAAGGACGTTCTCCTGTTGATCCTCCTGACATAAAAAATACCTCCTAAAAAAATAAGGCAACTATAATAATATAAAATAAATAAATGATATAAGTAAAAAAATATATAATTGTATAGTTTTTAGATTATATTTTAGATATTTAATCTAAAAGTATAAATCAATATTAAATATTAAATTATATATAAGTTCTTATAAATGCATTTATCATATCACTTAATAAATTGTTTGCATATATATAAATATATATATATTATACTCGCTTAAGAAATAAATCTAAACAAAAGATTCAATATTATTGCAATAAAATTACTATAAAATTTTTATCTCATATGCTTTAAATTAAACCAAATGATTGTACCAACACCTAATTGACTTTGCACCATAACCTTTACTTTATATTTACTTAAAATATTTTTAACAATACATAAACCTAAACCAGTTCCTTCTAAAGTATGAATATTATTTTCAACTCTAACAAATCTATCAAAAATAACTTTTTGATCTTCATCACCAATACCAATACCTTCATCTATAACTTCAAATCTAACTAAGTTTTGTATATCTGTATTCAGCAAATTAGTTTTTACAGACATTAATAAATAAACCCTCAAAACAATTTTGCTATAATAAGAAGAAAACTTTAAAGCATTACTTAATAAGTTAGCTATAACTTGTAGTAATGAACTTTCATGTGCTAAAATAGAATTAATATTAGGATCCAATTCAATAATTAATTCAATATTATTTTTAGATGCTACAATTTGAGAAGTATTGACAATATTATATAAAATTTGCTTTAAATTTATATATTTCAATTTATAGTCATATTCTGATTCTAAACGAGACAAATCTAAAATATCATTTACTAATGACGATAAGCGCTTTGTTTCATTATTAGCAATATTTAAAAAATTAATTTTTTGCTTTTCATCAAGAGTATCATTATAATCTAATAAAGTTTCAAGAAATGATCCTATATTACATAAAGGAGTTCTTAACTCATGTGAAATATTACCAATAAATTGATTTTTTGCTTCATTTAATTTTGCTTCTTTACTAATGTCTTGTATTATAATAACAACTCCCGTTAAGATTTTTAAAGTTCTATCTAAAACTGTAGTTAACAAAAAACGACAAATTTTTTCTGAATTATAATCTGTATTGATATATATTTCTTCAGTTTGTGATTGCTTTTTATTTAAATAGCTTGATTCTACTAAATTATTTAATATAGGAAAAAGTGCTTCACTTACATGAATAGGTAAATAACTACAAATAGATGAACCTATTAAATCCATATTTAATCCATTAAAAGCTTCTTGTGCTGTTCTATTGACAAATAATATTCTCAACTCTGTATCAATTAAAATAGCTCCATCAGCTATTATAGATACAATCGTTTCTAATTTATTCTTTTCCAAAATTATTTTATCTACATTTTTTTTTTCATAGGATTGTAACTTTTCAGCCATTTCATTAAAACTAATAATTAAAGCTTCTAATTCACTATTAATAGGTAAACTAATTCTTTGAGTAAAATTTCCTACAGCAATATTTTGAATACCCAATAAAAGTTGTCTGATAGGCTCTTTAATTGCTAATGTATTAAACAAAACGCCAATAAAAACCATTAGCCAAACTGAGACAAAAATAAAAATACTTAAATTTCTTATTAATCGAGAAGAAGAAAGAGTTATATGTAAATCTATACCCAAATCTAAACTACCTAAAATTTTACCTGCTTTATTTAAAGGAATAACAATATCAACAATATTATTATTTAATAGCTTACTAGAATTAATAAGAGGTGTATCAAATAGAAACTCCTGTGTTTCCAACTGCAATAAATTTTGATGAAGCTGCAATGCACTTTGAACTTTTGTATTATATATAGGCAAACCTAAAAACAAACTACCATTTTTATCAAATATTAAAATATATCTAATACTAGCTGTACTTAAATAAATTTTCTCTACAAAACTAGCAAGATCTTTTTGCCTATTTGTATCAATTAAATCTATTACATTAGAAGCTAACAAAATCCCTAAATCTTTGCAGAAACGCTTATCTGAAATTCTTGAATCTTCTTGAATCATGCTTAAAGACCAAAAAGTAAGACTACTCATTATAATAGAAATTATTAAAGTAACAAAAACCATTAGACGAGTCTTTAATTTTATATCTAAAAACTTCTTAGAAAATATTTTAACAATTTTAGCATACATATAATAAACTTATAGACAATATAACAAGAAAAACTTATAAAGTTTTAATTGAACTTTCTACTTTGCTAAACATTATATAAGATAATATAAAATCAGAAATAAAAATAGCAAGCAAACAACTAACAACAGATGATGTAGTTGATTGTCCTACTCCTTTAGCACCACCATAAGCATTAATTCCCCAAATACAACTAATCACAGAAATTAAACAACCAAATATTAATGTCTTAAATAAAGATTTAATAATATCTGTAATATATAAAGATGAAAAAGCAGAAATAAAGAAAACTTCAGGATGTATGTTATATATTGTAAAACAAATAAAAGAACTACTAAATAAACTCGTCATAAATGAAAAAATATTTAAAAATGGTAACATCAATACAGAACTGAAAACTCTAGGAATTACCAAATAACTTATAGGACTTGTTTCTAACAAATAAAGAGCATCTAATTGTTCTGTAACACTCATAGTAGCTAATTCAGCAGTAAAATATGATGCTATACGACCAACTATAATCACAGATGTTAAAACTGGAGATAATTCACGTATAAATGCAATAGTTAAAATAGAACCAACTAAACTAATAGCATTTATATAGAGAAACTCTTTTACAATTTGTAATGTAAACACCATACCAACAAAAAAAGCTGTAATTATAATAATACTTAAAGAATCTGGGCCGACTATCTTAATTTGTTCTATAGTGTTAGACCAGTATATATTGAATACTGAAAATTGGACTTTCGTTTTTATAAATAATTTACAATTTAACACTAACTTTTTAAAATACTGAAAATAATTTAGGTCAATAAACAAGACATATATCCTTATGATAATTTAGTAGTAAAATTATAAATAACAAATTACTTATTATATAAAGTTGCGTTTTAATTAAAAATATATTAGTGTTTCTCTATGAGGGCGGTTAGCTCAGTGGTAGAGCGCCTGCCTTACAAGCAGGTGGTCACTGGTTCAAATCCAGTACCGCCCATTGTGATAGAACTAACAAATAATACTGGGCTCATCGTCTAAGGGATCAGGACAGGGACCTTCTAAGTCTCTAATGTAGGTTCGAATCCTACTGAGCCTATTCAGTCAATATACTATCTACAACTTGCTTAATTTTATTGCCCGAATCAATTGTTTCTAAAGGATCTTTTCTTAATCTATGACGTAAACACAATGTAATTACTTTTTTAATATCACTTATATCTACCTGATCTTTATTATTATAAGCAGCAAAAGCTTTTGCTGCCCTATTTGTTACAATATCGCCTCTTAAACCATCAACATCTAAGGTTCCACATACCTCTGATATTTTAACTCGTAAATCATAATCAATCGTTATATTAGGCAATCTTTTTTGAGCTTCTATAATAGAAATTTTTAACTTATCTTGCTGCTCCTGAAACTCTTTTAAGCACATATAAGGATTCGTGTCAAATTTACTTCTTTGTTCTACAATCTTTACCCTTAATGATGGCTCTTTAACTGTACGAATTTCTGCATGCATACCAAAACGATCTAATAATTGAGGTCTTAATTCTCCTTCTTCTGGATTACCGGATCCAACTAATACGAATCTGGATGGATGCCGAATAGAAATACCTTCTCTCTCAACAGTATTCCAGCCAGAAGCTGCAGCATCCAATAAAACATCTACTAAATGATCATCTAATAAATTAACTTCATCAACATAAAGAATACCTCTATTTGCCTTAGCTAATAATCCAGGCTCAAAAGTTTTAATACCTTCTGTCAAAGCTTTTTCAATATCTATAGTACCACATACTCTATCTTCAGTTGCTCCTAATGGTAAATCAATCATAGGAACATTAATAAATATCGTAGATAATTGCTTGCCATTTTCTACTTTATCTTTTACAAAATCAGACATTAATTGATAATCATAAGGATGAGAATTAAATAGATCATCTTCAATAATTTCGATTTGTGGAAGCAAATCTGCAATTGCTCTAATTGTTGTAGACTTACCAGTACCACGATCCCCCATAATCATAACACCACCTATTTTAGGATCAATAACATTTAAAATTAATGCTAATTTCATTTCTTCTTGACCTACAATAGCAGTAAAAGGAAAAACAGGACGTGCTTTATCTTGTATAATACTCACAATAATTAATACTAAACTTATAAAATGTATAATAATTATATTACATAATTATTAGATATGATATAAATACAATCAATACAAATATTTATGCATATCTTAAAAAGAAAATTATATTTAAAATAGTATAAACAAATATAAAAGATGTGACAAAACTTATTTGTCACATCTGAATTTAATTTCATCTACTAATAATTACTAGACTTAACATCATCTAATCTATTGATATAAATCTGTACCAAGACGAATAGCTAAAACAGCCGAAATTAAAGCAAATAATAACGCAACAAAAATTTGACTATCACTAATCATATACAATGCACTCCTAAATAATTTATAAAGAATATAATACATCTAATTTAGACTCTAAATTATATATTAATTTAAGACCTGCCTTAAAAATAAATTTTGTAAAAAATTGCTATATAAATACAGATTAAAATATAAATATTAAAAATATCATTAGATTAATTTATTAACTCAAATAAAAATTCTCTATTTTTTTAAAGTAATTTTATTTAACTAATTTCTTGAAGCCATACGAATCTTACCTGAAATAGCCCATTTTTGAATGGCAGCTATATTTACTTGATCTGTAAAAGCTAAAGGTACAAAATTATCAATCACATTTATAATATCCTGTGTACAGAACTCTCTTTTTTCATAAAAAGCATTATACATAGCTTCTACAATAGCCTGCTTGATTTCTGCACCAGAAAACTGATGCGTTAATTGACTTAAATATTTAATATCATACTGCAACCAAGATAGAGGTCTAAATTTCATTAAATGTATTTGAAAAATTTTTTCTCTTTCTTCTAAACTAGGTAAATCTAAAAAAAATATTTCATCAAAACGGCCTTTTCTTAACAATTCAGAAGGTAAAGTCAAAACCTGATTAGCTGTTGCAACAACAAATACAGTAGCTTCTTTTTCAGCCAACCAAGTTAAAAAGGTACTTAAAACACGTCCAGTTGTTCCACTGTCAATATTGTTATTTAATCTAGTAAAAGCTTTATCTATTTCATCTATCCAAAGTACACATGGAGAAGACTGTTCTGATATTTTTATCATTTGGCGCATTCTTTCTTCAGACTCTCCTACAATACCTGCAAATATTTTACCTATATCTAATTTTAACAAAGGTAATTTCCATTGACACGATATTGCTTTAGCAATTAATGATTTACCAGTCCCTTGTATACCTACTAATAAAATTCCTTTAGGTATAAGCAAACCATAACTTTTAGCCTGTTTAGAAAAAGCATTAGATCGCTTTTTTAACCAATCTTTTAATATAACTAATCCACCTATATCTTCAAAATCATAATTAACCGGATAAAATTCTAATATATCTGTTTGTTGTACTAATTTTTGTTTTTCATCAGTAATATTATTAATTAACGAACTTATAGATTGATGAGATGAAAGTAGTTGAGCAATAGATCTTCGAATTTTTTCAATAGAAAAACCTCTATAAGCTGAGACTAAATCATTAAAATATTCAGAATATATAGAAAAATCAATATCCATAATTTGCAATAAACGATTCAATTCTAAACCAATTTCATCATCATTTGGCAATGGAAACTCTAAAACAGTAATTAAATCTTTCAATAAAGAAGATTTTTGCACTTCTGAAGCAGAAATGATAATGGATGAATTAGTCTTTTTAAGGTACCGACTAATATTTTTAATTTTACGAATAATACTAATATCATTCATGAAAATATGAAAATCTTTAAGAAAAAAAATTGTCGATGTTGGGAAATTCAATTTTTCAATAAATTCAACAGCTTGAAGAGGATTTCGTGCTGCTTTACTTAAATAATTAGGATTATTATAATAACCATCAACAAAATCCCAACAATATATAGATTTTTTGAAACCTTTTTGGACAATAATATGAATATTATATTCTAAACGTTCTTCTTCAATTGTTGTAATATAAATTAAAACATGTTGTGAAGATAATAATAATTTTAGTTGAGTTTCAAATACCATATCATATAAAAAAGTAAACTAGATTATATTGCATATAATAATAATTCAATTATTATATAAATAATATATACTGACATAAATACTAATAAAATCTTATTTTACTATTATAAAACTATTTTTTTTCTTCTTTTTCTTCTTCTTAAATTTATAATTTTTCGACCACTATAAGTACTCATACGCGCCCTAAAACCCGATTTTTTTATTTGCTTACGATTAGTTCCGTTTTTAATACCTTGACTCATATATAAAAAATTTTATATGTAAAAAATAATATATAATCATATACTTATATTTAAAGTAATATAATGAGTATAAATAAACAATACCTATATTATATAACTTGATAATTAATTTAAAAAAATATTTATTATAATAAGCGAAGTTTTTAATGTTTGAATTATATCTTATCTTAGTTATATCTTTATTAATACCAATATCCTATTCCATAACAAATAGTTTACGTACATTATATAAACAAGCATATATTTTACAAGAAATCTTTAAATTAAATAATAAACATAAATTACCAAAAGATTATATTTCAAACTTAGTAAAAGTATATATTAAAAGAAAAAAATGGCTAGATTGTACAACTATGTTAGAGTTTCATATTAATCAAAAACAAAACAGTCAATCTATAGCTGAATATTATAATTATCTTGGTTTATGCTATCAATATGTAAAATTATACGAAATAGCAAAGTCATATTATCTACAAGCTTATACTAAAGAACCATCGATTAACTATATTATAAAAAATCTAGCAAACATATATCAAATTTGTGGAGATAAAGAAAATGCTAACAAAATGAAAAATAAGTATTTAGTATTGAATGAAAATAAATTAAATGAACTTTAATTTAATAATTAATCGGGATAGCAGGACTTGAACCTGCGACATCCTGCTCCCAAAGCAGGCGCGCTACCAAACTGCGCTATATCCCGAATATTCAATCCAATTATATACTTTTTCTAAACGGTTGTCTACTTAATTGAATAATAGATATAGTTAATAATATTATCTTATAAAGGATACCAGAACATACCTTTTACTCCATCTGGATCTGTTACAAACCCTAATTGCTTGTAAAAACTTACTACTTGTGGATCTGCAAATAAAGTAATAGTACTTATATCTGAATACCTCAAATATTTAATTATTTGATGCATTAAGATTTTACCTAAACCTTTACCTTGAAAATCTGGATGTATCACAACATCCCAGATAGTAGCATTAAAAGACGTATCAGAGGTTGCTCTTGCAAAACCTATTAAATATTTTTGTTTATTATATTCATAAAATATAGATACAGTTAAAAAACTATTATCTATAGCTATCTTTACTTTTTTTAGAGGCCTACGAATCCATCCAACAGAATCACATAATTTTTCTAAATCATATAAGTTAATATGACTATTTAAACTTAAATAAACATTTATGATTTTACCTTTATTTTCAAAATGTTTAACTAATAAGACTTTTTCTATTAAATTCACTTCTCCTAGTTCTTTCTTGGCAGCAAAAATACTAGTTTGCTTAAAAAAATTCTTCCAAAAAGACATTAGTGCACCATTATCAATAAAATTTGATCTTAACTAAATACATAAAAATTTTTGATACTTTCAATAAATGTTACTACATAGACAAAAAAGTTGTAATATCTATTATTCTTATATAATATAATTAATTTTCTTGTTTTAATTAGCTTGTAACTTTTCGTTATATTCAAATATTCAATTAATATATTGGAAGGAGATAATTTGTGAAAAAAATATTTACTCTATTTTGTATGATTATGCTTTGTATTTATATTAATCCAATACAATCTTTAGCAGATGTTGCTGGTTTAACAAAATGTCAAGACTCACCAGCATTTACAAAACGCCTAAATAATAGCGTCAAAAAATTAGAAACACGTTTAGCCAAATATGACCCTGATACTCCACCGGCAATTGCTTTACAAAAACAAATAGAAAAAACAAAATCTAGGTTTGATAAATACGCAAAATCGGGTATTTTATGTGGTACAGATGGCTTACCACACTTAATTACAGACGGTAGATGGAATCACGCAGGAGAATTCATGATTCCAGGTATTCTATTTATCTATATTACAGGTTGGATTGGATGGGTTGGAAGAGGATACTTGCAAGATATAGCTAAGTCTAATAAACCAACGGAAAAAGAAATTATTTTAGATGTACCACTAGCTTTAAAATATTCTTTATCAGGTTTCACATGGCCATTGGCAGCTATAAAAGAGCTTACAAGCGGTAAATTAATTGCATCAAATCAAGATATTACAGTTTCGCCTCGTTAAAAAACAAAATACATATAACAATAAGGTCTCAATATGGATAATAATTTTTTAAAGTATTTATCAAGCATGCCGGTAGTGGGCGCTATTTGGTTAACATTCACTGCTGGTTTTATAATAGAAATTAATCGTTTTTTTCCTGATATACTATCTCTATCATTTTAATTTAAAATAATCTTAACTATTTAACAAGCTATATATTCTATAAGCTTGTTTTTTTTATAAAAAAAACTTCTATTGATATAATTAATATAGTAATATATCAAAACAAAATAAAATATTATTAAGTATGAGTTTAATTAGCCAAATTATTGTAAATGCAGACAATGAATTAAGATATCCTAGTATTGGTGAACTACAGTCTATAAACAGTTATTTAAAAACAGGAGAAAAAAGAATTAATATTAGCTGCATATTAAGAGATAAAGAAAAAGAAATAATACAACAAGCAAGTAAAACCATTTTTCAAATTCACCCAGAATATATAGCACCTGGAGGTAACGCAGAAGGTGCTAGAAAAAGATCTTTGTGTCTTAGAGACTATAGCTGGTACTTACGCCTTATAACTTATGGAATTCTTGCAGGAGATAAAAACTCTATCGAAAAAATAGGCATAATTGGAGTAAGAGAAATGTATAATTCTTTAGGCGTACCTATAATAGGTATGATTGATGCTATAGATTGTTTAAAAAAAGCCACCGCTGAATTTTTAAATGAAGAAGAAATAATAATTGTTGCACCTTATTTTGATTTTATTATACAAGGAATGTCATAACTAACAATAAAGTTGAATAAGATTAATATAAATATAATGAATAGTTGCTTGCTTAGCTATGTAATGCTATAATTTTATTTATACTCGGAAACTACATTAATAATAGCTTAAATTTGTCAGGACTGGAAAGTAGCAGCAATTCAGCTTAATTACATAAGGTATTTTCCGGGTTTTCTTATTTAGTAATACTACATAACTTGACATAATAACTATACCAATAATTAATAAATAAAAATAGAATATGTCTAATACTAAAAATTTAAAAATCAATCTTAATTATTGTAATTCAACAGAATTTTAAACAGACATGAAATCATCAATCATGCAAGGAGCTCGTATTATTTCTATAGGTTCTGCTGTTCCCGATTTATGTATAAATAATACAGAAATTAGTCAAATCGTTGAAACATCAGATGAATGGATAGTCAATCGTACAGGGATCAAGGAAAGGAGAATATTAAACGGAATAAATCAATCTGTAGTAGATTTAGCTTATTCTGCATCTATGGAAGCATTAAATAAAGCCAAGATGCATCCTTTGGAAATAGACTTAATTATACTAGCAACATCTAGCCCTAATGATCTTTTTGGTAGTGCAAGTCAAATACAAGCAAAAATTGGAGCATATAAAGCTGTAGCTTTCGACATAACTGCAGCATGCTCAGGTTTCGTGTTAGCAATTGTTACAGCATCACAATTTATCCAAAATGGTAGTTACAAAAATATTTTAATAATTGGTGCAGATGTACTGTCAAAATGGATAGATTGGTCAGATCGTAAAACATGTATCCTATTTGGAGATGGAGCTGGTGCAGCTATCATGCAAGCATGTCATAAAAAAGATAATGCGATTTTAGGTTTTCAATTAAATACAGATGGAACAAAATCAAATCAACTATCTATAACATATAAAGAGAATACTGATTCTCATAACACTTTAAAACTTTTTCAAGGTAAATTTCAATACTTATCCATGAATGGCCAAGAAGTTTATAAATTCGCTGTATCAAAAGTTCCTGCTAGTATTAAAAAATGTCTTAATGCTATCCAACTTTCTGCTAAAGATGTCAACTGGCTTTTACTGCATCAAGCTAATCAAAGAATCTTAAATGCTGTCGCACAAAGATTATCTATTGATAATTGTAAAATTATCTCAAATTTAAGCAAATATGGTAATACATCTGCTGCATCAATTCCATTAGCTTTAGATGAAGCATTAAAAAGTAATAAAATTATTAAAGAAGATATTATAGTTATTTCAGGTTTCGGCGCCGGACTAACTTGGGGAACAGTGGTAATAAAATGGAAATGTTAATAGAAAACAAAAAAAGTTAAATTATTAAATTACCTATATTACAATATAGTAACAATCTATACGATTAACATTAAATAATAAAATATTATATATTTTAGTTATTTAATAATTAAATATTAAATTCATTTTTGGGAAATTATTAATCGAGGACAATTTCTAATGACATCATCATTATCTAGTTTTTTAAATAGCCTAATTTTAGGCGCCTTAATTGTTGTATTACCTATTACATTAGCTCTTTTATTTGTTAGTCAAAAAGATAAAACTTTAAGAAATTAAATACAATTATTTACTATCAATCTATAAATTATTAAACTTAAATTAGAAAAACATAATTATATAAGAATATGTTTTTCTGATTTAATCGAATAATATTAAATTATATATTAATAATTACTACCTTATAAAATACTAAATTATAAAACATGTCTTTATCTGAATGGTTAATAATTAAACGTAATACCACATTAGAAAAAAATATAAGAGAAGTAGACTTACAAGTCCCTGAAGGATTATGGATAAAATGTAATAAATGCAGTTTATTAATGTACTATAAAACTCTTGAAAAGAACCTTAAAGTTTGCCCTCAGTGTGAACATCATTTTGCAACTACTAGCCAAGATAGAATAAAACAACTTATTGATAATAATACATGGCAACCTCTTAATCACTACTTAACATCAACAGATCCGCTAGGTTTTTCTGATAGAAAATTATATAGTAAAAGACTAGAAGATATGAAAACTCAAACGGGTTTATTCGATGCTGTACAAACTGGATTAGGTCAAATTTGTAATATACCTATTGCTCTAGGAATAATGGATTTTCGGTTCATGGGTGGTAGTATGGGTTCAGTTGTGGGTGAAAAATTAACTAGATTAATAGAACAAGCAACTACAGATAAAATAGCTGTCATAATTATATGTGCTTCAGGCGGAGCAAGAATGCAAGAAGGTATGTTAAGTTTAATGCAAATGGCTAAAATATCTTCTGCATTACAAAAACATCAACAGAAAAGACTACCATATTTTCCTATTTTAACCTCTCCCACTACAGGAGGTGTCACTGCAAGCTTTGCTATGCTAGGAGATTTAATCATTGCAGAACCAAATGCATTAATTGCATTTGCAGGAAGAAGAGTAATAGAACAAACAATAAAAGAAGATTTACCTGATAACTTTCAAACATCTGAATACTTATTTAAACATGGCTTTATAGACCTAATAATATCGAGAGTGCATCTAAAAAAAAAACTACATCAAATTTTATCTTTTTACTATAATTCTTGATAAGAATATATTTTTAACCTATTAAATAAATATGTATAATATACTTATATTGTAAAATTTTATATACGATATGAAACAAAATGGTTTAAAAATAAAAAAATATACTTTTTTCTACAAAGTTACTAACTATAATAGCCTAGTAATTTAATAAATAATAATTAATGTATTATGTAATATATAATATATAAACTATTTGCTTAATTGAAGGATAATATAAATATCATGATATCAAACACAAAAATTCAGATAAGTTTAGTTGCTATCATTATCGTATTTGAAACTTTGCTAAATTCAACCTATGCCATAGAATTAGACGAAATAACAAGAACAGTAACACTAGAAGAATCAGGAAAAACTATTATATTAACTCCAGAACAAGTTAAAAGGGGAAAACGTCTTTTCAATAGCTCATGTGCTCAATGTCATAACGGAGGAATCACTAAAACAAATCCTAATATAGGTTTAGAGCCTGAATCACTAAGTGGTGCAACACCTGCTAGAGATAATATACGTAGTTTAATTGAATATATGAAAGATCCAACTAGTTATGATGGTGCTACTTCTATTGCTGAGCTACATCCTAGTATAAAAAGTGCAGAGATTTTTCCTAAAATGCGTAATCTAACAGATGAAGATTTATTTGCAATTGCTGGACATATTTTAATTCAACCTAAAATAGCAGCAGAAAAATGGGGAGGAGGTAAAATTTATTATTAATTAATGTAATTAGCAAACTTTTCATTCTCACCTATTAAAAATAAAAACTTACCAATACTATTTTAAATAAATCTCATATATCATTATATAATATAGATGATAAAAATCACATATAATGTATATAATAAGATTTCATTTACTTAATTATTTAAGGATATATAATTTATGCGGTTGCTATTCATTCTTTTTATTATTTGTAATATTTTCACAAATAATGTTCATCCAACTACTGCAGCAGATTTAGACGCTGGAGAACAAATCTTTTCAGCAAATTGTTCAGCATGTCATGCTAATGGAAATAATGCAATTATGCCAGATAGAACATTAAAGAAAGAGGCATTAGAAGAGTACGATATGAATAGTATTAGTGCTATTACAAATCAAGTAAAAAACGGTAAAAATGCAATGCCTGCATTTGGTGGACGTTTAGCGGATGAAGATATTGAAAATGTTGCAAACTATGTTTTAAGCAAGTCAGAAAATGGCTGGTAATACAAATCATACATTTTTATCATAAACAAAAATTATTATATCTATAATGTCAACATAATAGATAGTTCTAACTATTAACTATCTATTATTATAGATATATAACATGTAAATAGATATGACATATTTTTATATTTTAAACATTTAATAATGACTTATAATTTATATCCAGCAATTATACTTTTACAAGATGGTAAAAGTTATAAAGGATGGACTTTACTTAATTCCATGATTACTTTTGGAGAAGTTGTATTCAATACAGGTATGACAGGATATCAAGAAATCATGACAGATCCTAGTTACGAAGGACAAATAATGACCTTTACCTATCCAGAAATTGGTAATACCGGTATAAATAATGACGATAATGAGTCAAAAAAAATTCATATAAAAGGTATAATCGCTAAAAATTTTTGTTTTAATTCTAGCAACTGGAGACAAAAACAAAGTTTTATTAACTACATTATAACAAATAATATAGCTAACATTTTTGGTATAGATACAAGAAATTTAACTAAACATTTAAGAAATAACGGTGTTATGAATGGATGTATTTCTAGTAAATATTTAAATTCTAATGAATTATACTCTAAAGTAAATAAGATGCCTATAATGCAAGAGAGTGACTTAGTAAATAAAGTTACGACTATTAAAAAGTATACATTTAGCGACTATTATAATCAATATGATTCTCATTTAAAATATAAAACAGATTCAAAATTGGGTTATGGATTGAAAATACTATTAATAGATTTTGGAGTAAAATATCAAATTCTATCAAGATTATTTAGTTATGGTTGTTCTATTGATATTGTACCAGCACATACTTCATATGAAGAAATTGAGTTACATAATCCAGATGGTATCATCTTATCTAATGGCCCCGGCGATCCTTCGGTCATACAATATGGAATAAAAACTGTAAAAAAGATTATAGAATTTACTAATATACCTATTTTTGGGATATGCATGGGACATCAAATCCTAAGCTTAGCTTTAGAAGCTAAAACATTTAAACTAAGATTTGGACACAGAGGTCTAAATCATCCATCAGGCATGAAACAAAAAATAGAAGTTACAAGTCAAAATCATGGTTTTGCTGTACAAAAACAATCTTTATATCCCAATAATATCTATATTACACATTTAAATTTGAATGACTCGACTATCGCAGCAATATTTCATAATAAAAAACCTGTATTTTCAGTACAATATCATCCAGAAGCTAGTCCAGGACCACATGATTCTGATTACTTATTCAAATACTTTATTAATTTGATAAAAAAATTCAAATAATATAACAATTATTAAAACTCAGACTTATTGATTCCAAGCACTATGATTAAATAATGCTAATATTACTTGCACACCTCTTAATTGATTAAATAATGGTAAATGTCCTGAAGGTGCATCAATATTCCATATAAAATCACTAGGATATCTACATAAAGTGCCATTATTTTGCCATCCTATAGTAAACCAAAATTTTTCCCAATTACAATTATTAGAAAGCCATATACTTCTTTGTATTGAAAAACCAAACTTACCTCTAGAATATAATCTCCATAATTTATCAATAATATATAAATCTTCAGGAGATATAGCCAATATATCTGTAAAATATAACCATTTACGCTTACTATTTTTATCTAAACCAGCAAGAGAACAAAGATAAGATTGTGTAAGTTTATCTGCTTCTTTAAAATCATGAATAATCAATAGATTTTGTAATGGCTGATAATTAAATTTTAAAGAAGAATTTAAATCTATAAGTCCTAAATGGAAATAAGAATTTAATTTTTGTTTGATATGTTCTAAACTTTTAAAATACAAAAATTCATATATTAAACCATCCAAACTATCAACTTCTTTATTCTCAATAATACATCTATCAACCAATAAATCTAAAAGAGCTTTTTGTCCCAATTCTCCTGATTCTACAATTTGTTCAATTAATTTCAACTGTTTTGATGAATCAATATTAATATCTAAAGCGGCTATTTTTTGCAATATCTTTGAATTAAGATTTATATTTGTCATAATTTATATAGATTAAATTATATATTATATAAAATAATTATATAGTATATAACAATCAATATATGTAACGTAATCAATTATTAAATATATTGAAAAAAATCTATTTTAACCAATTATCTATTCCTAACATTATCATACGTATAAAAATAACTATTCCATTGCCCAATACATTTATAAATATATATAATATAAGTTTTATAAAAATCAATAAAAACTTTTCCAATTTTGGAATTATTAAATCTTGCAATTCAATTAAAGTCACTAATATTAATTTTGGACGAGATAATGCAATAAAATCGTCTAATCTATAAGCATAGATATATTTTGTTACTAAACCTTTAGAACTAATTAACCAAACTTTATAACGACTACTGTATATATATTTAGGCTGTATAATATATAAATAAATCCAATTTTGACATACTAAACTATTACGAAACACAGCAAGAGATCTAATAGAAATGCAAGTTACATTACATAATTTATTATTTTTCAAAAATATAGCTATATTAGATAAAGATTTAAGATTTTCTAATATCGTAAAAATTACTAAGTTACTAACTTGAATCACTAAATTTTCTAGTAATATAGCTACATGCTTTATAGGAGTATATTGTGCATCAAAAACAAAAGCATCATTATCTATATACATAGAACCAAAAATCAAATAAATCAATAAACTTTCTAATAACCACTTGTATTCAACTAATATAATCTGTAGATAAGAATATTGTTGACCTTTTATAAGAATTATTGGATAATCATTAAAATGAAACTCTACCAAAAAGTGAGCTATTATCTTTTGTATTAAATCATATAAAATTTTATAATTTAATCTTTTAATAGTTTTAATACTTAAATTTAATTCTATTAAATCCAAAATTAAAATTTCTAATTCAACTAGAATAATAGAAAATAATCTATATTTTACAGAATTATTTAATATATCAATGTATAAATTATCATTAGTTCGATTAGATAAATCTCCATTAAATTTTTGTTTTACATAAGCAAATAAATGCGCAACTTCATGATTTAAATACATACCCTGTTTACAAGGCCAATACTTTACCATATATTTCTAATGTTTTGATAATATAATAGCGTATTAAGTATATCATACTATAAATAAATTATGTATATTATTGGTTAATAATCAATATACCTATTTAGATAGGTATATTATGATATATAATATTAATGTAATACAAATAAATCATCTCAATTATATAATCATTTAAAACATATAATAATTAACTAATTCTAGAATTATGAACCAAAACAAATATTATTTTGTAATCGCAAGTAAAAATTTTTTAATGAATGAAGAACCAATTGAAGAAATTTTAAGAGAAAGAACTAGCCATTATAAAAATATCCAAAAAGATATAGATTTTTGGTTTATTACAAATCCCAATTTTATTAAATCACTACACATAAATCATATTAATAAAGAATCACCTGAAAATTATGCTGCTATTGTCTCACTTGACGAAAAATTTATTCAATGGCTGAAATTAAGAATAGGATTTGTAGTAATTGGACAACTTCAATCAGACTATCTTTTGTATAATATAAAATATACATAGTTTATGCAGCAGGTGTAACAAATAAAGTTAAAATTTCTTTACTAAAAGTTTCAGCTGCTTTAGATTTATAACGATTCGGATTAATAATTATAGATAGCATACGTTTAATGGTTACATTTTCTATTTTAGCCCAATGCAATATTCCTAATTCTAGTTCTTTTGCAATAGCAGAAACAGACACAAAAGCTGCCCCCAATCCTGATTGTACAGCATTTTTAATAGCTTCTATAGAATTTAGTTCCATTTCTATCTTAAATCTACTGCTATCAATATCATGCTGAATTAAAATTTTATCAATTACTTTACGGATTGTAGATTGTGTATCTAAAGCAATAAACCTTAATCTATATAAATCTTCTTTTTGAATATATGGAAGTTTAGAAAAGATATGAGAAGTTGGCAGAATAAGTGCTAATTCATCTTCTGCATAAGAAGTAACTTGTAAAGTTTCTTTCAACTCATTAGGAACTTCTCCACCAATAACAGCCAAATCTACTTGCCCGTTAGCAACACTCCAAGAAATCAAACGGGTTGAATGAACCTGTAGCTGAACGTTGACTTGTGGATATCTTTGTCTAAATAATCCTATTAATCTAGGCATTAAATAAGTTCCAGTAGTTTGACTAGCTCCTATAACTAATGTACCACCTTGTAAATTTTGAACATCTTCTAATGCTCTACAAGTTTCTTCACATAAAGCCAAAATTCTACCTCCATATCTTAATAATAAATTACCTGCTTCTGTCAAAGTTGCCTTCTTATTACTCCTTTCAAATAAAGGTATATTTAATTGTTTTTCTAAATTTTGAATTTGAAGACTGATTGCAGGTTGAGACACATACAAACTATCTGCTGCACGCTTAAAACTGCCTTCTTTAATGATAGCTTTTAAAATTCTTAATTGATCTAAAGTAAAAGGTAAATCCCTCATAAACTATACTAAATATAGTAAAACAATTATATTTTATCTTATTAAGATATTAAAACACATTAATATCAATCAGTTTAATATAAATTTTCTGTTTTACGAAAATGTTTTATTCATCATAATAAACTATTAATAAAGTATAATTATAACATAATTGTTTCTTTATCTTGATTTTTATAAGAGTATAATATAATTATGTAAAAACTTAAGGAACTAGAAATATGGATATGAGACTTTTAATTGTATTACTACCTGTTTTAGCAGCTGCTTCTTGGGCTTTATACAATATTGGCAGAGTAGCTTTACAACAATTTCGTAGCATGTAAAAAACATTATAAGTTATTTTAATAATTCTAGGGAATACAACAATAGTATATTTCCCTAGAAGATATTTATGTTATAGCAACATAATTTTAATTTATTTAAATAAACAAACTTTATTCTAAAAATAACTTTATAATATTACAATATAATAAATAATTAACTTAATATAATACTGAATTTAATATATGGCTGTACCTAAAAAACGTACCTCTAAATCTAAATCTAAATCTAGAAAAGCAAACTGGAAAAATAAAATGAATGATGCTTACAAAAAGTACCTATCATTAGCTAAATCAACAATTACAGATAAATCGAATAGCTTTGTATATATTTATCAGAAGCCAGAAGAATTTAGATAATAACATGAATATCAATATATTCATATCTACCTAATCAAGTAAATTATAAATGAAAATTATTCGCTTAAATAGCAATGACTTATTTGTTCAAAATATAAATACTTGTTTCTATTGGCAATTAAAACATTTAAAAAAAATTTGGCTATTTAATTGCTTTGAAGGTTGCCAACATTATTTAGCCAAAAAACACATAAAAATTAGTCAACTTTCTGTTATAATCATAACAGAAATGAATATATATAATATATCCGGTTTACCTGGTTTATTGTCTACTCTCAGTCTAACTAATAAACAAGATGCTTTGCACGTATATGGTCCAGATAACTTGGCTAAATATATAGAACTTACAAAAAGATATTCACAAACCCATTTTCGATATAACTTATATTTTCATAAGCTAAAAACAGGTTGTATTATACAAAATAATAAATACCAAATATACTGTTTTCAAAAAATGTTTCAATTTGAATTTATTATAAATATAGGAGAAAAAAATGGTAAATTTGAATTAAATAAAGCTCAAAAACTCAAAATTCGAATAGGACCTTTATATGGTCAATTGAAAAGAGGCTCTAACTTTATTTTACCAGACGGGATACTAATAAATAGCAAAAATCTTATAACAACTAATAATTCAGGTAATCAAATTTTATTTTTTTCAAGAAAACATATTTCTAAAAAAAGCAAACAAATATATTATAAGAATATCATCATTAAATTACAAATTTAGTAAACAATATACTATATTTATTATGATTTTTAATATATTAGAATTGTAATATATATGCTATTATAAATAGAACTTAAAATTAACAAATATATTAAATAAAGCAATATGACATACGCAATCATCGAAGCCGATGGTAAACAATTTTGGGTACAACCTGGAAAATATTACGATTTAAATTATATTCATGGTGAACCTGGAGACAATATTCAACTAAATAGAATATTAGTTGTTAAACAACAAGATAATATTTATTTAGGTAAACCTTGTATTAAACATATTGCAATAAAAGCAAAAATTTTAAAGCATTTACCTGGAAAAAAAATAAACATTTTTAAGATAAAACCAAAAAAAAATTCTAGAAAAAAAAGTGGACATAGACAAAAATTAACACGTCTTTTAATTGAAGAAATTTTGAATTAAAATATCTTATTGATTTAAAGTATAATTAAATATGGCACATAAAAAAGGTAGTGGAAGCACAAAAAACGGGCGCGATTCTCGTTCTAAAAGATTAGGGATTAAAAAATATGGAGGACAAGCAGTAAAAATTGGCAATATTATTGTTAGACAAAGAGGAAGCAAATTTAAAGCGGGTTTTAATGTTAAATCTGGTAAAGATGATACGTTATTTGCTAATGCTAATGGAATCGTAGTTTTTAAAAAAAGAAAAAATAAACCAACAAAAGTTGATATCATACTAAGCTAAAATAATGCTTATCAAATATGTTAAAACAATAGCCCTAATATCATTTAGAGAAATAAATTAAAATTTATAAATCCATTATATCCGCTTTGGTTATATATATTTCATACTAAGCAATGTTTTAAGAATGATAAAAAAAATAGTTATTTCTCATTATAATAATTTAGCAGCTATTCTGCAAAATAATAAAATTCAAGAAATTATTACAGTTAATAATCTTTATCAAGTTAACGATATATATATAGGAATTGTAGAAAAAATTTTTTCAAGTATAAACGCTGCATTTATAAAATTAAATAAATATGGAAAAAGAGGTTTTATACATGTAAATGATATTAAACCACTTAAAAAAGGAAGACAAATTAAACATATTACAGAAATTTTATCTATTAATCAAATTATTTTAGTACAAATCATAAAAGAGCCAACAATTTATAAAGGACCTAGATTAACAGCAAATATTCATTTACAAGGTAAATATTTAGTCTTAATGCCTTTTTGTAATACTATCTGTATATCACATAAAATTTATGACAATAATGAACGCACATATCTTTATTCCTTAGCAATTTTATTAAAACCAGGCAAGATGGGTTTACTAATTAAACAATCAGCTCAAGGAGTAGAAGAAAAGTGCATATTAAATGATTTAGATAATTTGAAAAAACAATGGAATTTTATTGAAAAAGTAATTATCAAAAACTCTTCTTCATTTTTATTATACAAAGATGAAGATTTAATAAAAAAAATTATTAGAGATTTTTATGAAAATAGTGTCAAAAAAATAATTATAGATTCTAAAGAAGGCTTTAATCAAATATATTATCATTTAAAAAAATGGAATTACAGATCTCATAATAAACAAATAATATTACAATTATATAATCAACCTAGATGTATACTAGATCAATTTTATATTAAGCATGCTATACATAACGCTTTAAAGCCCAAAGTAAAATTGCCATATGGAGGTCATATAATTATTGAAAGTAATGAGGCTTTAACAGTTATTGATGTAAACTCTGGTTCTTTCAATAAATCAGATAATTCCAAAGAAGCCATCTTGAAAACCAATTTTTATGCAGCTATTGAAATAGCATATCAACTAAAAGTAAGAAATATTAATGGTGTTATAATTATTGATTTTATAGACATGTTTTCACAAAGTGATCAATTGCAATTACTTGAACATTTTAGTAAATTACTAAAATTAGACAATGCTAAACCACAAATAGTTCAATTATCAGAATTAGGTTTAGTAGAAATAACGAGAAGACGAAGAGGACAAAGTTTACAAGAGCTATTTATTCATGATGAAAATTTTCGGATGCATTCAATACAAAATACACTTTTACAATTTCCTAATAATAAAACTCACAAAAACTTAAATAATTATAAAAATATTAAATATTTATTTTTTAATAAAACATTTAAAAAACAAATGATATTAAAAAAGAAATATTATAAACCATCAAAAATTTTGATACAAGAGTATTTTACTTACATTGACCAAATAAATCCTATTCAATTACTACGACCTAAGGCAAATTATATTATTCCTCTTAATTTATATTCAAGCATAATAGGTAATCAAATTATATCCATATAAAATTTATTTATTAAGAACATAAATTACAAGTATAAAGAAATAGATTTCGATAAATAATAACATAATACTATTTAATAAATTTTTCAGTGATCTATCATAAAACAAAATAAAACAAGACATAATTAATTATGTTTTGTTTTATTTTGTTTTCAATATAATTTTAGTTAAACTAGTTTAACTAACCATTGATTACTGGAGCAATTAAAGCTACTGGTAAAGATTCATTAGAAGCTAAATCTAAAGGAAAATTATGCGCGTTACGCTCATGCATTACTTCCATACCTAAGTTAGCTCTATTAAGGATATCTGCCCATGTATTGATTACACGTCCTTGACTATCAACTACTGATTGGTTAAAGTTAAAACCATTTAAATTGAAAGCCATAGTGCTTACAGACATTGCAGTAAACCAAATTCCTACAACTGGCCATAATCCCAAGAAGAAATGTAATGAACGTGAGTTATTAAAACTTGCGTATTGGAAGATTAAACGACCGAAATAGCCATGAGCTGCAACGATGTTATAAGTTTCTTCCTCTTGACCAAATTTGTAACCATTATTTGCAGATTCATTTTCAGTTGTTTCACGGATTAAACTAGAAGTTACTAGAGAACCGTGCATAGCGCTGAATAGAGATCCACCAAAAACACCTGCTACACCCAATTGATGGAAAGGATGCATTAAAATGTTATGCTCAGCTTGGAATACAAGCATGAAATTGAATGTACCAGAGATGCCTAGAGGCATACCATCAGAGAAGCTTCCTTGTCCAATTGGATATACAAGGAATACTGCTGCTGCAGCTGCTACAGGAGCTGTAAAAGCAACTGAGATCCAAGGGCGCATACCTAAACGGTAGCTTAGTTCCCATTCACGACCGATGTAGCACGATACACCTAGTAAGAAATGAAGAACAATTAATTGGTAAGGGCCACCATTATATAACCATTCATCTAGAGACGCAGCTTCCCAAATTGGATAAAAATGAATACCAATAGCTGCAGAGCTAGGAATGATAGCACCAGAAATAATGTTATTTCCGTAAAGTAGAGAACCAGCAACTGGTTCACGGATACCATCTATATCGACTGGAGGTGCAGCAACGAATGCAATGATGAATACAGATGTAGCTGTTAATAGTGTTGGAATCATTAAAACACCAAACCAACCAATGTAAAGGCGATTTTCAGTGCTTGTGATCCAAGTACAAAAACGTTCCCACAAACTTGCGCTTTCGCGTCTTTCTAAAGTAGCAGTCATAATATTATATATTTGTTTAGGATGATTAAGGATACTTCCCAAGACTTTATCAACTTGTTAAATATATTATTACGACTATAATAATAATTTGTAAAGTATAAATTCAAATATCATAAAACAGTCCAGTAAGCTTATAAATTTATCATATTTACATGATATCTAAATTGATAAGTTATTAATATTTAATAAATTTATAGTTGATTTTTTCATATTAATACATAAAATTATAGTATAAGTAAACCATAAGATATATTTTCATTATAGTCTTAAACAATATTATATTATATAAAAAAGTATTATGTCACACTTTAGTTGTATAAAAACAAGCATAAAAAAACTTAAAATTTTACAAAAAACTTTAGAAGATTTAAAATTTACATATAGTACAAAAAAATCATATTTAAAAAATGCTAATGGAGACTTAAAATATGTAGATATTATTGCCCAAAAGCAGAATAACGACATATTAGGATTCTTATGGAATGGAAAAGAATATATATTTATAGCAGATATAGAACTATGGGAAGACAAAATACCTGTACAAAATTTTATAGAAAAAATACTGCAACAATATGCACTAAATTGTATTCTTAAAGAAAGTCACAATGCAGGATTTCAAGAAATTCAAAAAGAAAAACTAAAAGATGGATCTATAAAATTAATTGTACAGAGATGGATATAAATAAAATAATATACATTAATTATATGCGGACAGAGAGACTTGAACTCTCACGAGATAATCTCACTAGATCCTAAATCTAGCGTGTCTACCAATTCCACCATGTCCGCTCAGAAAAAATTTTTATAATCCTGACATTAATAATATCAAGTATTATTATTAAAAACAAGTATTAAATTAAAGACTATTAAGATATAAATAATATATTTATAATACTTGCTATAGTTCAAATATTTTGTTATATTTATTTTTACTATAGTGCTATTCCTCAGTAGCTCAGTGGTAGAGCGATCGGCTGTTAACCGATTGGTCGTAGGTTCAAATCCTTCCTGGGGAGTCAAAATAAAAAATCAAAAATATAAACGGAAACATTTCAAATCAATTGTATTATGATAAACTATGAACTTATAAATTTATTAGATTCAAAAATATACTATCTTGAACAAAAGCTATATTTACTTCTTTCATTAGAATTAAATAAAGCCAATCCTGTTATATTTATAATACTCATTGTAACAGGTTTACTAACGGGTTTTAATCCATGTTTATTATCAATTATACCTGTTAGTTTATCATATATATACGGTAAAAAGTTAACAAATGAAAAAAAATCTATATTTCTGTTAGGTATAATGAGTAGTAATATTATTACTCTTTTATCATTTCATTTAATACACAACTCGTACAAAGAATTAATTAATATTTTTCCTTTAGTATCATCAATTACAATAATTTTTATTAGCTTGAATTTATTACAAATTTTTAATTTGAATAATAAATTTATAACTATTAAAACAAATTATTTATTTAATAACCTTTTATCTATTTCTAGACTATATTATTATAGTACGGGTATTATTGTAGGTATTAGTTCATCTTCATGTACAGCACCAATCCTATTACTTATACTTTTTTGGATATCATATTGTCAATCTTGGCTTTGGGCAACACTTTATATATTTATATATCTATTTAGTTACACATTACCTGTATACTTAATAATAAATTTCAGCTTCAACTATAGTTACATGAATAGATGGACAAATATATGGGAAAATATCATCTTATTGAGTGGATCTATTATGCTAGCATCGAGTATCTTTTCATTACTCAATAATATATTTTTATAATATTAATTACTAATAATCAATAAACAAGATATAATTAGAAATAAAAGATATACAATTCTATAAGAATTACATGAAATTACTGAATATGAAAAATATTGTATGGCACACTATCAAAAAACTTAGTAATTTAAATCTATCTATTATGCTATTACTTATAATAGCCTTAATAAGCATAATTGGAACAATAATTGAACAAAATCAAAGTCTTGTGTACTATCAAAATACTTATCCTATAGAATCCAGATTACCTTATTCAATAGTTAATTGGAAAATAATTATACAATTAGGATTAGATCATATATATTCAAATATATGGTTTATATCTATACTAACTATATTTTGTTGCAGTTTAATCACATGCACTTTTTCATATCAACTACCTGGGTTAAAAAATGCTCGTAAATGGAAATTTTTACAAAAAACACAAAATATATATAAAAAAGCTCATTTTTTACAACTTGATAAAAAATCTTTATCTAATATTATTTATACTTTACACAAACAAAATTATTATATATTTCATAAACAGAATAACATATATGCTTATAAAGGATTAGCTGGTCGAATTGCACCGATTTTTGTACATTTTAGTATAATTTTAACCCTAATTGGTTCAGTTATAGGCTTATTAGGAGGATTTACTGCACAGGAGATAGTGCCTGTAGGAGAAATATTTCATATAAAAAATATCATTAAATCTGGATTTAATAGTCAAATACCAGACAATTTAGTAGGAAAAGTAAAAAAATTTGATATAAAATATCATCCAAATAATTCTATAAAACAATTTTTATCTACTATATGTTTATATAGAAATGAAGATCAATATATTATTCAAAAAAATATTTTTGTTAATTCACCATTAATATTTAAAAAAATTACATTTTACCAAACTGACTGGCAGATTAATAGTATAAGATTACAAATAGGAAACAGTAAAACTATACAGAAACAGTTAATAAAAACTCAATTAAACAATAAAACTTTATGGTCTTGTCAAATTCCTATAAATCATAAAAAAAATATTATATTAATAATAACAAAACTAGATGATAAAATTTTTATTTACGATACAAGAGGTAATTTATTAATATCTATCAATTTTAATGAACCAATAATTATTGATAATATATCTTTAAAAATTATTGAAATTATGACAAGTACAGGATTACAAATCAAAACAGATCCTGGCATTCCGATTATTTATACAGGCTTTATGATATTAATGATAAGCATAATAGTAAGTTATATTTCTTATTCTCAAATTTGGATTAATAGTAAACAAGAATATATAGAACTTGCAGGATTTACGAATAGAGCAACTTTGAATTTTGAAGAAGATTTAATTAATATTGAAGAAATGTATAGTAAATATTTATGGGTTGATAAAAAAAATAAATAGTAATTATGAATTTTATACATAAAACTATAATGCAATAAAATTTTTCATTATATGTTTTCCTTCAGTCGTCCATAAGCTTTCAGGATGAAATTGAATACCTCTCAATAATTTATAAGTTTTGTGACGACATGCCATAATAGTATTATCTTTTGTCCAAGCTGTTATTTCCAATTGATTAGGTAAATTATTATTATCCACTACTAAACTATGATAACGAACTGCAGAAAAAGGGTTAGGTAAATCTTGAAATAAATCTTGAGAATTATGAAAAATCTGACTCATTTTACCATGCATAGGGTAAGTTAATTTTTTAATTTTAGCGCCATATACATAACCAATTGCTTGATGTCCTAAGCAAACTCCTAAAATAGGAATTATTTTTGCATAAGAACTAATTAATTGAAGAGATATTCCTGAATTTTCAGGACTACCTGGACCAGGAGATAAAATAATATGTGTTGGATTAATTTGATCAATATAAGATAAAGTTATTTCATCATTTCTTACTGTATAAATAGATAAATTTAATTCACCTAAATATTGAACCAAATTTTGTGTAAAACTATCATAATTATCAATAACTAAAATCATAATTTTATAATTAATAAGATAATAAAAAAATATATATATTATTTCACAAATTTACCTTCTGAAGGAGAACTGGCAATAGCTCTATTTTGTTTCAATATTCTACCAGATAAATAAGCAATTCTGCCAGACATTACACCTAATTTCATAGCTTCTGCCATATATGGAGGATTAAATGATTTTGCTACAGCTGTATTTAATAATACACCAGATGCTCCCATTTCCATTGCTTGGCTAGCTTCGCTAGCTGTGCCAATACCAGCATCTATAATTACGGGTATCTTTGCATTATCTATAATAATTTGTAAATTTGAAAGACTACAAATACCTTGACCTGATCCTATAGGAGACCCCAAAGGCATTACTGTAGCACAACCTATTTCTTCTAATTGTTTGGCTAAAATAGGATCAGGACTAATATAAGGTAGTACAGTAAAATTTTTATTAATCAAATATTCTGCTGCTTTTAAAGTACCATAAGGGTCGGGGAATAAGTACCTTGGATCAGAAATCACTTCCAATTTAATAAAATTATTATCTACTTGCCCTAATCTTTTCGCCATTTCTCTACCTAAAATAGCTACTCGAATAGCTTCTTCTATTGTCTCACAGCCAGCAGTATTAGGAAGTAACCATAATTTTTTCCAATCTAATCCATCAATTAAATTAGTTCTACCTTTTAGTTTGATATTGTAAGCACGCCTAACAGCTACAGTTACAATAGAAGCACCGCTGTTCTTTATACTCAATTGCGCTTGCCTTAAATTTTTATATTTACCTGTTCCAATCATCAAGCGAGAAGGAAAAGATTTCTTATTAATAATTAAAGGTTGAATAAAATCTAAATATGAAGAAAATAAATTATATGACATATTATATATCTATATTAAATGGACAAAAATATTTGAAATGTTATATTACTTTATTGTAAAATTAATATATACTCTATATCAAGAGATAAATTGATAGTTATTTAGATAAAAACATCAATAAATTCATATTCGAAGTATTTATTTGTTCAATTAATACAAAATATTATTATGCCTCAACAATTACCTTTATTGATGATTATAGTACTCAGTATTTTCAGTATTCTTATAATAAGTATTACAATACATTATATATATTTATATATCATAAAATCTTACAAAAATGATAATAAAAATAATATTACAATAATAGATCGTTTAGGTTCTATATTACCTTATTGGCTTCCATTACTTGAAGGCTTACAAAACTTTGGACAACAAATTTTACCTGATTATCCCTTTAATATAATGCAAATTTATAAAAAAACTTTAATGCCATTAGTGATTTTTTACGTCACCCATCCTACATTAGCATTCATTATATTTTTTATACTCTATTATTTATTCGTAAGAACTAAAAGTCCTATACCTGATCGTCCATTTATAAGGTTTAATGTACTTCAATCTATATTATTATTCCTTATTAATTCTTTACTAGGAGCAACTTTTCGTGCTTTACCTATAGAATTCAGAACCAGCCTATATGGTTTAATGCTATGTAATACACTTTTTTGGTTTGTTGTATCAACTATTTGTTACTCAATCCTTAAATCTGTTGAAGGAAAGTATGCTAAAATACCTGTAATATCTCAGGCTGTCAGAATACAAATCGATAATCAAATATAAGGACAAAACAATGAAATTAAATCACTACGAAACAATATATATTTTAAAACCAGATATAAAAGAAGAAAATAATTTACTTTTAGTCAATAAATATAAATCATTAATAAAAAAGTATGGAGGTCAAAACATATTTATTCAACATAGAGGTAGAAGACACCTAAGTTATGATATCAAATCTTACTACGATGGAATTTATGTACAAATTAATTATAGAGCAAGTAGTCAATTAGTTAAAATTTTAGAAAAAGCTCTAATTTTCAGCAATAATGTAATCAGATATTTAACAATTAAATATAATCATTTAGATGATACAAAAGAAATTATATGATGTAAAAAATCCAACAACTATAACATGAATCAAGACAAATAAATTCATTAACTATAATTATATATATCTTATATGATTATAAATAATAATCAACTTAATTTTAAACAATTAGTAAAAATTATTTTTTATAAAATGGAAACTTTATTGTAATCTTATGATAATAATAAAGTGCATTTATTATATTTTATTTCTGTTTAACAACTCGTCTTTTACATTATATTACTAAAATTTATATAGGTAATTGAGTTAGTAATCTGTTTTATATAATTATAATCCGATGATTATTCTAATAATAAAATTTATAAATAATCATCTTAAGTTAATTTTTAATACTTTCAATCTAAGTATGTATAATACTAAATTGTTATCCTACATCAATGAAAATCTTTTGTTTATTAATATTAGGATATTTTTTCTTCCAATTCAAAATTTATATAAAGTACATAACATATATCTTAAAATGTAACTCTTGATTTAAATTATAAGCTAATATTTTAAATCAAACATTGATTAGATTTTTGCATATAGTCTTGATGCTGAGCTACTTTCCCAAAGAGCTCCCTCTCCAGTATCATTGCCGCTGTAGCGTTTAACAACCAAGTTCGGAATGGATTGGTGTGGTTCCACTACGCTATAAGTATCAAGACATAAATCACACTAACATTAAAGTTAAGTTTATTAATTATTTTAATTAATTTACATAATAACATATAAAATATTCGATCTATTAGTACGTCTCAGCTAAATATATTACTATACTTGCACTTAACGCCTATCAAACGGTTAGTCTTACCGTGATCTTATCCATTTCTGGAAAGAGTACTCATCTTGAGGTTAGCTTCCCACTTAGATGCTTTCAGCGGTTATCTTATCCATACTTGGCTACCCAGCGTTTACTGTTGGCACAATAACTGGTACACCAGCGGTATGTTTCTCCCGGTCCTCTCGTACTAAGGAGAAATCCTCTCAATACTCTAACGCCTACACCGGATATGGACCGAACTGTCTCACGACGTTCTGAACCCAGCTCGCGTACCGCTTTCATGGGCGAACAGCCCAACCCTTGGGACGTACTACCGCCCCAGGATGCGATGAGCCGACATCGAGGTGCCAAACCTCCCCGTCGATGTGAACTCTTGGGGGAGATCAGCCTGTTATCCCTAGAGTAACTTTTATCCGTTGAGCGACAGCCTTTCCACTCAGCACTGTCGGATCACTAAGGCCGACTTTCGTCTCTGCTCGACTTGTAAGTCTTGCAGTCAAGCTTCCTTATGCCTTTACACTCTACGACTGATTTCCGACCAGCCTGAGGAAACCTTTGCGCGCCTCCGTTACCTTTTAGGAGGCGACCGCCCCAGTCAAACTGCCCACCTGAAACTGTTCCTTGGCCAGCTAATGGCAATCAAGGTTAGAATTCTAGTTTAATTAGAGTGGTATCTCACTATCGGCTCTAATATATCCACAAATATATTTTCTTAGCCTCCCACCTATACTGCGCAAAATAAACCCAAACTCAATATCAGGCTACAGTAAAGCTTCATAGGGTCTTTCTGTCCAGGTGCAGGTAGTCCGCATCTTCACAGACAATTCTATTTCGCCGAGTCTCTCTCCGAGACAGTGCCAAATCGTTACGCCTTTCGTGCGGGTCGGAACTTACCCGACAAGGAATTTCGCTACCTTAGGACCGTTATAGTTACGGCCGCCGTTCACCGGGGCTTCAGTTACCAGCTTCATCTATTGATTAACCAATTTCTTTAACCTTCCGGCACTGGGCAGGCGTCAGCCCCATACGTTGTCTTACGACTTTGCGGAGACCTGTGTTTTTGATAAACAGTCGCTTGGGCCTGGTTATTGCAACCCTACGAGGGTACCCCTTCTCCCGAAGTTACGGGGCCATTTTGCCGAGTTCCTTAGAGAGAGTTATCTCGCGCCCCTTAGTATACT